TTACTCAATCCACTGGATTGTTAGTGTGTGTCAACCCTTGAAAAAGGAAAGACAGTACCAAGCCTTTCAATAAAACGAAAGGTTTGGTATTCTTTCGTCGAAAAAGTTTATTCGACGAGATTACAATAATAAAATAATAATATATTACAACTGTGCATCCAGCGGGAATTGAACCCGTGACTTCCCAATTATGAATGAAATGCTTTTATCATTCAGCCATGGACGCTATAGAAAAATTTGACTAACAAGTCAAACCGATAAGTATCGACCCAGATTTCAAATTAGGGTACCCAATTCCAGTCCATAATATTTATGGACTATCCTTTCTTGCTCTGCATTTTGCAGGCTCAATGAATCCTTGGTTCTTATTTGTCTTTCTTGCTGCTTGACGCAACCGCTAAACGTTATACTAATAATAATTAACCCCAAATAAAAGATCTTTCCTATATATATATATATAACATATGCGCATCGGGGCAACATGAAAAGGTAGGGAATCAGAGGACTTCCTATCCTCAATTGAATCCTGATTGATAATCAGATTTCAATTATCTATCTGGTCCTAATTGATAAGGAGATTTTCAATATCCCATCCCCGGATCCGGCTGGGGGCGCTATAGCCCCCTCACCCAAGTGCTATGGGCAGAGGGAGTGCAAATTTACTATACTCGCATCAAATGCGGATATACATTGGTGGCGGCATAGCCAAGTGGTAAGGCATGAGACTGCAAATTTCCTATCCCCAGTTCAAATCTGGGTGCCGCCTTGTTGTGCTAGCAAAATAAAAAATAAAATAAAATTTTATGAGAAGCATATCGACTCGTCAGTTCCGTAATGGAAAGGCAGAGGATTTCCACTTTGCACTATCCTGATAAGTTCCTTTATCATAAATAAGGAATCGACGAATAAATCATTCTTATTGAAAAGAGAGGGATTTATATGGATATAGTTGGTATTGCTTGGGCTGCTCTAATGGTAGTTTTTACATTTTCTCTTTCACTCGTAGTATGGGGGAGAAGTGGATTATAATAGGATAAATAGTATTCCAATTTTTGGAATAAATTGTTCTGTTCTGAATCATTCTGATTATCTATGTTTCATAAGGATTTAGTAATAATGAATCCTCATTAATAAAAATAAGTATTTAGTTGAAATAAACTATTTCCTCTTTATCCTTTTTTATACATAAAGGAATAAGTCTCTTACCCTCAAATTTGACTATAAAATTTCTACCTAACTCTTTCATTTTTGATAATTAGGTTTTCAAAAATCTAAAAAAAGGTTAGAATAGTAGGAATTGAAACAAAAAATTATCCGTTTTCATCGGATAATTCAAATTGATCCGATTCAATATGAACCAGTCCTCATTAAAAATAAAAAGCGGAGCATATTGTGTTGATTTGGTACTACAAAACAATGTTTGGATCGTATTATAAAAAGTTGTTAAACTTTTACGGATCCGGCGTAAGTAGGGTATGCTGCTCAGGAGCAGACCTCTGCTCCGTCTACATCAACTTTTTTTTTGAGTATTGGAAGAGATTGTGATTAACCTAACTTGTTTATTAGCTCCTGGACATTTATGTCTCCTTGAGACAAGTGTTTTTTCAGATCTGAAGAAGTAGTACAAAAGAAAAAGTGAAAGGAAGGTTCTTCCTTTCCTTCGTACTACTTCTTTTACAAAGAAATTTCTATCCTAACCCATATTTTTTTTTACTAATGATCTAGATCATTAGAATTCATCTAGTCATCAGCAATAACTCCATTTTACTACAAATTATTTAATTTGCTTCCGCTGATCGTTTTTACGTAAATAATTACTAGAAAAGCAGTAGAAATTGTAACGAACAATGTAATAGCAATAAATGCGAGGATATTTACTTCCATGATTTATTTTTCCTTCGTTTTACAATAACTCGAGATTTGATCTCGTAGAGTAAAGATTAATTTTTTTTTGAAGATTCAGATTCAAAAAAATAGATTGAATCTCATACTCCAGAGATTCAATCAATAAGATCAATCTCAGTAACGGAATATAATTATATTGAAAAATAGAATATAAATGAAATAGTATAGCATACTATGATCCTTTATTCATACTGGATCTAGTAATTCGATACCTAATCGATCCCATCGTTTTACTCATATAGTTTATACATGACAAGACATATATAATCTTGTTTCGTGCCGATGGCGGTACAAATACCGTTCTAAAAAGGATCGAGAGAGAGGGATCGATCCTACAACCGAAATTGGTTCTATTTAACCAAATCCTATCGCTACCTTGGGTTGGACCTATAGATATTATCTATATCTATATATAATATCTAGATATCTATAGATAATATCTATTATCTATATCTATAGATATATAGATCTAGTTATACATTTGATTATTTTTTCTATATTCAAATGAAATCTGAATCAATCAGATTCATATTCATAAAATCTCGTCCTTTTGAATATAGAAAAAAAGAAAAACAATTGTAATTGCGGGAATTAACAAGCCCGACAGAGGTACTAAAATAGAAGGTAAGTTGAGATTTGTCATAGAACGAGTATCGTAATTATTTATCCTTATTACAAGGAATTATTATAATTCCAAATTAGTGATAGGACCAAGTTGTTAGACCTGGTCCTTGTTCAGAAAATAGATTCCCAAGAATCTTGTTTCTTTTTGCATCAATTACAAATACAATTGGGGCTCATCCTTTTTCCCCGTTTTTCCTATTTTTTTCCACTTTATGAAGTGGATTTTTTGCTCTTTTCGCCTTTTTTTTTCCTTCTCTTCTCCTCTTTAGAAACTAAAAGGTACAGCAGTGAGCAATAAGAGGTCCACACATCTTTTCCAATTTATTTGGAAACTTTTTAGTTGAGCCCTGAGGATCCTCATCATTACCATAAATTTGGTCGTAAAATTATACCGAAGAAATCTCTTGCCACTATGCAAATTTTTTTTGCTTTCTGTATCGAAGCCTTTTGCGGTTTTTTCTCTTACTACTCTGCCAAAGAGCACCCTTTAGGTACCAAAGGTACACAATATATACCATTCATTAAAAAAAATTCATTTTTTTTCTCGAAGTAGGAAAAGTTCGATATTTTCCTGAATAGCTTCTTTCAGAAGAACTTCTGCTTGTTCCGTGAATGTCCGAGTAGAACGTATAATTTCTCCAAACTGGGGGGTTTTTTTTTTTAAATAATCACGTAACTGATCCAGAAATTTTCTCACCTGTGGGATATTTAATACAGATAGATACCCATTCGTTCCAGTATAAATCATAGCTATTTGTTCTTCTACTGTCAAAGGAGATGCTTGAGATTGTTTGAGCAATTCGCGTAATCGTTGACCTCTTCCCAATTGATTTTGAGTAGTTTTGTCAAGATCAGAAGCAAATTGTGCAAAGGCTTCCAACTCTGCAAGTTGGGCTAACTCTAATTTTAATTTTCCAGCTACTTGTTTCATAGCTTTCATCTGAGCAGCGGATCCCACTCTAGATACGGAAAGACCCACATTAATGGCAGGTTGAATTCCTGCATTGAATAGATCGGCAGATAAGAAGATCTGTCCGTCGGTAATGGAAATTACGTTAGTGGGAATATAAGCTGAAACATCTCCAGCTTGAGTCTCAACTATTGGTAGAGCTGTTAAACTTCCTTCACCTAACTGAGAGCTTAATTTAGCAGCTCTTTCCAAGAGACGAGAATGCAAATAGAAAACATCTCCGGGATAAGCTTCCCGGCCAGGTGGTCTTCTTAATAGAAGAGACATTTGTCGATAAGCTTGTGCTTGTTTGGAGAGATCATCATAAATTATTAATGTATGTTGTTCTTTATACATAAAGTATTCAGCCAAAGCTGCTCCTGTATAAGGAGCAAGATATTGTAATGTAGCGGGAGAATCCGCAGTTTCCACTACCACAATGGTATATTCCATTGCGCCGCATTCTCGGAAAGTATTAACTACCTGAGCTACGGAAGAAGCTTTTTGCCCAATAGCTACATAAACACATATTACATTTTGATCCTTTTGATTAATAATTGTATCTGTAGCTACTGCGGTCTTACCGGTCTGTCTGTCCCCAATAATTAATTCTCGCTGACCCCGTCCTATAGGGATCATTGAATCAATAGCAATAAGACCCGTTTGAAGAGGTTCATATACAGAACGTCTTGAAATAATACCTGGAGCGGGAGATTCGATCAATCGAAATTCGGAAGCTGTTATTTTACCTTTACCATCAATAGGTCGGGCTAGAGCATTTACAACACGGCCCAAATAAGCATCGCTTACTGGTATTTGCGCAATTTTTCCAGTTGCTCTCACAGAACTGCCCTCTTGTATCGTCGAGCCATCACCCATTAATACAGCTCCAACATTATCTGATTCTAGATTTAGGGCAATGCCTATTGTACCATCTAAAAATTCTACTAATTCCCCTGCCATTACTTGATCAAGACCGTGAATACGAGCAATGCCATCTCCTACTTGAACTACAGTGCCAATATTAGCAACTTCTACTTCGTTATTATATTGTTGGATCTGTTTACGTATCATGCTACTAATCTCATCGGGTCGAATAGTTACCATTAACGCGAGTTCATTCTTATTTGAAAAATAAAACCTATATTCTTTTGAATAAAATTTTGGAATACCTATAGTTTACGAGCTATAGCCTCCGTCCTAATTACAGCATTTTCCATAAAAAAATGAATTCAATTTTTCATCTTTCTTAGTGAGAATGAATATTCCACTGAGGTGGAATCTCTCGATATTGATTAAAGATTGGAGCAATCTAATATTAAACAACTTGTCTTTTAGTAGTTGGATCCCCCAGTTTTTGGAATGCCCCGAATTCCACTTGGGTATCCAAATCCGTGTCAATACCAGCAAAAACATCTCTGAATAAGGTTCTAGCACCATGCCAAATGTGTCCAAAAAAGAAAAGAAGAGCAAATGTAGCATGTCCAAAAGTAAACCAACCCCTCGGACTACTACGAAAAACACCATCGGATTTCAAACTCGCACGATCTAATTCAAAAATTTCACCTAATTGAGCACGTCTAGCATATTTTTTAACTAGAGCAGGATCGCCAAAACTAACCCCGTCAAGTTCCCCACCATAGAACTCAACAATTACACCTACTTGTTCAACACTATACTTTGATTCTGCTCTCCTAAAAGGAACATCGGCTTTCACAATTCCTTCTTCATCTACTAAAACGACTGGAAAGGTTTCGAAAAAAGTAGGCATACGACGTACAAAAAGCTCATGTCCCTCTTTATCTTTGAAGATTGGGTGTCCTAACCAACCAACAGCTATTCCATCTCCATTGTCCATCGCACCCGCCCTGAATAACCCCCCTTTAGCTGGGTTATTACCAATGTAATCATAAAAAGCTAATTTTTCAGGAACTTTTGACCAAGCTTCTGATAGACTCAGATTTTGGGCCAGACCGGCACGAACCCGTCGATCTATTTCTTGTTGGAAGTATCCCTGGTCCCACTGGTAACGAGTCGGACCAAATAATTCGATTGGAGTAGTTGCGGAGCCATACCACATAGTTCCAGCGACAATGAAACCTGCGAAAAACACAGCAGCAATGCTGCTGGATAAGACAGTTTCAATATTCCCCATACGTAATCCTTTGTATAAACGTTGGGGGGGACGAACACTGAGATGGAATAGACCTGCTAATATACCCAATATACCTGCTGCAATATGATGAGCAGCTATTCCTCCCGAAACAAAAGGATCAAACCCTTCAGCTCCCCACGCCGGATTTACAGGTTGTATTTTTCCTGTTAGTCCATAAGGATCAGATACCCATATTCCAGGACCATACAAACCCGTTACATGAAATGCTCCGAATCCGAAACAAGCTACTCCTGAGAGGAATAAATGAATTCCAAAGATCTTGGGCAAATCTAAAGAGGGTTTTCCTGTACGGTCATCACAGAATACATCTAGATCCCAATATACCCAATGCCAGATAGCTGCTAAAAAGCACAATCCAGAAAACACAATATGTGCCGTGGCTACACCTTCATAACTCCAAATACCTGGATTAGTTACAGTTTCTCCGGTGATGTTCCATCCACCCCAGGAATTTGTTATTCCTAACCGGGTCATAAAAGGTAGAACGAACATACCCTGTCTCCACATTGGATCAAGAACAGGATCGGATGGGTCGAAAACTGCTAATTCGTAAAGAGCCATTGAACCGGCCCAACCAGAAACCAGAGCTGTGTGCATTATATGCACAGCGATTAACCGACCAGGATCATTCAATACAACGGTATGGACGCGATACCAAGGCAAACCCATGAAAATACCCCTTACTAAAAAAAGTGGATGCTTGCTATGTAACTTTCTCGCATTAGTGAAGATGCTCATATCTATGGACTTGGACTCTTATCTTATCTTAACCCTCATCCTCCACAATGAATCATGTTAACCTTCATCTTCCACAATGCATTACGAATCGCACAGTCATTGAACAGAACAGTTCAAAAAAATACTGGGATCGGGTATAACTACACTCTATAAATTAACTACACTCTATAAATTATTATAAAGGGAGAAGTGTAGATATTTATTTTCTAATTTCTATGTAGAAATAGAATTATTATGTATATTATATGTATCAATATACAATGTGGGAATTGGTCCCATTTATACCAATAAAATAAGTTGAATGGAATGCTTGATAAAAGAATACAGTAAATATTTTCCTCAAATACATTTTTGTTTTTGGAAAAATGGGAATAAAATTTATTTACCATGTAGACTCAAAGAGGGTTCGAAGCTATATTTGACTGTACATGGCTTTAGCTTTAACAAACCCATTTTTCATATTTGACTGTAACCACGAATTACATACCAAAATGGGGGTGGGTATTCCAAAAGTGCCATTTCAAGAACCCGAAGAGGAAGACATGAGTTGGGTTGACGTTTACACCCGCCTTTTTCGAGGTAAATGGCTTTTTTTGACTCAACCACTCGATCGTGCGACGTCAGGTCAACTTGAAGCGATGTTCGTTTTTTTAAAACATGAAGGCAGGAAAGGTGATTTTGCCTTTTTCCTTAGTTGTTCAGGTGGATCAATATTATCAGGACTCGCTCTTCGTGATCTTATGATAACCTCAGGAAAAGATGTAATTACAATAGGCATGGGGCTAAATGCTTCAATAGGAGCTTTCCTCCTAAGCGTAGGCTCAGAGAAGAAGCGCATGATAAGCAGCTCGGGTAGACTGATGATCCACCAGCCCTATACTTATCCTTATGATGCACGAGGAGGACAATGTATAGAAGATGCCTTGCTTCTAATGGAAGCTCGTTACAAAGTTGTAAGAATTTATGCCGATAGAACAAATAGTACAGTGCCGAACATTTGGGAGGAAATGGAAAGGGAAAGGTATTTACGAGGATACGAGTCCCTAACACTTGGATTTATTGACTGGGTCGACCTGATGGATATGATGAATATTCTTAAATCAGCGAACGCAGGAGAAGATTTTAAACCAAGACCAAAAAAAAAAGAATTAGTAGAAATCGAGGCGTAAAACCAAAAATAGCAATTCAAAAGAAATTGTAAAAACTAACATTTACAGAATACAGAAGAAGAATTAATATTCTTCTATTCAGAATTCTAGAAAATAGCAATACAAAAGTGCAAAAGAAATTGCAAATATTTACATAATACAGAAGAAGAAGAATATTCTATTAATATTAGATAATTAGAAAGGTAAAGAAAAAGAAAGTCCTTCATCTTTAATAATACACAAGGTACTTAAAGTGGTAAGAAATAAAAATTATATACAGACGGTATATAAGTAGACCCTTCCATAACATATGGTAGCCATACATGAAGTGGAAATTGTCTAGATGAGGCTACTGGATCTGAAAATAAGAGAAAAGCACACGAAATAACAAAGGATTAAGATCAATCCGAACTATTCAATTTCGCATAGAGTCCAGAATGCCGACTATTCAACAACTTATTAGAAATGTGAGACAGCCATTAAAAAAAAAAAAAAAATCTCCTGCTCTTCGGGGATGCCCTCAACGTAGAGGAGTATGTACTAGGGTGTATGTGCGACTCGTTTTGGATCCGAAGCTGAAACGGGCTAGGAAATTATTCTAAATAACTTTCCTGTTGTGGAAAAGTGGAGGTCTATCTTCTAACCTTTTTAAGTACTCTCACTTTTGTGAAGTAGTAGGAAGTAAAATGGGAGAATTTATGGTTTTTTTGGTTCAAATCCAAAGCACCTCTAAAAAGCAAGCAATTCCTCACTGGTATCGAATTGTCATAATTCCTCCATTGAGCGGGGAATTAGTGCAAATTGAGAAAAACATGATTATGCTTCCATTGCCGCGAGAACGGCCCAAAAAGGTCAGCTACCTGGCCAACTCTCATAATTACATGTCGTTACTGTATGGATAAATATCTTATCATGAGAGTATTTCTTACTCTCTAATTCGGGAGTAGAGCTGAAGATGGTAAACCATACAAGTTACCACATTCTCATGTCTTAAGAAGTCATGTCTTAGAAATAAAGGCTCCGGCGTATAGAGGGGACCTTACCGTTAGAGAAAGAACCATAGAAACGATGAAATCCATGATTTTTTTTATTACTTAGTGCAAGGTCCCATCCCTTGCTTACCTAAAAGATACCTAACTGAAAAGAATTATGGTTGGGAAGGTTGCAGTAGCAAAAGCCATTGGAACCTTTCTTTTTTACAAAAGAAGAAATGTTAATAAATAAAAGAAAGAATAACTGATCAAAAAATAGATTAGTTATATATAATAATTAACTTAAATGACCAGAGTTAAACGTGGATTTATAGCTCGAAAACGTCGAAAAAAAATTCTTGCATTTGCATCAGGCTCTCGAGGGGCTCAGTCAAAACTTTTTCGAACTGCTAACCAAAATACAATTAGAGCCTTAGTTTCCGCTGACCGAGATAAAAATAAACGAAAGAGAATTTTCCGTCGTTTGTGGATTACTCGGATTAATGCAGTATGCCGTGCTAATGGAGTCTCTTATAATAATTTTATGCAAAATTTCTATGCAACGCGGTTGATTCTAAATCGTAAAACACTTTCACAAATAGCTGTATTAGATAGTAATTGCTTCTCTACGATCTTGAAAAATATTATATCTCTTCGTATGATGAAATAGTGAAATCGAATCTCCCGGAGATTTCCCTCCGGGAAGAGACATTCAAAAATTGAGAAATATTAGGGATCAACAAATCCAATTGGATAATTCAATTATTTTCAATTCAATCCTGTCACCTTTTTGACAATAGAATTGAGATCTGCTCTATCTTTGTCAGATATTACAGCTCCGATGCGATCAAGTAGTAAGTTAGTTTCTTGAAATCCAATTACTTAGCTTTACCTTTAAAATAAAAAGAGGTCAAAGCTAGAATACGAGCTCGTTTAATAGCAATAGCAACTTGGCGTTGTTGTTTGATGGTTAATCGATTCACTCGACGAGATAATATTTTTCCTTGTTCACTCATAAATTTACTAAGCAGGATCATGTTTTTATAATCGATTCGATCTTTTGGCCCAATTGGTCGCGGACGTTTACGAAAAATTTGTTTAGATTTTATTTTCCGCCGCTTCCAAAAAGACTTTTTCTTCCGCTTAGGAAAAGATGGCTTCAATTTCTTCTCGGGTTTGCTATTTTTATTCTCAGGTTTCCTGTCTTTATTCTCGGTTTTGTTGCTTTTATTCTCAGGTTGCTTCAATTTCTTCTCGGGTTTACTGTTTTTATTCTCAGGTTGCTTCAATTTTTTCTCGGGTTTACTGTTTTTATTCTCAGGTTGCTTCAATTTTTTCTCGGGTTTACTGTTTTTATTCTCAGGTTGCTTCAATTTTTTCTCGGGTTTGCTGTTTTTATTCTCAGATTTCCTGTCTTTATTCTCAGGTTTCCTGTCTTTATTCTCGGTTTTGTTGCTTTTATTCTCAGGTTTATTATTTTTATTCTCAGATTTGCTGAGCACTTTTAAAAAATTGGGTTCTACCATAAGAAAAAAAACTCCTTCCCATTTTTGGGAATATGATTCAGCAATGAGCTCAAGCCGGAAGGCTTCCTCGATCTCTATTTCTACATGAATGAAAGAATCATAAGATTAATAATCTTAGATTCTGAATAGCGACATTTCTTTTTGTCGTATATCATAAGTCCACAAGCCTTTTATGGCTTCTTCTATTTCTCGGTTAAAACGAATACGACCAACAGTTGTTAGAATGTATCTATTAAGGATTTCCCCCATTCTACCTTTTCTTATTCGATAATGTTCATAGATCTCGTAGAAGGTACCCGAAGATTCATATTGAACTTCGATAGGGGCTTCTCGGTTTACTGAGTTAATAATAGGGAGCTCTATCTCCCTTCCCCACTGGAGCCATAAAGAACTGTCTAAGTCAATTCGTTTTTGTTGATAAGCTCTGAGCGCATCATCATAGCTATAAAACGAAGGTTTATTATAGGAAACAATATTATTTTTTGAGTTATATGGGTGATATCTATTTTTATAAATACCTTGATTATTTTCAAGGGTTGATCTATAAAGTCCGAGAAGCATATCTTGAGTTGGTATGCAAATAGGATCTCCAATAGTTGGAGACACGAGATTCGTATGAGAAAACATAAGTAAACGGGCTTCCGCTTGAGCTTCCATAGATAGCGGTACATGAACAGCCATCTGATCTCCGTCAAAGTCCGCATTGAATCCTGCACAAACCAATGGATGTAAACGAATGGCACGTTCTTCTATTAAAATAGGTAGAAACGCTTGTATTCCTAATCTGTGTAAGGTAGGTGCTCGATTTAACAATATGGGATGTCTTTGCATAACCTCCTTAAGTACGTTCCAGATAATGGGTCTCCTATCTCGAATTATGCTTTTAGCAGTTCTTATATTCGTAGCAATATTTAGTTCAATTAGATTACGAATTAAAAATACTTGAAAAAGCTCTATTGCCATTTCTCGAGGTAATCCACATTGATACATTGAAAGAAGGGGACCTACCACAATGACAGAACGACCTGAATAATCAACTCGTTTTCCAAGTAAATTTTCACGGAATCTTCCCTCTTTTCCTTGGATGAAATCTGAGAACGATTTATAAGGTTTATCGTGAATGTCTTTCACTGGTTCTCCACCGATGCCGTTATCGAGAAGTGCATCTACAGCTTTTTGGACCAATCTCTTTTGAGAACGCACTAACCCCGCTAATAGAAGTGTATCAGGCTTAGCCTTAACCTCGTTTAGGAATTCAATAAGACGATTATTTCGCAAGATAACTGTTCGATAAAGCTCATTGAGATCCGAACTAAACAGTTCACCTTCATCTGATTCAAACATTGGCCTCAGTTCGGGAGGAAGAACCGGTAACAGCTCTAAAACCATCCATTGCGGTTCTACATTTGTTTGAATAAAATATTTAGCTATTTTCATGCGTCTAACCAAAAAATCCTTTCTTCTTCGAAAATCTTGAAAATCAAATTTACCATAAATAGCTTTTAGCCTCTTTTTCAAAGTTTTAAACCTTTTCTTTTTTTTCTCTTCAGTCCCCCCCTCAAAAAATAATATAGACATTATCTTGTCCAATCTTTCCCATTCCATATATGAATTATCTATAATAATTTGTAGATCCAGGCCAGCCAGTTGGTCTCTTATAGCTTTTCCCCCAGTTGCTATTTCTCTCTCTTGAAATGCCTCAAAGTGCCCAGAGAAATAATTATAAATAGTATTTTGCCAGGATTCATCCTCGAAGTCATACTCGTCATACTCGAATTCATCCTTGGATTCATCCTCGAAGTCATACTCGAATTCATACTTGGAATCATCCTCGAAGTCATACTCGTCATACTCGAATTCATCCTTGGATTCATCCTCGAAGTCATACGAATCATATTCGAATTCATCCTTGGATTCATCCTTGGATTCATCCTTGGATTCATCCTTGGATTCATCCTTGGATTCATCCTTGGATTCATCCTTGGATTCATCCTGGAATTCATCCTCGAAGTCATACGAATCATATTCGAATTCATCCTTGGATTCATCCTTGGATTCATCCTTGGATTCATCCTTGGATTCATCCTGGAATTCATCCTCGAAGTCATACTCGTCATATTCGAATTCATCCTTGGATTCATCCTTGGATTCATCCTTGGATTCATCCTTGGATTCATCCTGGAATTCATCCTTGGATTCATCCTCGAAGTCATACTCGTCATACTCGAATTCATCCTTGGATTCATCCTGGAATTCATCCTTGGATTCATCCTCGAAGTCATACTCGTCATACTCGTCGAATTCATACTCGAATTCATCCTTGGATTCATCCTTGGATTCATCCTCAAAGTCATACTCGTCATATTCGAATTCATCCTTGGATTCATCCTCGAAGTCATACTCGTCATACTCGAATTCATCCTTGGATTCATCCTGGAATTCATCCTTGGATTCATACTCGGATGTAAGAATGTCTCCTAATTCTAATGAAGGTATCTTTTGGTCAGAGTTGAATTCATTCTTGGATGTAGAAATGTTTCCTAATTCTAATGAAGGTATCTTTTGGTCAAAGTCGAATTCATTCTTGTTCTTGATGAATGAGTCGAATTCATTCTTGATGAATGAAGGTATCTTTTGGTCAAAGTCGAATTCATCCTCAAAATCATAGTCGAATTCATCCTCAAAATCATACTCGAATTCATCCTCGGAATCATACTTGGATTCATAGTCGAATTCATGCCCATATTTGAATAGACCTGGATGTCGCAATAAAGTGGGCTCATTAGCTATGAAACTAGTAACACTATCATTGCAGTATACTAGATCTTCTAATTCTTTACGAGTTTTATCTAATAGATTCGCGATATAACTGGGCCAACGTTTGAAATACCAAATATGAACCACTGGACATGCCAGTTTAATGTATCCCATTCGATATCTTCGAATTCGAGAATCAACAAGTTCAACTCCACATTGAAGACAAAATTTGGATTCGGAATCTTCCTTCTCATTTTTGTTCACTTTAGGATTTTCACAAATACAAACTCCACTTTTTTTAGGTCCAAAGATTTTTGGACAAAACAATCCATCTTTTTCTGGTTCAGAGGTTTCATAATTTATAGTATAGGGTTGAGTCACCTCTCCGACTCTTTCCCCATTAGGTAAAATCTTTTCAGCCCAAGCACGAATCTGCTTGGGAGACACTAATCCAATGCGAAATTGTTGATGTTTATCCTGGTTAATCATAAAAATTTTAATTGATTTTGATTGATTTTGATCAAACTTCCTTCCTATATATCTGAAAATTTTTTTCAGATAAAATAGTATGATTCAATTCTAGAGCTAAAGATCGTAGTTCTCGAATAAGCAATCGGAAAGACTCTGTAGCAGTATCAGGTTTCGGTATTGGTTCGCCAGTAAGAATGGCACCAAATACTTCTTTACGAGCGTCGATATGGTCGGATTTAAGAGTAAGTATCTCATGTGAAATATAAGCAACACCAAAACCTTCTAGAGCCCAAACTTCCATTTCTCCTACTCGTTGCCCCCCTTGTCTGGATTTTCCTTTCATAGGTTGTTGTGTAATCCTTTCATAAAATCCACTTGACCGCGCATGGATTTTGTCATCAACTTGATGACACAATTTCAACATATAAGCTATTCCTATTGTAACAGGTTGTTCAAAAATATTTCCTGTTCTTCCATCAATTAATCTATGTTTTCCAGGGTGATCAGGTTCAAATGCCCATGGATTAGCTGTTTGTTCACTAGCTTTATAAAGCTCAGAAAACACTAGTTTTCTCGAAGCTTCTCGCTCGTACCTTTCGTCAAAAGGTGTTATTCTATAATGTTTGTGCATTAGTTTTCCTGCTAAACCAAGCAAACATTCAAAGATCTGTCCTACATTCATTCGTGAAGGTACCCCTAATGGATTTAATACCATATCCACTGGTGTTCCATCTTGCAAATAAGGCATATCTTGTCTGGGTAAAACTAATGAAATAATACCTTTATTACCATGCCTTCCAGCTACTTTATCACCCACTTGTATTTTACGTTTTTGTAAAATATATACATGGACTTTTTCTTCGAGAATACCAATACCAGCAACATCTTCTTGCTGGATCCACCTCACGTCGATAACTCGACCTCTTACACCTTTAGGTACTTTAAGACAGTTTTCTTTTCCAGTGGGTACCTCAATACCAAATATTGCTTGTATTAATTTTCCTTCTGGAAAATTGAAGAATGATTCTTCTTCCGTTTGAGGCCTTAATTTGCCTACTAGAACATCACCTGGTTCTATCCAAGATCCTAGCATTACAAGGCCATTTTCATCCAAACAGCGGAGTGAATGAGCATCTAATTGAGGTATTTTTTTAGTGAATACCTCATCTATCGATCCAGTTTCATATCTTACGATTTGGAAAGAAGTAAAAATATCTTCATATACCAGACGTTCACTAATAAGTATTGCGTCTTCAAAATTATATCCTTCCCACGGCATATAAGCTACTAAGATGTTTTTTCCCAAAGACAGTTCTCCCCCTACTGTAGCCGCACTGTCTGCCATAATTTGGCCCTTCTTTACGCATTCCCCTTGACGAATGCGAAGTTTTTGATGCATACAAGTATTGCTATTAGAACGTTTATATAGAACCAATTCTGTTTCTATAGTATCTTGATAAACTGATGAAGTGATATTTGTAGCATCAGTATACTGGATCTTTCCTTCCCGTGTGGCTATAGCTACACTTCCTGAATCTAAAGCTACTTGACCCTCCAACCCGGTTCCGACAATGCATTTCTCAGATTTAACAAGTGGAACTGCTTGACGCTGCATATTAGAACCCATTAAAGCACGATTCGCATCATTATGTTCGAGAAAAGGAATAAGGGAAACTCCAACGGAAAAATATTGGGAAGGAAAAATACTTCTGAAATGTATTTGCTCCCATGCAAGAACTAAAAATTCTTGTCGAAATCGAGCTGGAGTAAATTGTTCCTCTTGACTCCCTTGATTTAAGGCCAAAGAATTCCCCGTAGCTATCCGATAGTATTCATCTTCTCCCGGTAATAGATAAACCATATGTTCTCCCTTCGATCTCTCAGATATATTATAGAACGGACTTTGTAAAGAGCCGTAATGACCAAGCGTTGCATAAATAGATAACGATGCGACAAGTCCAGCATTTAGCCCTTCCGCCGTCGTAATCGGGCAAATACGCCCATAATGACTAGGATGAATATCCCGTATACAAAAAGGAGCAGTTCGACTTGTCAATCCTCCAGGGCCCAAAGAGCTCACTTTTCGGCTATGTACTATTTCTGCCAATGGATTAGTTTGATCCAAAAACTGCGATAAAGGGTGTAAACCAAAAAAAGCCAGAAAAGTATCTGTTAATAGAGATGGATTTACCGATTTCTGAAGAGTTAAAAACGTTTTACGCTTGGCTGATCGGTATATAGTTTTTTTCACTGCTTTTTTCAAACCATGTAAAGCTAATACTAATTGATCTTGTAATAAATCTGCTATAGAACGAATATATCTATTTTGAAGATGATCTATATCATCGAGTGTACCTGTTCCAAATTGCACTCTGATAGGGTAATCCACAGCAGCCAATATATCGTGTGGTAATGAAAAAATATCGTCCTCGGGTATACCAAGATTCAGTTTTTTGTTCAGATTTCGTCGACCCATCTTTCCTAATACACATTTTTGTTGGAAAAATTGATTTTGCAATTCTTGGCATAGAGATTCGGAAAACTCCAAATTGTCTTTTCGAAGGTCATCGTCACTTATGTAAAGTTCCTTATAGAGCTCCAAAATGGCATCTTCCTTTCCGGAAATGTTGCATGTCAACATGACATAATTCTCGTATTCCTTTATTCCATTCTCAGAAAATAGGAATATCTTTAGATTCTTATAACGAGGATCGTTCAGGATCTCTTCGAAATTCAAACCCATAGCCAATAATAGAAGTAGAATAGATATTTTTTTTTTTTTGCTTACACGAATCCATATCCTTTTTTTTCTTATATTGATTTCTAATTTCGATCTTCCTCCCCAATCTGAAATTATAGTGCCAATATATACAATGTTTCCTGACGATTTTCGTTCAAAAGTGTAATAAATACCGGGACTTCTTAATATTTGATTGACCACGACTCTGTAATTTCCATTTATTACAAAAGCTCCTTTAGAATTCATCAAAGGAATAGTTCCAAGAACTACATCTTGTTTCTGTATTTTTTCAAAAATTCTATTAATCAATATTGCTTGTATATGTACTTGACAGTAATATGTAAGACACTGGTATACAGCATCTCTCTCTTTGATGAAAGGTCCTTTCAAATTTAATTTATTCCCAAAAAGCTGAAATTCCATTTCTTTCTCTGGATTCTCAATTATCGGAAACTTATCGAGTTCTTCTTTTAAGCCATCTATGAAACGGCAAAATCCTTCAACTTGTATTTTACCAAATTCGGGGATTGTAAACGTTTTATTATTTTTATCTAATCGCATTGGAAATCTCCCGCTCATAAAAAAGTTTATTTCGTTATTTATTCCTCATTGATCTATAGGAATCACTCCGACAAAAATTGGCATATTTCGTTTACTATATTCCGTGAAATTCTACCGATATTCAGATAGTTCTAAAACTGGAAGAAAAACAAGAGCTTTTTTGCTATTGAAATGAAGTTATGAACAACTGAATCAAACCATTCTTAAGTGTAAAAACAGAGTTAATTACTCGTCAATTTTTGCAAAATGTTCTAATTCAAAGGATCATATTACATTTAATGATGAAATATCAAATGGAATAAGATCCCTTGAATGAAAAGAGAAGAACAAAGGGCATTCATTTATTCCCTTTAATGTTGGGAAAGGCATTAATTACTACGTATTATACTTACTTTGAATTGAAAACTAAGTCAATCCTTTTTTCTCTTTTTGGACAGATACTTGCAGATTTGTATTCGCATCTGCTATACTTACTATGTACGATTCATAAAAACTCTTTCTTTCAAAGTGAAAACCCAATCAATCCTTGAGTTTTATTTTTTGTCTTGCTACTTGATAAGAGATAATTAAATCAACTTCAACCCAATTTTTTTTTATTATTCTATTCTAGAATTCCCTTTTCTATTCTATTCATGCCAATTACTCTCAATTGAGAACAGAGGTATACGGTTAACTTGTTCGAGAGTTAGTTGGTAGTTGGTTATCGATCTTGCAACACTTTGATTTCTTGTCAGAGATTGCTAACGAAATGAAAATGTTAATTTGAATTAATTTTTGGGACTTCAAAACTTTCTTTTTAAAAGGAATGACCGTAGGCATAAACTGCCAATTGGTTTGGGGCGGACGTAGCCAAGTGGATCAAGGCAGTGGATTGTGAATCCATCACGCGCGGGTTCAATCCCCGTCGTTCGCCCATAAAAAAAAACGCACCGGATTAGATTCTTCAACATTTTGATATGATGGGCTATTGATTTCTATAGAATCACATGAATGATAAATGGTTTCAAAAGAATGAAGCATTTTTTATTGCAAGTAAATTGTATATTTCATACAACAGTATATTGTTGATACTGTTTTAGTCTAAAACAGAGATAGAAATGTATAATCTATATGGGAAAGAACGATTGAATCTATTGAAGGATCGGGATCTATACAAAATTCACTTATGATCTCTTTATTTATTGAGATGCCCTATACCACACATATAAAAAGCATTCGTTTGCAGGCATCGATCAGATCGAATCCTAATAAGAAAAACACTTCTCTTCCCCTCTTGCCATTTGCTATGCAGTAAATGGGTTATCCCATTCAGTTACCTTAACAGAGACAATGAAGTCTTAATTAGAATTAGTGGGGGCTCCATCCGCCAAAACTAAGGCATTTGCATTCCTCTGGGAATGAAGGAAGGGTCATTTTTTTTGCCTTCCTCTTTTACTCGGCATAGAATAGGTTTACTCCTTAGATGGAAGGGAGCTAGAAAAACAAGGTTAAACGATAGAACATGATTCAAATCATATGTAATAATAAATAAGGCAAAGTGAAACTTCAAATTAGGTCAAACGAAAAACTAAAAGGTTCGGGAGATCAAAAAGAAATAAAGGGAGATCAGAAGATGAAAATAGCAGTTTATGGAAAAGGTGGGATTGGTAAATCCACGACTAGTTGTAATATTTCAATTGCCCTGGCCAGACGTGGTGAAAAGGTGTTACAAATTGGATGTGATCCCAAACATGATAGTACTTTTACTCTTACAGGATTTCTGATACCTACAATTATAGATACTTTGCAGTCTAAAGATTATCATTATGAAGATATTTGGTCCGAAGATGTAATTCACAAAGGCTATGGAGGGGTAGATTGTGTGGAAGCAGGGGGTCCTCCCGCAGGAGCCGGATGTGGAGGATATGTGGTAGGGGAAACTGTGAAATTATTAAAAGAATTAAATGCATTTTATGAATATGATATTATATTATTTGACGTATTAGGCGACGTGGTTTGCGGAGGTTTTGCTGCTCCATTGAACTACACAGATTACTGTATCATAATTACAGATAATGGATTTGATGCATTATTTGCAGCTAATCGTATTACTGCCTCTATCAGGGAAAAAGCTCGTACACATCCACTGCGATTAGCAGGCTTGGTTGGAAATCGTACATCTAAAAGAGATCTTATCAATAAATATGTAGAAGCCTGTCCAATGCCCGTAATAGAAGTATTACCTCTTATTGAAGATATTCGAGTATCGAGAATCAAAGGTAAAACTTTATTTGAAATGGTTGGATCCGAACCATCTCTTAACTATGTGTGTGAATATTATTTAGACATCGCGGATCAAATATTGTCCCAACCAGAAGGTATTATACCGAAGGAGATTTCAGATCGAGAATTATTTAGTTTACTCTCTGACCTTTATCTCAATCCCATTGATAATGGGAGACATCAAAATAATAAGGAAAATTTACTTGGATTTACGACGATTTAATTGAAATTTTTTCCTTTTTTGTGGGTTATAATCGTTTATGTCAGTGAAAATTGATGAAACTCTCACTGTCGAATGTGAGACAGGTAATTATCATACTTTTTGTCCAATTAGCTGTGTATCTTGGTTATATCAAAAAATTGAAGACAGTTTTTTTTTAGTTGTGGGCACAAAGACATGTGGTTATTTTCTGCAAAATGCACTTGGAGTTATGATTTTTGCAGAACCCCGTTATGCAATGGCAGAATTAGAAGAAGGAGATATCTCGGCTCAATTGAATGATTATGAAGGATTAAAAAGGCTTTGTATTCGAATAAGAAAAGATAGAGATCCCAGCGTCATCATATGGATAGGTACTTGTACTACAGAAATAATCAAAATGGATTTAGAAGGTATGGCACCCAAGTTAGAATGGGAAATTGGAATCCCAATTCTAGTGGCAAGAGCAAATGGACTGGATTATGCTTTTACTCAAGGCGAAGATACTGTGTTAGCCGCAATGGCACATCGTTGTCCGGAACCGGAATTCTCCGTTCGTGAACGAAAAGAAACTATACAAAAATTATTTGCTTTCCCTTCTATAAAAAAAGGGGAATTGGTCGAATATGCAAATCATCCCTCCTTAGTTCTTTTTGGATCTTTGCCGTCAAATGTGGCTTCTCAACTCAATCTAGAATTAAAACGACAATCCATCAAGGTATCAGGTTGGTTACCTGCTCAAAGATATACTGATCTTCCATCATTGGGTGATGGAGTTTATGTTTGTGGTGTTAACCCTTTTTTGAGCCGGACAGCAACAACTTTGATAAGACGTGAAAAATGTGAATTAATTGGAGCTCCTTTTCCTATCGGTCCGGATGGAACGCGTGCTTGGATCGAAAAGATTTGTCCTGTATTTGATGTTGAGCCTCAAGGTCTGGAGGAGAGAGAGGAACGAGTATGGGAAAGTTTAAAGGATTATCTTGATTTGGTACGTGGGAAATCTGTTTTTTTCATGGGAGATAATCTACTAGAAGTATCTCTAGCAAGATTCTTAATCAGGTGTGGAATGATCGTTCATGAAATTGGTATTCCATATATGGATAAACGCTATCAAGCCGCTGAATTATCACTTTTACGAGATACATGTAGAAGGATGTGTGTACCAATACCACGAATTGTAGAGAAACCGGATAATTCAAATCAAATACGACGTGTACGGGAATTACAACCCGACTTAGCCATCACTGGAATGGCTCATGCTAACCCGTTAGAAGCAAGAGGAATTAGTACTAAATGGTCGGTTGAATTTACCTTTGCCCAGATTCATGGGTTTGTGAATGCAAGAGATGTACTTGAATTGATTACCCGACCTCTACGACGTCAGAAAAATTTAGAAGACTTGGGTCGGACCACCTTAGTGAAAAAAAGTAACAAGTTTTGAATTTGAAATGCCCCAGTAGTTTAAAATCATATTACTAAATAATTTTATCTATTTAATTTGATTTATATTATCGAAACATATAGATATAGAATGAATCTATTTTGTAAGGTAGGGATAGAAATTTATCTCAATTTTGCTGTTATTGTAGTCATGGGTGTAAACGATAACTAACTAATATTTATTTCTATGGGAGAGATCGGAATGATTTCTATAATCATTTCACAATCTCCCATAGAAATCCTTTCTAGAATGTCTAATATCATAGCACAGAATCTTGAACCTTAAACCAGACGGACGCGCATCAAGCAGGATTTGATCCTGCGACCTCCATCACCCCAAGATCAAGATGGCACGTTATCAAACTACGCCATGGTCCATTATAACGACCAAAATAACTCACATTTATTAAATGTCCGAACTTATATCAATATTCGAACTGATATTTTGGCATTTCTGATAGGAATTACTTTATACATATTCCGATTGACAATGTTGGAAAAATAGACTAATATATTGACTAGACAATATCAAGCCGCCATGGTGAAATTGGTAGACACGCTGCTCTTAGGAAGCAGTGCGAGAGCGTCTCGGTTCGAATCCGAGTGGCGGCACTCGTAGTAATAAGATACCATGAATTCAATTCCTTCCCTCTATTCCTTCTAGATTAGATTACTATCATTGTTTGATCTATGTCGATTGATTGATGAAAATCAATAGATTCTATCTTTCTCTCATCAATCCTATTCAAAATCAAATTAAAAAATGGGTTTATTATGATATTCATCACTATAGAACATATATCAGCTCATGTCTCTTTTTCTCTGACTTTTGTTGTCACTCTCATTTATTGGGTAACCTTAGTTTATCAAATTGAAGAACTAAGTAGTTCGGGAGGAAAAGGTATGATAATTACTTTTGTTTGTATAACGGGAGTATTAGTTACTCGTTCGCTCTATTCAGGACATTTACCGTTAAGTAATTTGTATGAATCATTCATGTTCCTTTCATGGAGTTCATCCGTGATTCATATACTTCTAGAAGTACGGAACCAAGATACACGTTGGTTAGGTGCAATAACTGCGCCAAGTGCTATGTTAACTCACGGTTTTGCCACTTTAGGTCTGCCTGAAAAAATGCAGCAACCTGCAATGTTAGTACCCGCTTTACAATCTCATTGGTCAATGATGCATGTAAGTATGATATTGCTTAGCTATGCAACTCTTTTATGTGGATCTCTAGCATCAATAGCTTTTTTGGTCATTACGTTTCGAATAAATCGAAAGAGTGCAGACAATTCCTTTTTATGGTCCTTCCTCCCCAATGAAAATTGGTGTTCACACGACCAAGAAAAAAATGAATTGCAAGAAACTTTTCGTTTTCGATTTACGAATTATCGTAAATTCCAATTGACTCACCAATTAGATCATTGGAGTTATCGTGCCATTGGTCTAGGATTTTCTCTTTTAACTATAGGTATTATTTCTGGAGCAGTATGGGCCAATGAAGCATGGGGATCTTATTGGAGCTGGGATCCAAAAGAGACTTGGGCATTAATTACTTGGACGATATTTGCAATTTATCTACATACTAGAATCAATAAGAGTTGGCAAGGTAAGAAACCGGCAATTGTGGCTTCTCTAGGATTCTTTTTAGTTTGGATCTGTTATTTGGGGGTCGATCTATTAGGAATAGGTTTACACAGCTATGGATGGTTGATTCAGCATATAACTATAAATGGAATGAATTAACGGATGATAGATTCAATAGAATCATTTTATGTTATTCATAAGTGAGATCAACAGGTAGTTCGTCCAAGTTATTTCAAAGGGTGATTCTAAAATCGTAGAATCACTAGTTGAAATAACTCGAACTAGAGATAAATTCTATCTATTTCATTCTATAAATATTGAATAAATAGAATAATAAAATTATACCTATTAGATAGCTTACAATCCATCTGTAACGTAAAAAAAAGATTGAGAGAAAATAGCTTCCACCTTATTTTTGCATAGAAATAGAACTAGATCGGGGTAAAGACCAATACCTATGATTGGTACAAAAAGACAGATCAAAATAAAAATTTCGCGTGGTCCAGAATCCTTGAAATAAGGGTTCGGAATATTCAAAACCTTATATCCATAGAATATTTGACGTAACATAGATAACAAATAGATGGGAGTTAATATCATTCCAATTGCCGTTATTACAGTAATAATGATTCGAAAGGTCAAAGAATATTTATGACTAGTAATTATTCCCAAAAATAGCATAGATTCTGCTACAAAACCACTCATTCCTGGCAATGCGAGAGAAGCCATTGAAAAGCTACTAAACATAGTAAATATTTTAGGTATTGATATAGCGATTCCTCCCATTTCATCAAGGAAAAGAGTACACGTCCTATCATAACTTGTTCCTGCCAAGAAAAAAAGTGCAGCACCAATTAACCCATGGGAAATCATTTGCAAAATGGCTCCATTGAGCCCTGTATCTGTCAGGGAACCAATTCCTAGAATTACAAAACCCATATGAGATATTGATGAATAGGCTATCCTCCTTTTCAAATTGCGTTGACCCATAGAAGTTAGGGCTGCATAAATAATTTGAACCGCTCCTATTATTACCAACCATGGCGAAAATAGAGAATGAGCATGAGGTAACAATTCCATATTTATTCGGATCAATCCATATCCTCCCATTTTCAATAGAACTCCGGCCAAAAGCATACATGTACTATAATGCGCTTCCCCATGAGTATCCGGTAACCAGGTATGTAAAGGTAAAATTGGCAATTTGATGGCATAAGCAATAAAGAACCCTAAATAAAATACTATTTCTAGTGTTCTGGGATAATTTTTATTAGCCAATATTTCGAAATCGAATGTTGGTACATCAGATCCATAAAGACCCATACTTAAAGCTCCAATTAAGATAAAAATTGAACCACCCGCAGTGTACAAAAGGAATTTTGTGGCCGAATAGAGACGCCTTTTACCTCCCCATATGGATAGAAGTAGGTAAACGGGAATTAGTTCCAACTCCCACATGAGAAAGAAAAGTAGAATATCTCTAGAAGCAAATAATCCTAATTGGCCACTATACATTGCCAACATCAAGAAATGTAGCAATCGCGGGTTTCGAGTAACTGGCCAAGCAGCTAAAGTAGCTAAAGTAGTAATAAATCCTGTCAATGAAATAAGTCCAATGGAAAGTCCGTCAATTCCCAGTCTCCAATGAAAATGAATAAGATCTATCCATTTATAATCCTCTTCTAATTGGATTGATAAATTATCAAAATGGAAATGATAACAGAATGTATAGGCCATTAAAAGGAGATCTAATAAGCAAATACCTAGAGTATACCATCGAATCATCTTATTCCCTCTATGGGGGAATGATGGGATTAAGAAACCCGCGGATATGGGCAAAATTATAATTATTGTTAACCAAGGTAAATTGCTCATAATGGAAAGAAAAAAGACTTTTAATATCAAAACCCATGCTCGAGATCTTGGGTCAAGTATGGGTTTTGATCAGTGAAAGAGAAAAAGGAGAATGACAAATATGTATGGGATGGATCTAACCGTTTGTATTGTGCATATTGATTAGTAAGCTAAACCCATACTGCGAGTTGTCTCATGCCATAAATAAACACGTACACTTAAGAAATCCGTTGGACAAGCGGATTCACACCTCTTACAACCTGCGCAGTCTTCTGTTCTTGGAGCAGAAGCAATTTGCTTAGCTTTACATCCTTCCCAAGGTATCATTTCCAATACATCTGTGGGACAAGCTCGTACACACTGGGTACAACCGATACATGTATCATAAATTTTCACTGAATGTGCCATTGGATCTAAAAACTCCCGTTAGTTAATATGTAAAAAGTTTTCAAATTGATACTATTTTCTTAATATCTGGCCAATAACAAGATATTAATTAAGAATCTCAAGCGAATCAATAATTGTACTATCAGTGATTAATATAGATATTCAAATTATAGCTGTTTAATAATATAATAAACACAGATAAAACGCCAGATTTCAGCGAATCTGATCTAATCGCGTTAGACAGGTAATTTGGATAATGAGTTTCATATCATGCTCTTGATTGATAGTAATACTATATCAATCTTTATCACATACAGAGAGATATATTTATATTTGTTTTTCTATGATCTATAATCCTATTTGATTAGGAATAGATATACAGATCTAGAATCTAGAGATCTTAGAGACTCCATTACCATTTTGACAAATTAAATTGATCAATACGAGTTGATTTTCTGTTACGATATATTGCAAGAACAATAGCTAATCCAATAGCTGCTTCAGCGGCTGCAATAGCTATAACAAATATAGAGAAGATGTCCCCCTTTACTTGTCGACTATCAAAAGAATCTGAGAATGTAACTAGATTTAAGTTAACCGCATTCAGTATTAGCTCAAGACACATAAGTGCTCTAACCATATTCCGACTTGTTACTAATCCATAAATACCGATAGATAATAAATAAGCACCTAAAATAAGTGCATGCTCGAGCATAATAGATGAACTCCTCTTCATACCTTAACCTCTTCAGATACAAACAAAAGTTTTGTTTTATCCAGTTGATTATTTTTCATTTAATTTAAGGAATGAAATAATTCATTCCATGATCTAGAAGATCAAAGATCATACTTATGCTAATAACACGCACGAGAGCTTTCATTTGAAATTTTTTCATTCAAATTGTTTCCTCTCGGCGAGCTATAGTAATAGCTCCTATGAGAGCAACTAGAAGAATTATAGAAATAAGTTCGAATGGAAGGAAAAAATCAGTGGATAAATGCGTTCCAATACGTTGAACATTGTTTGTTAGGTCTCGTTCCAAAATTTGATCTGATTTTTGAGTCAGAGATATTCCGAACCATGATATGTTCATGATAATAGTAATTAATGAACAAAAAAGACTCGTGCAAACTATTGAAGTGATGCTATCTCCGACGGTCCAGGGAGGAGCGGAATTGGGATATTTTGGGTTATTCATTAACATCACGGCGAATACAATCAAAATATTGACAGCTCCTATGTAGATCAGAATTTGTGCAGCAGCTACGAAATCCGCGTTCAATAAAATATAGAATAGAGAAATACAAACAAGAACTAGTCCCAATGAAAGAGCAGAATAAATTATATTAGTAAGTAAAACTACTCCTAGACTTCCTAATATGAGACTTAGCGTTAGAGGGGCCAAAATAAGATCATATACCGGTTCAGGTCGATTCATTTATACTGTATATTATAACTATTTGTAATCTTCAACTATTTTATTCAAGAGGAGCATTTATTTTTAATTCTATAGGTCAATAATAGATTCCGATCAATCCTACATGTATTCTTAAGGAGATTACCAATAGGATTCTGAATTACCGATTCATTCAAAAAAATATCTTATTTATTCATAAGTCCTGTTTGATCGGAACTAAAACTGAAGAATTGGTAGAAATGATTGAATCAGAATATTTGTTAGTAGTTCCTCCTGCCAAATAAGTCGAACTCGGAATTGTTCGAATTGTTAAATCTTCAATCACCGATATTGGTAAACGTCCTAAAGCAATATGATCATAATTTAATTGATGACGATCATAGGTCGAAAGTTCATATTCTTCAGTCATTGCCAGACAATTTGTGGGACAATACTCGACACAATTCCCGCAAAAGATACAAATTCCAAAATCAATACTATAATTTTCCAATCGTTTTTTTCCAATATCTCTTCCAAATTTCCAATCAACAATGGGTAAATTGATCGGGCATACACGCACGCATACTTCACAAGCAATACATTTATCAAATTCAAAGTGGATCCGTCCACGAAATCGTTCTGATGGAATCAATTTGTCATAGGGATATTGAATAGTAATAGGTAAACGATTCATGTGATATAAGGTAATCATAAAACCTTGACCAATGTATCTCGCAGCCTGTATTGCTTGTTGGCTATAATTTAGAAACTCAGTCACCGTAGAGAACATATGGCAAATTTCCTTGTCCTTGAATAAGGATTTCATAGAGAATTCTTTCTCTTCATAGATTGGATCTATCCATTTTATATGTATTGCGGAGCCTATTCACGAAGAATAAATAGTTTTTCACAATAGAATAAGTTGGAAAGAAGCTGTGAGTAATAGATTACCTAAAGCGATAGGCAAAAGAAATTTCCAACCAAGATCCAATAATTGGTCCATTCTTATCCTAGGCAAGGTCCACCTTGCCGTGATAGAAAGAAATAAGAACAGATAAACTTTAGCTAATAGAATTAGGATCCCCATCGTTATATTAAAGACCTGGCTAACTCCAGAAAAAGAATCCCATTCAAAATGTTTTAGAATGGGTATGAATGGAATTGAAAAGTTCCATCCGCCCAAGTAAAGAAGTGTTACAAAGAAGGAAGAAGCTAAAAGATTTAGGTAAGAAGCCACGTAGAAGAAACCAAATTTGATACCCGAATACTCAGTTTGATAACCCGCTACCAATTCTTCTTCCGCTTCTGGTAGATCAAAGGGCAATCTTTCACATTCTGCTAGAGATGAGATGAAGAAAGCTATAAAACCTATGGGTTGACGCCACAAATTCCATCCTAAAAAACCATATTTGGACTGTGCTTCAACTATATCAACTGTACTTGAACTGTTGGATAATTATAGTCGATGGGAGTATCACTGTTCTCATCTCTATTCCAAAACCGTACGTGAAACTTTCGCTTCATACGGCTTCTCAATGGCCATTGAGAAAGAAATAGAGAAAACAAAAAAGAGAACATTCATAAATGGGACCAATGAGATTCTGTCTGCTATAATAGGGAGCTTTTGAACCTATCTCAACCTTCACTCTTTTTTTGCGGGAGAAAGGAAAACTGTGTAAAGGATTATTTCGTTCTGGATAGTCATTCTTTTTCTAGTAGATAGAAACATACTCTAGATCGGGGTTATGGGGAAGTACTACTTGATCATCCCTACCAATGCCAAGTCCTTATTGTTATCCCATTTCTACTCTGGTCTGGAAATCTGTTTGTTTTTCTTTTTCACTAATCTTTTTTATATCTTGGTGTTTCTCACCACCTACTTTTGCTCCATTTTCGGTATGTATGATAGGGTAGTAAATTCATACACTTTTTTATTTTGCCTCCCCGCTGTTGGGCCCCGATGGATAATATATGAACTGGAGTACACAGTTTTCACTGATTGTGGCTTTCACTCTTGTACGTGGGGAATGGGGCTCAATCATTTTACTGCGGATTTATACACTGTTTGATCTCACCCATATGACCATCTAGTTTTTCGATTGGAATGAAGAATCAATATTCATCCCATTCACTTATTTATTTCCTTCTTTCTTCTAGAAAGAGGGTAAAATAAATTTCATATTCCAACGAATCACACGTAGAGATATAGATAACACACATAAAGCTAAAGGAATTTCGTAACTAATAGATTGAGCAGCAGCTCGGAGACCACCCGAAAAAGAATATTTATTATTTGATCCATATCCTGCTATAAGAAGTCCAAGGGGAGCAATACTTGAAATTGCGATCCAGAAAAAAACACCTATACTAAGATCAAGTAAAATAACGTGGCGGCCAAAGGGAATTACTAAATAACTTGAAAAAATAGGTATGACCACTACCGCTGGTCCAATACTAAATAACCAAATATCTCCCCTAGATGGAAGAATATCCTCTTTCAGAAGTAGTTTTATCCCATCCGTCAAAGCTTGAATAATTCCCAAAGGACCAGCGTATTCAGGTCCAATACGTTGTTGTATCCCCGCAGATATTTTTCTTTCGAGCCATACAATAACTAATAATCCTGTTATAATTACCAATAAAAGAGTAATTATGTCAATTAGAACCCATATAAGATTAGAGATTTCTTTTGGAAATCCCAATCGAGAAAATAAATTGATAGCTTGTTCTTCAGAATCCGCTATATTAATCACCATTTTAACGATCAACCTCTCCCATAATGATGTCTATACTACCCAAAATCGTCATAATATCGGCCAATTTCATTCTTTTAACAAGTTGAGAAAGAATCTGCAAATTAATAAGACCAGGTGGTCGGATTTTACATCTCCAGGGAAAAAAACTATTATCTCCTATTAGATATATTCCTAATTCTCCTTTGGGAGCTTCTACTCTCACATAATGTTCTTGTTTTGATAACTCAAAAGTAGGCGAAGGTTTTTTACTAATAAATCGAGATTCAAAATCGTTCCATTGCGGATATTTTCTCTTATTGAGACGTCGGACCTCTAAATTCTCATAAGGCCCTCCCGGAATTACTTCTAGAGCCTGTCTAATTATTTTTAAAGATTCTTTCATTTCCCCGATTCGTAGCAAATAACGAGCTAATGAATCTCCTTCTTTTTGCCATTGGATTTCCCAATCCAATTCATCGTAACATTCATAATGATCAACCTTACGAAGATCCCATCGGATTCCGGAAGCTCTTAACATGGGTCCTGATAAACTCCAATCTATTGCTTCTTCTCTACCAATAATGCCTACTCCCTCAACTCGTTTCAAAAAAATAGGATTGCGTGTAATAAGCGTTTCATATTCAGCCACTTTTGGTAGGAAATAATAGCAAAAATCTAAACATTTATCTATCCAACCATAGGGTAAATCTACAGATACTCCTCCAATACGGAAATAATTATGCATCATTCGCATACCTGTGGCAGCCTCAAATAAATCATATATCATTTCCCTCTCTCTGAAAATATAAAAGAAAGGAGTCTGTGCACCAATATCAGCCATGAACGGTCCAAGCCATAACAAATGAGAAGCTATACGACTCAACTCTAGCATGATCACTCTGATATAGCTAGCCCTTTTAGGTACTTGAATATTTTCCAATCTTTCTGTTGCATTAACCGTTATTGCCTCTGTGAACATAGTAGCTAAATAATCCCATCGTGTTACATAGGGTAGATATTGGACAATTGTTCGGTTCTCAGCAATTTTTTCCATCCCTCTATGTAAATAACCTAATATAGGTTCACAGTCAATAACATCTTCACCATCTAAAGTAACAATAAGTCGAAGAACACCATGCATTGATGGATGATGAGGACCCATACTTACCATCATGGGGTCTTTCTCCGTAGCAAACATTATCATAACTATAACTCTCCTCCGGTTTGTTTTCTAAATAAATGAGAACAAAAGAACGACTCATTAAGATAAGGAATTTAATAAACCAATGAACCATAATTTCATTGGATCTAAAAATTTCGTTCAAATTAACGTGGACCGCGAATACCTAATTGACCGATTAAATCATCGTAACGAAGTCTATCTCTCTTGGACAGATAAATCAGAAGTTGCCTACGTTTACCAACAATTTTCCACAAACCTCTTTGTGATGAATAGTCTCTTCTGTGTAGTTTCAAATGCTGGGTAAGCCTTTCAATTCGATTGGTTAAATAATATATCTGAGATTCAACAGATCCTCTCTGTTCCTTAGGAACCAAAGAGGAACGAATGGACAAATTCTTGAGCATAAAAACGAAATTTACCGGAGTCAAATGAGATTAATCTATAGTCAGAAAAAAGAATGAGATCCATTCATTTTTGTTCATGGTATATCGTTCATGGTATATCTATATTATTATTTGTTCCGAAGGTTTCTACGGGAGATAATTGATATCTTCCCGTAGAAATAGGGTTTTTCCCTTTTAGACTTCAATAAATTTTATTTCATCTACGATTACTCCCACCATTGACGACCTTGAGGTGTTTCCCAAGGAACTGGTTGGTCAGTCTAAATAGAAATAAGGCTCATCAGGATTATATAAATAAGGATCATCATCAGGATTATAAGAAGTAGAAGCAGAAGCATCATAAGAAGCAGAAGGATCATAAGAAGGATGATAAAAATACTCATCATCATCATCATCATCATCAATATCATCAGGCATGTCCCATCCAAAAATTGGTGGACTAGGAGGACTAGGAGGTAGGTCCCAATTCCAATTCCAAGGTGCTCTAAACTCCCACTCCCAAGGTCGTCTAAATCTAAACTCCCACTCCCAAGGTGGTCCAAACTTTCTATACAAATAATAACCTACTTTTTTATAGGTTACTAACCTCCCAATTATATAACATATTTTATACTCATAATACAAATCACGATATTTCAAGGACTCATTGTAAGTAATGCCGTGCTTCTCATAGTTTTTATAGCAGTCATAAAAATATTTCAGATTTGCGTCATCTGGTCCCCACACCAATTTACCCCAGATAATGTTTTTACCGACGTACATTACACTGCGCTTGATGTCGGCTGACAAGTCCCTGTTACATGGAAATTTAAATATAGCCAAGAGTTGATTTCCCTGAGCCTCAGACCTAATAATAAAAGGGCTTTCTATTTTCGAATAATAGGTCGACGTTTGCAGACCCAAATCGTTCAACACAAAACCATCTCTCGTGTTAACCCAAGTACACCACTTTTTCTTTTTCTTTTTAGTGGACTGCTCCATCTGTAAAGTAGGAATAGGTGGCAAAATCTTAGCCTTAACTGTGAAAAGCTTAAGCTTAATTGCCTTATCTACCAGTCTCCTGTTTCTTAATCCGGAAAGAAAATGCTTTTTGTCAATAAATTTGACAAAACGAGATTTTATCAAAATAGAAAAAATAGAGTCTAGATCAATATAATTGACAAAATTCCTAAAATATTTAGTTACTTTTATTACTATAAGATTCAGGAAGCTTTTGGTATGATTCAAAAGATCTTGAAGAATCTTTTTGAAAAGTTTCTTCATTTTTTCCAAAATGTATCCTTTTATATCATCAAGGGATACGGATATATTTTGAATTTGTTTGAAAACATTTTCAAAATGTATCCAATTATACCAATGATCTATTTTGGGATACATACGTATTCTCAACATAGCAGATCGGGTTCCATCATTTGTATTCCACCAATATCTATTCATACAGATTAGATCTTCTAATCGATAACGAGGCCAAAGGAATCGTTTCATCTTTTGTTTTGTATCTATGGTAAGATGTTGGTTGAGTCCTTCGTCATTATGTATGTATTTACTATTGGACAATCCTGTACTTTCATCCAGATTGTTTTCTAGATTCAAACGATTAAGAATTCTCAATTCTCTACGACGTCTTGGAATCAAAATATCTTCGAAAATGAGAGAATTTGAAATTTTGTCATTTTCATTCCGCAAATTTTTTTTGCGTTGCACAGATCCATCAAACAAATTAACATCTATCCCTTTCTTTTTTAATTTAAAATAAAGAATTGCGATTTTATATAGCAGAAATTCGTTATTAACGGTCCCCGGTAGGAATGGCAAAAATGCGTTGCGTGAATACGCGAATAGCTCCCCTAGTCGGTCTTCTTCTTCTTCTTCTTCTCCATGACCCCAACAATAGAGTTTCAGCATTAACTTCAAGTCAAAATATCCGGTTTCGATATTTCCTTCGTAAAATGAAGGTTCGAAATCAATTTCATCTTTAAATCGGTTTATAAACTGGAATAACCTTGCTAATTTGTGCAATTTAGCAATCACTTTCTTATCCTCTTTAGGATTCTTCCAGAGATAAGAAGTTTCCGTAAAACCAATTTCTGGAGGATCCAATTTATTTTTATTCTCCTTCAATAGTTGTTTTTGTCTGTTTTTATATTTTTCTACCAGAGAGTTTATCTTATCCTCTTCATCATTAACCACTTCCAGCTTTTGTTCTATTAAAGGATCTATATTGCTGTATATATCAGCAACAAGCTTTTTCGCCAATTTTTTAATCTTCTTATCACTAATTAGTCCAAACTTCAATTGATGTTGAAGTTCATCCCGTACCTCTTTGTTATCTTGCGTTTCTTTTAGCATGTGAAACATTATAAGTGTCCTTTCCTCCTGTACTTCTTTTTCATGTTCTATTTTTTGTATCTTATTTTCTAGATCTTCTTGTTGCTGTTCGGTTAGCCCTTCTAGCATATCTTTAGTTATACCCTTCTCGCTTGGTTTTTTATACTTCTTTGTACAATAAGTTCCTAGAACTGATTTACTTTCCCAAGATTTATAGTCATCTTTTTGTTCCTTTGATTCTTTTGAATCCTTTTGTTCCTTTGATTTTTTTGAATCTTTTTGTTTCTTTGATTTTTTTGAATCTTTTTGTTTCTTTGATTTTTTTGAATCTTTTTGTTTCTTTGATTTTTTTGAATCTTTTTGTTTCTTTGATTCTTTGAAATCTTTTTGTTCCTTTGATTCTTCGAAATCTTTTTGTTCCTTTGATTCTTCGAAATCTTTTTGTTCCTTTGATTCTTCGAAATCTTTTTGTTCCTTTGATTCTTTGAAATCTTTTTGTTCCTTTGATTCTTCGAAATCTTTTTGTTCCTTTGATTCTTCGAAATCTTTTTGTTCCTTTGATTCTTCGAAATCTTTTTGTTCCTTTGATTTTTTGGAACCTTTTAATACTTTTTTCTTTATTTTTATTTTTCTTACTGTTCTACCAGTACCAAATTGTTGTTCTTGTTTGACTACAACGTTCAATGACAACGGTTGTAATTGTAATTGTCTTTCACGTTCTTGTTCCTCCTGTTTCTCCATTTCTTTTCTTTCTTGCTCCTTGTCCTCTAATAGAAACTGCTCAACCTTTTCAAGAAATTGAACATTATCATCTGGTAATTCCGGAAACGAAATATGTAAGTTTTTTAACATTCGTAGCTTTTCTGGGTCTCGAGACCTTGATCGAAATTGATTCTTCGAAACGTCGATATCTTTTTTTCCTATTTCTGGTAAAAACCAGAATTCGAATCTCATTTTATAATCGGAATCCTTCCGAGTTTTGGATTGATTCTCTTTATCAGAACCACTTTTGGATTTGAAATCCTTCTCAGTCCGAGTTTTGGATTGATTCTCTTTATCAGAACCACTCTTGGATTTGAAATCCTTCTCAGTCCGAGTTTTGGATTGATTCTCTTTATCAGAACCACTCTTGGATTTGAAATCCTTCTCAGTTTTTTTATATCGATTTTTAGATGTTCTTAGCCTGTCACGATAATTCATCGGAACATAGTTTGGGTCGCGGTCGCGATTTCTATTTTTTGGGTGAAACTGAATGTACTCAGTTATTATTTCTGATTGCTCCCACAAAGTTTGAATAAATTTATTCTTTTTTTTGACACGAAGCTCGGCTGCCGCATCTTTTTCCTCTTGGGTTGGTTCAGTAATATAATCTGGTACTTTTGGTACATGTCGTACTACGGGTCCGTGAGTATTCTCTTTCATACAATCCAGATAACTATAAGCTAAGAGCTCATATCTGTAACGTTTGATCGTTTTTTGAAGTAGTCCCAGAAAAGATTCAAATTTTCTACGTCCCACCAAAGACACAAATTGAGCCCATCTATTTTTATTAATAAAATTCTCGTGAGTCCAATCCCACCCCAGACAAAATGCAATTATACTCCATATTCTATTTTTCCTTCGATTTTTATTTTTCTGTGGTGCTATTCTGTAGCCAGAACAGCATTTTAACCATTGTTCCCAGTCATTTACCGTCAAATCTGTAGGTTCTTTAGAATCCAATATTCCTCGTTTATATAAGAATTCTTTTTTATCCTTTTTGATTAAAGGAGACGATGTTCTGAATTGTAGTAGATCCTTGTTGGCATAAGACCCGTTTATTTCCCTTATTTGTTGCCATATCTTGTGAAATACATATGCTTGGGAAATTCTATTGCAGCTAATCTTTAAATCAGGGATTTTTTTGGTAATTAAGTTGGTAATTCTACTTCTAATTGCTGTAATATTCCTCTTTAATCCAAAAAGGATTAGGGATAAATGCGACTTTATAAGATTAATAAGGGATAAACACCACTCTATAAAATAAATAACACTTATTTTTAGTTTAGAATACTTAATTCTCATTTTTAGAGAATTAATCTTCAAAAAATAGCGCGATTTCCTAATTAATCGAACGATTTTTTTTCGGAAAAGAAAAATCGAAATTTTAATTCGAACTAGTTCCCTTTTCAAGCTGAACTTTCTAGGTTGGTCCATTTTCTTCTTCAAATCGGCGCGCAATTCGTTGGAAATTTCTAAGAGCAACAGATACCGTTTATTCTTTTCTTTTATTGCGTTTTGCATTGTGGTTACCCAAGCATCTTCTTTTGTAACTTCTGTATCCTCATAGACTTCTTTATCCTCTTCTATATTCTCTAGAATAGTAGAAAAATCTTCTATACCCGCTATAGTAGAATCACTCTTTGTAAACCTAGCATAATTTAGATCAGGGATCTGGTCATTTTTTTCAACCTTTTCTGTACTGCTAACATCTGGTCGAAGTTCAGATTTCTCCTTCTCCTTCCTTACAAATTGAACTATTTTAATCCAAAACCCAATAAATATCATCCGAATCCTTTCTATCCGTTGCTTAATTATCACAATCCAAACCCTCATCCGGGACCAAATTTCCAACATCCAACTCCTTTCCAGCCATTGCCGGATTTTCATCCGTTGCCAAATTGGTTCCCAAAAAGAAGGCATTTTTACTACGTCTCCGAAAGGTAAGTAACTTTGTGTCCCCCACGTGCTTAAAAATGTAGGAGCTTTTGCTTCCTCAACTTCAACTTCACGCCAAGGTTTCAAGCTAAAGGGCTTTAGAATCTTGATTTGAATACCATCTTTGAACCAGTCTTCATAGCAATCGATCTCTTCGTCTAGCAATTCAAAACCATCATAAGTACATTTGATATGCAGTTCGTTATCCAATTCCTCCCAATCCTGATCCCATTCGGACTTTTGAAGTAATAATATACGACCAATATTTTTAGCTATTATCAATGAAGGTATTACTATATGTTTTCGTATAAATGATTGAATCAATAAGACAGTACTTCTGAAAAATTGATAAAAATCCCAATCAGATTCATTCATTTTCTGACGGCGAACATTTTCTAATAGTAATTTATTAGAAATTTTTTTTTTCCAAAATTTTCTAAATGAGATAAGCCAACTTTTGATTTTGTTGTTGGAGTGAGAGTGGGAGCGACTATTGTTTTCATTTATATCCTTTTGATTTATACGTCGTTTACCTTTCTTCATCTCCTCTAGTCTCGCAAAGATAGGGGAACGTATTCTCTTTTCGAATAACTTCAAAATTGGAGTTCCCAAAACTGGCATCTTACGTCTTCGAGAAATGAGGCTCCCCTTTATATACTCTCGGTTAAAATCTGAGGCCTCGTACGGAAAACGAGGCACGTATAGGTACTCTTCGTCCTCATCTTCGTCCTCATCTTCGTCCTCATCTTCGTCCTCATTTTCGTTCTTATATTTGTTCTTATCTTCGTCCTGTAGAATTCTTGCTAAATTTACTTCGGATGCTCCCTCTGCCTTTTCTTTTTCCTCCTCTTCTTGGTTTTCCAAGTCGTTGATAGATGTTAGAACTTTCACTGGTCTTGTAGCAAGATCAGGATCTTCATCCTCAACGTCGTAAAAAAACTGGTCCAGATTGGGGGGCCAGGAAGCCAAACGTTTCCTAATATTTCCAATTTTTTCAGATTCATTGAAAATTATTTTCTCTAAAAGGGCAGTAATCTCCTTGATATTAATATCATTTTTTTTATGAGGATTTTGAATATTGATCTTAATAATATTCTTTTTTTCATGAGGTTTTTTAATCTTGCTATTAATATCCTTTTTTTCATGAGGTTTTTTAATCTTGCTATTAATATCCTTTTTTTCATGAGGTTTTTTAATCTTGCTATTAATATCCTTTTTTTCATGAGGTTTTTTAATCTTGCTATTAATATCCTTTTTTTCATGAGGTTTTTTAATCTTGCTATTAATATCCTTTTTTTCATGAGGTTTTTTCTCGTTATCGAAAATGTTGATTTCTTTTACCTCATCTTCAAAGTTAAGGATAAACTCTAAAGACTTATTATGACACTCATATTCCAAATAAATTCCTTTCTCTTTAGAGAGAAACTTTTCTAATTTCTCCGTAACCGTAAGATTATATGTATCTTTAAATTTATATTTAAAAAAGTATTCTTTTATTTTAGAAATAAATTTAGACCACTTCTTCTTAGGCTTAGGAAGAGTTTTCTCATACTTATTCTTCTTCAGAATACCTTTCGCCTTCTTAGACAGAGTTTTCCTTTCCTGAAACCACTTCGGATGTTTCTTAGGAAACTCCTTTCTTGAAATAAAAGTCTTTTTCTTCTTAGAAGAGGTCTTATTCTTATTAATATCAGCAGACAAGTTCTTAGAAGAGGTCTTATTCTTATTAATATCAGCAGACAAGTTCTTAGAAGATGTCTTATTCTTATTAATATCAGCAGACAAGTTCTTAGAAGATGTCTTATTCTTATTAATAAGAGATATAAGAGATTTTGGAAAAAATTGAAGAGGAATAAATTCTGAACGCAGAAAATCTGGTAGTGTTGCTGATTGAATTAGACACAATTGCTCACAAAGCAAAGCCCGTTCCGTAGGAAGAAGACTAAGAATCAATTCCCATCTTGTACCTGTGGTTGGAATAAAACAATTCAAAATGTAGTTTATATAAATTCTTTTATTACAAGAAGCGATTTCTGCTTCTATATCCACATTGGCTGAGACCAATATTTTATACACAGATTCCAACGAATTTTTTGGATAAATCTTATCTAATACTCGTGACAATTCTTGAAATGTAACCTCATCCAAAAATGTTTTTTTTTTTTGATCCCTTCTCTTTTGTTCTCCTAATAGTAATATATGTAATATATCAGTCCACCTTTTAAATATGGTTCTTACTTTTCTATTTTCTGGTGGAACCACTAAATTGAAATTAGGTATTTTTTTTGTGTTATGTTTTACCAAGTTAAAGTTAGCCGGTTTTGATTTTCCCGTCCCCAAAGGGTGAAAATGATGCATGACCCTATTGGATGGCCCGACGAGTAAAGGATTATACATTATTGAAAAGTTTTTTCTCCTTTCATTTTTTTTAACTCTACTCTTTTTTAGAAAAATTTTTCCTATTATTTTTAGAATCTTTTTAACTACACTTTGACCATCTTTTTTCACTTCTACAATTCTAACTGTTTTATCACATGCTTTTCGAACAGGAGATCCATTACTCAGAGCTTTTACTCTATCTTGTAACTCTTGATTTAAGTAATCTCTTTTATTCTTTTTGGTAAGGATCCATCTATCATAAAAATCTTTACTTGTGTTAGATGTTCCTAAGTTATATGGATCAAACATTTTCCTAAAGAAAGACATACTGGGTTGAGCTGTGTAAGAAATTCTTTGCTGCCCGTCGCTGATGCAAACATCAAAAAAATATTGAGAGACCTCAGCCTTTATAGGGCCTATCTCGAAATCGTCGAGGCTCGTATATCGTAACGGAAGATTATATTTGCGATGATCAAAGAACAGAATGGGCCACGGTTTCTCCCACCAAGCTTCTAAGATAAGATCTAAATTCAAAAAATGTTTTGTTTTTGATAATTTCATTTTCAATAAATCTCTTTTTTGTTTTTTTGATTTGCGGCCTATTCCTTCAAAAAATTCTTCAAAAAATCCTCTCTTTCTTTTCTTTTTGACTTGTATTTCTTGAACAGAGTCTTTCTGGTCTATCTTGAATAGTTCATTTTTTCGGGATAAATGAGCTTTTGCTTGTGATGGTCTACTTACAATTTTTGGGTTTTTTCCTTTATTTATTTCGATATCACCTTTATTTATTTCGATATCACCTTCGATATCACCTTCGATATCACCTTTATTTATTTCGGTATCACCTTCGATATCACCTTCGATATCACCTTCGATATCACCTTTATTTATTTCGGTATCACCTTTCTTTATTTTGGTCTCAGCTTTTTTTAGTTCGTCATCAGCTTTTTTTATCATTTCTTTTTCAATGATCTCACAAAACTCCTCCTCATCCTCTTTCATATCGTCTTCGTCTGGTCCTGGATAATAAACATCTTCCAGAAACTTTCTAGTTAGTATAGGGGATGGGGTTCTGCCCATAGACGCTAACACAAAGTAACTAAAGAAGAGAGCCTTGAAAGTAAAATCCATAAACTTTTTTCTTTTTTCACCTAGTTTGAACGGTGAATCACGTTCCACACGCAACCATAATAATTTTGACAACTTTATAAATAAAATCTGTCCACTTAACCATCCGGCGGTGATACTTAAAACAAGTAAAAGACTCGCGTTATAACGGAATAGAACTAAGTTCACTAGTCTTGTGAAAATAGAACTAGATAAAAAAAGAGCAGGATTCATTAATTGAAGAATGACTCCAATTAAAAATTCTAGTACTGGATTTTGAAGTTGCGTAACCCATATATTATATGAAAAAATCTTGATAACGATTAGCGCCATTATTGGTGCAGCTATAAGAGCCATTGTGTGAGGCTTGAATAAGGCTGCATAGATCGGGGAAAGGTAAATACATGAAAAGATTAGAAGTTGGCCTACAAAAGAACCACTAAGAATTATTTTTTCTTGTGGACGAAGATCTAACGTATTCTTACCAATTCTATCAATTTTGTCGGCATTTTCTTCGATGAATAAAGACCGCAGAAAGTAGATCTGGGTTGGGCTAACGGGCAATGCGGACAAGAAGCCATAATATAGACCAAACAGTATCATCGGGCTATAAACTTGTCCCCACGCGGACAATAAAGAACAAATTGAAACGAATGCATTTATATTAATTGTCATAGTCAATTTACACCTCCTACGGTATTTCTATACATGTAATTGTAAGTAACAATTACATGGTCACTTATAAGTAAGTGATCCTATTTTGACAGTTAATAACTTTACTTTTCGTTTTTGAACTAAACTAGAAATTTAGTTCAATAACTAAAACCTTTTTTTTCGCTTTTATTTTTGAACAATGGAAAAATTGTTTTCATAAAAATCCATGTGTCACTATCAACGTGTCAATCTACACATTAATACAGAGAAAATTAATGACACAATATTATTGTGTCAATTTATATATTACATCAAGTTGTCCCATTTTGGCAACTTTTTCAGCAAGTTTTTTCATTTTTGAATTGAATGATTGAAAAATTATTTTCATAAAAATCCATGTGTCACTATCAACGTGTCAATCTACACATTAATACAGAGAAAATCAATGACACAATATTATTGTGTCAATTTATATATTACATCAAGTTGTCTCATTTTGGCAACTTTTTCAACAAGTTTTTTCATTTTTGAATTGAATGATTGAAAAATTATTTTCATAAAAATCCATGTGTCACTATCAACGTGTCAATCTACACATTAATACAGAGAAAATCAATGACACAATATTATTGTGTCAATTTATATATTACATCAAGTTGTCCCATTTTGGCAACTTTTTCAACAAGTTTTTTCATTTTTGAATTGAATGATTGAAAAATTATTTTCTTTTTTGTAAATCTGATTTGTGTACGATGAGGACCCAAAATCAGTTCTAATTCGGAGCATGACACAGCATGGTTGGTAATCGTGTCATCTTGGAGTGATGGATACCGAAGGTTCGAATCCTATTGCTCCGAAGTGTGTCGTAAACAAACAAGTATGAAAGAAAAAAAAGGTTTCCCATCGCTGTTCTCCAGGGTCCTGGAGGGTATAGTATATTTATTTGCTGTTGTTACGAATCATCCAATTCATTGATTGAGCTATATTTTATTTGGATGATCCAGAGGGATCTTCCTTTGCTATCCAATAAAAACTTTTTGAATGACCAGTTGAGATCGACTCAGCTAAAGAAAAAGCTTTGACTGCGGCCCGATATGCTTTTCCCTTCCAAACATTTTTACGAATTTTTTTTCTAGATTTAGAAGTACGCTTTTTTGGAACTGCCATAATGAACAATTGTTTCAATTCATCTATCTAGTTCGATGTGAAGGACATGTTATGTACTTAATTATGATATAGCTTTTTTCTAAAGAAAATGAACTTGAATAAAGACCCAACTCTGAGTCACTAATGACTCACCTCCTTTTGGTGAATCCTTCCCATCCGTTTTTACAAACGGATAATCCATTGACAAATTTGTCAATGTTATTTGCGTTCTTCTAGAACGCATCTCATAGATGATAATTTAATCCTTTATTTAGGATTAGTTAAATAGAAGATTCTCCTCCTAACTCTCGCCTTTTTTCAAGCGGGGATGTCCCGGGTTACTAGTAGTAGAGATCCATGACACAAATCAATAATACTTAATTGAGTAACCCTGTAAGTTGCCCATCTGATCTTAATTATAATGCGGAGTGGTGAAAATCAAAAATTAGTAGGTTCAATCAATTCGGAGTTGTTAACTTTTGGTTCCAATTCTTAGCTTAGGTATATACCTATTATTTCATTTTAAATGTAAAGCAAATATATAATTTAAACAGATTTGATTAAATACTACTATCCTAGGAAACATAATAACAAAAGTATTATCCCCAATTGGTTTGATTCAAAAATTGTTAAGTATTCCTTTGGTTCAAAAAACCATATGATATTAAATCATTCATTCCTGAGAGTGTACTGCATGTACTCAATTATCTCTCTATCTGAGTACCTAGACTGAAAACTAGGAACTAGAGTTCCTTCTTGCTTATCTGACAAGTATTTTTTTAGTATTTGTATTGATTGGTTCAATTTTGGTATTTGAAGAGTTAAAAAAAGGAATACGATGGTATCAATATTTCATCGTTTTTCTTGGTTCGCAACCTCTTCTATTTATTTGAGTCTATTCAGACTCTAGTGGATTGGAAACCAATAATGGGAATAGAATAGAAAAATATTTTGAATAATGATTTGATCTTCCTATGGAATTTCTATATAAATATGCTCGGATCGTGCCTTTCCTTCCGCTTTCAGCTTCTGTGCCAATCGGATTAGGAACCTTACTTTTCCCAGGGGCAACTAAGAGTCTTCGTCGTACATGGGCTCTTATTAGCATTTTTCTGCTAAGCACAGCTATGTTTCTTTCTTTTAATCTGTTCTTGCAGCAAATTAACGGTGGTCCCACCTATCGATATTTCTGGTCCTGGATCATCAAGAAGAATTTTTCTTCAGAATTGGGCTATTTTATTGATCCACTTACTTCCATTATGTTTATTTTAATTACAACTGTTGGAACCATAGTTATGATCTACAGTGATAATTATATGTCTCATGATAAAACATATGTGAGGTTTTTTGCTTATCTTAATTTTTTCAATGCTTCTATGCTGGGACTAGTTATTAGTCCCAATTTAGTACAAATCTATATTTTTTGGGAATTAGTAGGAATGTGTTCTTATTTATTGATAGGTTTCTGGTTTACGCGACCTAGTGCAGCTAATGCTTGTCAAAAAGCATTTGTAACTAACCGTGCGGGGGATTTTGGACTATTATTAGGAATCCTAGGTTTTTATTGGGTAACAGGTAGTTTCGAATTTCAATATTTGCCCGAAAAATTCAACGAATTGATTGCCAATGATGGAGTTGCTTCGTTCTTTGTTACTTTGTGTGCTTTTCTCTTATTTTCAGGGCCAGTGGCCAAATCTGCACAATTCCCACTTCATGTATGGTTACCTGATGCTATGGAAGGACCTACTCCTATTTCAGCTCTTATACATGCCGCTACTATGGTAGCAGCAGGAATTTTTTTTGTAGCTCGATTGTTTCCTCTTTTCAGAGCTCTGCCTTTAATAATGAATCTTATTTCTTGGATAGGCGGAATAACAGCTCTATTGGGAGCTACTATGGCTCTCGCTCAAAAAGACCTTAAAAGAGGCTTGGCTTATTCTACTATGTCTCAATTAGGTTATATGATGTTAGCTCTAGGTATAGATTCCTATCTAGCCGCTCTGTTCCATTTAATTACACATGCTTATTCCAAGGCATTATTGTTCTTAGGATCCGGATCAGTGATCCATTCCATGGAACTCATTGTTGGATATTGTCCCGGTAAAAGTCAGAATATGGCTCTTATGGGTGGTTTGAGGAAATACATGCCAATTACAGGAATTACTTTTCTTTTAGGGACACTTTCTCTTTCTGGTATTCCGCCTTTTGCTTGTTTTTGGTCCAAAGACCAAATCCTTACTGATAGTAAATTATATTCTCCCATTTTTGGGGGGATAACTTGGTCCACAGCGGGATTAACTGCCTTTTATATGTTTCGTATGTATTTACTAACTTTTGAAGGAGAATTTCGTATGAATTTATATAATTCATATAACAACCATATTACGTTATATTCAACGTCTATGTGGGGACAGGAGGAATCCAGGACATTAAGTAGAACAACAATGGATTCTATGTCGTCTCAATTTACGGGAGGTAAAAGCTCCTTCTCCAAAGAAGCCTTTCAAATTTCGGATAAGATAGAACGATTTTCTCAAAAAAAGAAGGATTTGGTTATCACTTATCCTTTCTCCAATAAAGGGTATTTTCTATACCCGAAAGAATCGGATAACACAATGCTATTGCCCTTAGTTGTATTGGGAATATTTGCTCTGTTTGTTGGATTGATAGGAGTTCCTTTCTTTCGAGGAGGGATGAGTTATAATATATTATCTCAATGGTTCACTTCATCGATGAACCATTTACATAAGAACCATCCGGAGAATTGGTCCGAATCTTTCACAGATGCAATCCCCTCAGTTGGTATAGCATTTATCGGCATATTGATAGCCTATGTTTTATATAAACCTATTCAATTCTTATCACAGGAATTACCCGATAGAACGGATTCTACGATGAACAGTATCTCGGACCACTCGATCAATATCATATATAATTGGTCATATCATCGAGCTTATATAGACCTATATTATGATAAAATATTGACTATAGGTATACGAGGATTAGCTGAACCAAGTCATTCACTTGATCAATGGGCAATGGATGGGATCCCGAACGGAGTAGGCATTTTAGGTTTCTTTGTAGGAGAAGGAATGAGATATCTAGGAGGGGGGCGTATATCTTCCTATATATTCGGATCATTATTATGTGTATCAATATCCACATTAATATATTATTTTAATGCACCACTTCATCTATAAATATCATTTCCTAGACAGATCAATTCTTGAAGAAAACAGATATTTTTGAATTAGGATGATTCATTGATTTCATCCATTCATTTACATTGAACATATAGATATATAGAGAAATATTACATGCCAAAAATAATTTTTTTTGATGTAAATCCTGAAAAAGGAAAGATAAATAGTGATTAATCCGGTATATTGAAGGTACAGTCGCTGATATAAAATAGATTCCCCTCATTTTGGGGGGATTTGAACGAAAGGATTTGAACCTTCGCAATAGTAGGACCAAAACTATTGCTGCCTTAATCCTTGGCTACGTTCGACTGGGACGAAAGGATTCGAACCTTCGCAATAGCAGGACCAAAACCTGCTGCCTTACCGCTTGGCTACGTCCGGCTGGGACGAAAGGATTCGAACCTTCGCAATAGCAGGACCAAAACCTGCTGCCTTACCGCTTGGCCACGCCCCATTCTCTTTTGAATGAGAATTCAATACTGATATTAGAATATCATTCTACTTTTTGTCAACAGTTGAATGAGAATTCAAATACTGATATTGTCATATTATTCTACTTTTTGTTAACAGTAATTCCATATAGATTCTTAAGAGAATCGGACATTCATTATTAATGGGAGAACAAAAAAAGTAATAAGAATATCTATTCATTGGTCATTCTCTATCAGATTGGGTAAAATCTTTTATGAAGAAATGATCCCTTCCAACCCGAAGACTTAAAGTCTAATCTTGCCGAAAAGCTTCAATTGATTGGCAAAAGGTTTTTGGGGCTTTACATTATTTTTCTTTTTTATTTTTATTCATCGGAGAATCAAAATGTCAGTTATGCTAAAAATTTGTCTGGGCAATGCCGCCTTTCATTTGACTAATCCCTTTTTTGCCAAATTACCCGAGGCTTATGCAATTTCCGATCCAATCGTTGATGTAATGCCAATTATCCCTTTGTTATTTTTTCTCTTAGCATTTGCTTGGCAAGCTGCTGTAAGTTTTAGATAACAAAAGATTTTTGAAGAAAAATGAACTTGATGCAAAACCAATTATTGCATCAATTATAATTGATCTTGGATTGCTGTCATTAAACAAATTTTCAATTTTCATTTTGGGAAACTCTTTTCCCTTTTTACGCTTATTTTAACGTGGGGCATAAATCAATCCCATTCTGATTGCTTTCGGTAATACCAGATTCAAAGACCCCCCCAGGTTCAAATCTTTTTCATTCATCTTAGTCTATCTTAGTTTAAATAGAGAAATCTCCGGTATATTTCTTGGAAGAACGAGTAGGAGTGGGAATTTTCTATGTATTACAATTTATTTGTAATATTTTTTGCTTCATTTCTTGTAGAAATGGTAAAATTGTTTATTGCAAGGGTCCCAAATTTGTTTGGAAATCTATTAGTTAGGAATTTAGTCACTACTTCTCCATTCACTCCCAAGTGAGGAGGAAAAGAAAGAAAAAATAGATCTATTTTCAATCTTCTTTTGATCTCCACGCATGATGTGGAGATCAAAATCGTTTAATTATGAATTAATTATTGATCAAAATCATACTATTGCTTGGTATTGAAGTACCAATATATGGTACAAAGATTAATGATCTATTCCGTTGTAATTCTAATAAAGATCCCGGAGATTACGTAATGCTTACTCTTAAGCTGTTCGTTTACACAGTAGTTATATTTTTTGTTTCTCTCTTTATCTTCGGATTTCTATCGAACGATCCAGCACGAAATCCTGGACGTAAAGAATAGTAGAATAGTTCTAAAAAAGGTCTATAGATCAAAAAAGGGGCTTTTCTCTAAATAAATCCAGAGTTTACCTGTTTTGAGGATTCATCTCAAGTGACTGAACGGAGAGAGAGGGATTCGAACCCTCGGTACAGAGAGTCTGTACAACGGATTAGCAATCCACCGCTTTGGTCCGCTCAGCCATCTCTCCGAGATGGGGATATACAAATGAATATATCATTTGTTCAGATAAACACCAACAATTTGCAAAGATCCAATCGTATTGTTTATTCAAAACGATGATTCGCTTTACCTAGCCCGGCCAGCATCTGGCCAGGCCATTCCCTTTCGTAAATAAGAAGAATAGCGCGAATAATTAATACAGTGCTTTACCTAATCTGAAAACTAAGATGCTTGTTATAAAAGCAGCAGCAAAAAAGGCTATCAAAATCTGACCCTCTGATATCATATCTTCATTTCCTCTCCAATCACTTCTTTTTTTATCTTGATATATACATAAATGAGTTCGTCATTTTATTAATTGTAATAATTACAGCTGGTCAAGGCTATAATTTAGATGAGATGTTCTAGATTTCAACTGGACAGATCAGTTTGGGAGAGTAAAAAGGTGTTTCAAGCAGGAATAACAATTGATAAAAGAAAATTACTAAATTAGTAATTGATCATTAATCAACTTAGAGGGTGAGACAAAATGATCATAATCTTGATTCTCTATTTCATTTTATATTTATTGTATACCTGTCATAGGTACAATATGAACTATGACAAGTTCACTGAGCCTATTATCAGGCTCAGGAAAGTGATGGTTATAATAATAACCATATTCAATATTTTATATGCTGCTCCAATAGTATCAGCATCTAGCCCATTATTAATTAATTAATCTTCATTATTCTAATAATACTTAAATAACATAATAATACTTAAATAACAGGGTTGGAAAGTATTGTTGCCGGAACAGACCGTAAAGGAGAATTAAAATGAGTCATCTCCTATGTCCGGGTATGGAGATCAAAAGATGTAATAATAGGAACTTGTACTAAACTTTCACTAAAGGTTAACAACTTCTTACCTTGCTGTTGGACAAAACATCGATCTGTATGTTACAATCAATTCGTGGCGGGTATAGTTTAGTGGTAAAAGTGTGATTCGTTCCAACTTGAACTCGCAGAGTTGAAGGATCTTTCAACTCTCTTATATGTTCCGAAATAAAACCATATTTCTATATAGGTTCAAAACCTCTCCTATGAATACCATGGTTCGGGAAAGGAATTGTCCACATTCTCGTAATTTGGATCCTGGAATGGGAAAAAGAAATACATCTTTTCAATTCCATCCAAGATGGCGAAGCAGAATGCTTTCAAGATTAGACCAATCTTCCCAATTGGATCAATCAAAGATCCATGGATATCAAAAGATTCTTTTTCATCGTAACTAAATCTTCAATTGCTATAAAAGCAAGAGTTGGAGTTGAATAGCTAGAGAACGATGACTTTGGTTTACTTGGGTCACCGACATTTCGTTTGAGCTCGGTGGAATTTGTTTTCCTGGAGGATCAAAATCAGTAGAAATAGGGAACGAAGTAAATTGAAAGATATCAATATTCAAATATTTTTTTGAATTTGGTCTTTCTATAGGGATCATCTATAAAGTGAGTAGGTTTTTTTAGTGAAGGTTCACGCGGAGTAAAAATAAAATAAAAAACTACAAAAAACTAACATAGATGTTTTGGATCATCAATATCTTTATGATGATAAGAAAAGAGTGAATAAAAATATATTGGGGTAAATAAAAAAAGAATAAATTGGAAAGGAAATTGATTTCCTTTCAGAAATATTTTCTGTGAATCTTCTTTTTCACACCTCTTTCTATCTCTTTCCCGTGGAGGAGCCGAATGAAATGAAATTTTTATGTTCGGTTCTGAATTAGAGGCGTTAATCGACGCCGACTATAACCCCTAGCCTTCCAAGCTAACGATGTGGGTTCGACTCCCATTACCCGCACATATTCCATGTTCAAAATGGAACATATTCCAAATAGATTTTGGTGAACAATCTATCATAAAATGAGTTTATGATGTCCATATGACATCTCTAGTCTTTCTTTCACGAACCTCATCGTGGATTGGTGTATTTTTTTTTTTCAAGTATTCCAGGGAATAATAGAAAACAAAAAACGTCCATAGTCTAATGGAAAGGACAGAGGTCTTCTAAACCTTCGGTATAGGTTCGAATCCTATTGGACGTAATATTATTGATGCAATTTTGTAATATTTTTGAAAAAAAAAATAAATGATAGAGATGATTCTATTTGGTTAATTAATAGAAAAATTAGTTTTGGTTTGATTGTCTGAATCAAATTCCAGTTCTAATCCATTTTGTGGGCGAGGAACCACGATGCATTAAAGAGCAAGCTCTCGTTAGAGCCTAACGACCATTCTTGGGTTAGAAGGGATTCGAACCCCCGGCATCATGGTCCGGAACCATACGCTCTGATCCACTGAGCTACCAACCCCTCGAATGACTCACAATTTAATATCTTTAATATCTATTCTATTATTTAGATATAATAAGAGATATAATAAGATAGAATCTAGTCTATTATTAGACTATTCTAATAATGAATTATCCATAAGATAAATTTATCTTATCTGTATATACGTAATGTATACGTATACACGCGTGTATTTCCTCAGATCTACATTACGCGATTCGGCTCAATCTTTGTAGTAAAAGATTGGGCCGAGTTCGATTCGATTAGAGGACCAAGTTGAAAGTCGATTGATTACAAGCGATCAATCGTATCAAATTCAAATTTGATCTCTTTCCATACTTCACAAGCAGCAGCTAGTTCAGGACTCCATTTACAAGCTTCACGGATCACTTCATTACCTTCACGAGCAAGATCGCGTCCTTCATTACGAGCTTGTACACAAGCTTCTAAAGCGACTCGATTAGCTACTGCACCAGGCGCATTTCCCCACGGATGCCCCAAAGTTCCCCCACCGAACTGTAATACAGAATCGTCCCCAAAGATCTCAGTCAGAGCAGGCATATGCCAAACGTGAATACCCCCTGAAGCCACAGGCAAAACACCTGGCATAGATACCCAATCTTGAGTGAAATAAATACCACGGCTTCGATCTTTTTCAATAAAATCATCACGCAGTAAATCAACAAAACCCAAAGTGACTTCTCGTTCTCCTTCAAGTTTACCTACTACAGTACCAGCGTGAATATGATCTCCACCAGACATACGTAGTGCTTTAGCCAGCACACGGAAATGCATACCATGATTTCTTTGTCTGTCAATAACTGCATGCATCGCGCGGTGAATGTGAAGAAGTAGGCCGTTGTCTCGGCAATAATGAGACAACGAAGTATTTGCCGTAAAACCTCCCGTCAGATAGTCATGCATGACTATGGGGACTCCCAATTCTCTGGCGAATACTGCTCTTTTGATCATTTCTTCACATGTACCTGCAGTAGCATTCAAATAATGTCCCTTAATTTCACCCGTTTCAGCTTGAGCTTTATAAATTGCTTCAGCACAAAAGCAAAAACGGTCTCTCCAGCGCATGAATGGTTGGGAATTCACGTTCTCATCATCTTTGGTAAAATCAAGTCCACCGCGAAGACATTCGTAAACTGCTCTGCCATAATTTTTGGCAGATAGGCCCAATTTTGGTTTGATAGTACACCCCAATAAAGGGCGACCATATTTGTTTAATTTATCTCTTTCAACTTGGATACCATGGGGCGGACCTTGGAAAGTTTTTGAATAAGCAGGAGGAATTCGCAGATCTTCCAGACGTAGAGCCCGTAGGGCTTTGAATCCAAATACATTACCTACAATAGAAGTGAACATGTTAGTAACAGAACCTTCCTCAAAAAGATCTAAGGGATAAGCTACATAGGCAATAAATTGACTTTCCTCTCCAGGAACGGGCTCGATGTCATAGCATCGCCCCTTGTAACGATCAAGACTGGTGAGTCCATCGGTCCAAACAGTGGTCCATGTACCAGTGGAAGATTCGGCAGCTACTGCTGCTCCTGCCTCCTCAGGAGGCACTCCGGGTTGAGGAGTGACTCGGAATGCTGCCAAGATATCAGTGTCTTTGGTCTGATATTCAGGGGTATAATAAGTTAATCTGTAATCTTTAACACCAGCTTTGAATCCAACACTTGCTTTAGTCTCTGTTTTTGGTGACATAAATAAGTCCCTCCCTATGATTTATTGGTTAATAACTCTTACTAGGACGAGGTCTGCTCGATATGAATCGAAGGTAAAGAATTTATTCATTTAATTTTCATCAATCTTCAACAAAATACTTAAGCGTTATTAGGCAATAACACTAATAAAACTTTTCAGATACACCATTATTGTATCATGTTCGATATGTATGACGCAAATTATTTGTTTATCAATTGACCAGAGGACGTTTCAACTGTTAAACTAGCTCATAAATTGAAAGAACCGAATGTACTTTTTAAGTATAATATACTAATTATATATATATATATATATATATATATATAATTAGTATATGTGATACATATATCTGAGACGAAAAAAAGAGATTAATGGACTTATTCAAATAAGAGACAATAACCAATGAGATAAAGGTCTTGAATAGAGGTCAATATTCAAAATTTTATAGATGATATGGGCATAGGGGTAAATTATTTATGGACAAATCGAAGACTTTTGCATAATACTTATGCATCTATTACAGGATCTGAATTATCCGGCAAAATAGCACCAATAGCCTCTAATCGTGTTCTAGCTTTTTTGAGAGCTACCTCAGCCTCAATTGATTGTTTCGAGTCTTCAGCTTGAGCTAGGTCAGCTTTAGCTATGCGAAAAGCTTCCTGAGCCTCTTGAGGATCGATGTCAATACTTCTTTCTGCACCATTTGCCAATATGGTAATGAAATTATTTTTTATTTTGGCGAAACCACCCATCAAAGCCATAGTCGACCACTGCGCGTTTCGACGTATTTTCAGCACCCCTATATCTAGGGCTGTAAGAAGTGAAGTATGATTAGGTAATACGCCTATTTGACCACTATTGGTAGATAGGATTACTTCTTCAACGTCTGTATCCCAAAAAACAACTTGAGTAGGAGTCAGTATCCAAAGAGTTAGAGTCATTTGTTTTGTAATAAAATTAATTTTACACTAGTTAATTGCCTTCGTGGTAGCTTCATCAATGTTACCCACCAAATAAAAAGACTGTTCAGGTAGACCATCTAATTCTCCGGAAAGAATCATTTGAAAACCTCTAATTGTTTCTATGAGACTAACATATTTACCTGGGAAACCCGTGAATACCTCTGCTACAAAAAAGGGTTGTGACAAGAACCGTTCAATTTTTCTTGCTCTTGCTACGGTTAAACGATCTTCTTCTGATAATTCGTCCAATCCAAGAATAGCTATAATATCTTGAAGTTCCTTATAACGTTGCAAAGTTTGCTTAACCCCTTGTGCAGTTTCATAATGTTCTTTGCCCACGATCGAAGGTTGGAGCATAGTCGACGTTGAATCTAAAGGGTCGACCGCTGGATAGATGCCCTTGGCAGCTAATCCTCTCGATAGTACGGTAGTAGCATCTAAATGTGCAAATGTTGTAGCAGGAGCAGGGTCGGTCAAGTCGTCCGCAGGTACATAAACTGCTTGGATGGAAGTTATAGATCCATCTTTGGTAGAGGTGATTCTCTCTTGCAAAGAACCCATTTCCGTACTAAGAGTTGGTTGATAACCAACGGCGGAAGGCATTCTGCCTAATAAGGCAGATACCTCTGACCCTGCTTGGACAAAGCGGAAGATATTATCAATAAATAATAGTACGTTTTGCTTATTAACATCTCTGAAATATTCAGCCATAGTTAGGGCAGTTAACCCGACTCTCATACGAGCTCCTGGTGGTTCATTCATCTGACCATAGACCAGAGCTACTTTGGATTCTGAGATATTTTGTTCATTAATTACTCCCGATTCTTTCATTTCCTTGTAAAGATCATTTCCTTCACGGGTACGCTCTCCTACTCCACCAAATACAGATACACCCCCATGAGCCTTAGCAATGTTGTTGATTAACTCCATAATCAGTACTGTTTTACCCACTCCTGCTCCCCCAAATAGCCCAATTTTTCCCCCACGACGGTAAGGAGCTAAAAGATCCACTACTTTAATGCCTGTTTCGAAAATTGAAAATCTGGTATCCAACTGTGTAAAAGCAGGAGCAGATCTATGAATGGGAGATGTTTTAGGAGTATCTACAGGACCTAAATCATCGACAGGTTCTCCAAGAACATTAAAAATTCTTCCGAGAGTAGCTTCACCGACAGGAACACTAAGAGGAGCTCCTGTATCAATCACTCTCATTCCTCTTTTCAAACCATCTGTAGCACTCATAGCTACAGCTCTAACCTTATTATTTCCTAATAATTGTTGAACCTCACAAGTAACACGAATTGGCTGACCATTTGTATCTTGATCCTTAACAATCAAAGAATTGTAAATTCTAGGCATATTGCCTGGAGGGAAAGATACATCTAGTACTGGACCAATGATTTGGTCAATATGTCCTGCATTCTTTTCTAAAAGTGTGGAAACCCCAAGAAAAAGAGGATTGGTTCTCATAAAAAGAAAAAAGTCTAAAAAATAGATTTGCTAATAATGAGCAAAAAAATAAAACAAAAAAATGTTCTATATCGAGTCGATGAGTCAATAATGACTGAAAGTTAACACTTTCATTTAGTTAGTAATCTCTTTGAAGGTTCTCATAAAAAGAAAAAAGTATAAAAAATAGATTTGCTAATAATAAAAAATGAAATAAAAAAAAATGTTCTATATCAAGTCAAGTATAAAAAATAGATTTGCTAATAATAAAAAATGAAATAAAAAAAAAATGTTCTATATCGACTCGATGAGTCAATAATGACTGAAAGTTAACACTTTCATTTAGTTAGTAATCTCTTCGAAAATGATAATTTTTCGATAATAATCGAAAAATAGATGACTTTTATTATTTCCAGTAAAAAATGCAATAAAAATCTAAATATTAGAAAAACTTATTAGATGCCATTAACTCCTCCTCAATGGTATTCCAATAAGTTTTACCTACTATTGGATTTGAACCAATGACTCTCGCCGTATGAAAGCGATACTCTAACCGCTGAGTTAAGTAGGTCATTTTATAATCAATAATCACAGAGTTGGACCTAGAAAAGATTCTAAGTGTAATTCAACCTTATAAACAATTAATTCAGCATATAAACAATATGCCTCTAACTAAAAAGTATTAGATGATTCAATTTCTCCCTTGACAGAAAGGAATCCATTCGGTTAGTATAATATATATATATATATATTCAAGACTGTGAAGGGCTATAGCTCAGTAAGGTAGAGCGCCTCGTTTACACGTGCGTCAATGGTTTTCAGAAGAGTTTATCGGTTCGTCCGATCTAAAAAGTAGATCTTATGTGAAAGAGTCTTACTCTATGAATTGGGAGAACAATAGCATGACAAAGATGAAGTTCGATCTGATTCGAATTATATATCTAGTTGATATGGTCAATCTCAGATCCATTCAATGCCAGGCATAATGAGTACAGTACGGGGACCTCAAAATAAAATTTTTTCGCTCTATGAACTTTGGGGTGTATGAAGTCTCATATTATTTGAGCGATAGAGCCTCTATTTGAGGCGATCTATGCCTGAGCAAGGCAGACCTACGTCAAGGCAAAAAGGGAACTTTTTGAAGCACTTTGAGATTGCTTCAAAAAAGAAATCTGGAGCACACGGAGCCATCTTATTATCTTTCTGGAAAGAGGAGAATGGCAGACTAACTGATCAATTCATCAGTTAATGAAAGAGCCCAATGCAATAAAAATGCATGTTGAGTTCTTCGAACAGTTATAATCATATTGATAAATAATAATAATTTTGATCGGTTCTACCGAGAAGGTCTACGGTTCGAGCCCGTATAGCCCTATACGTTCGACTAAGTTATGCTACTCTTATATTCCCTCTTTTTCTTATTGTCCCTATAACTCCAGCCTTAACTATAATCGTCTTAAGAATCTTATCAACGATTCTTAAGTAAGACGCGTGACTTTTAGGGTTAAACATATTCGGGGTTGAACGAAGTAAAAGAATTTTTTTCGTTCGTTCAATTGAGAATCCCTGCTGTATCTCTGATTCTGTATTTTTGAATCTAGTTTCCTACTTTTCCTACTCTTGATCTGTACTAGAGAAGTTGAAAGTGCATTCAACGAATATGTGGAATACCCGGCCGAAGAGAATAATTTGAGCTAAAGATGAATCTCGACTCGTTCTCTTTCTTCCAAATTCTTTTCAATTTTTGAAAAAATTTGTGGCTGGAAAACCACATGCATTCTGAGAATGCACTCTTCTTTTACCTAGTTGCGTGCTGTTAGCATACTAAAGAATGCAAGACCTAACGGTAATCTAACGTACGGTGGATCTGAACCGACATTTACTGGAATATGCAACATAATTGTATGTTTCGAGATTATGAAACAAAATAGGATAAACATATTATTTATCCCAGAAGTCATTCTGGGACTAGAAAATATTGAAGCCCCCTTTTTAGAAATTCAAATTCTGGCGAATTTGACCCAGAGTCCTTTTCGCCGAGATGTTTATTCTTTTCTAATATAGATAGATATCGAACTCCATTGTTCCCTTTTGATGGAAGGACATAGAACGAGTATTTGATTTCTCGAATGGAATAAATATGATATATTTAATATGGGAATATATAGTACGGGTCAGGTTTTGAATAACCTTCATCCCTCACTTCAAATTTGACTTATCCATTTGCACTCAATCCTTTTCTACCTTTTTTAGCATTGCACTATGAAAGAAGCATTGCACTATGAAAGAATCTGGATACTACAAATGAACAATTCAGATCTATTCACTGAGATCTGTAATTTCTATTACATAGACTCCCCTTTTTCTCTAAGAGAGAACTTAGATTTCTCGAAGTGAAATGAATCATCTCTAGATTCACTCAATCTAAATATAGAACAAGTGAATAAAGGGTAACTTGTTGACGTATTCCAATTACACATCATTAGACACAAAGACCCTGAAAGACCGGTTTTTCAATGTTCAAAATTGGAATATCGAGATAGAACATATAATAAATCTCTCTTCAAAAATCACGTGGTATCTGAAGAACTGTAAGACTTTTATTCTTTTTTATTATATATTTATATTGTAGAACCAATTTCTAATCAATTGGTATCAAATCGGCAATAATGAATAGAAGGAAAGTATAGAAAGAATCAATACTAAAGAGGAAAATCTTTTCTATTTTTAGGAAGGAACCAAGAGTAGAATGGAATAAAAGTATTATTAAGAGTAAATACATAATATTACATTAAATATTCTAAATAAGATTATTAAATATTCTAAATAAGATTTCATTGAATTCATTTTCATCAATTTATGTTTGTTCTAAGTCATGGACGAAACAGGAATATATGAATTGGTTAAATTCAATTGTTCGGCTTTTTGGGGGATAGAGGAATGATGAATAAATTGACAAGAAAATACAATAATTAAAGGAGTCTATTTAATTTATGTTTTTATTTTCTGAATATGATACTTTTTGGGTATTTTTATTCATATCCATCCTTATTCCTATTCTGGCATTTTTGATTTCCAGAATTTTAGCTCCTATAAGTAAAGGACCGGAAAAAAACACTAGTTATGAATCAGGTATAGAACCCATGGGGGATACTTGGATCCAATTTCAGATTCGTTATTATATGTTCGCTTTAGTGTTTGTTGTTTTTGATGTTGAAACAGTCTTTCTATACCCATGGGCTATGAGTTTTGATATTTTGGGTCTATCTACATTGATAGAAGTTTTGATTTTCGTGCTTATTTTAATCGTTGGTTTAGTTTATGCATGGAAAAAAGGAGCATTGGAATGGTCTTAGCTTCTCAATTTTTAGGTGGTGGAGGGGGAGTAGAAAATGATATAAAACCAGCGGTAAATCCTATACAATCACCTTTACTTGATCGCACAACTCCAAATTCAGTGATTTCAACTACCCTAAACGATCTGTCAAATTGGACCAGACTTTCTAGTCTATGGCCACTCCTTTATGGTACTAGTTGTTGTTTCATTGAATTTGCTGCATTAATAGGTTCGCGATTCGACTTTGATCGTTACGGTCTGGTACCAAGATCTAGTCCTAGACAAGCCGACCTCATTATAACAGCTGGCACTGTGACCATGAAAATGGCTCCTTCTTTAGTTAGATTATATGAACAAATGCCCGAACCCAAATATGTAATTGCTATGGGAGCCTGTACTATTACAGGAGGAATGTTTAGTACAGATTCCTATAGTACCGTTCGCGGGGTAGATAAGTTAATTCCTGTAGATGTTTATTTGCCGGGTTGCCCACCTAAGCCTGAGGCTATTATAGATGCTATAATAAAACTTCGAGAAAAAATAGCTCGAGAGATATATGAAAATAGGACCAAGCCTCAACAAGGAAAGAGATATTTCTCTAGAAGTCATAGGTTTCTAGTTGGATCTAGTATTCATACTGAAAACAAGGAGCAAAAGTTTTTACATCAATCTTCTGAACCTGAAATTGAATTGACTTTGGAGATACCCTTCAAAACGTCTGAATCTACTTCAGAGATTCTCTTTCAAAAACTAGAAAAAATTGGATAGAATTCGAATCTAATTCGGAATGAAAAATCGTTAGTAGAAAGTAACGAAAAGGAAATAAAAAAAATTTTGATTTGAAAATGTCAAATCCTTATACAGATACTTTGGCAAGAAACACTAAGCAAATACAGAGTCAATTATCTGCTTGGCTAGCTAAGCATAAGTTAGCTCATAGACCTTTGGGTTTCGATTACCAAGGCACAGAGATTTTACAGATAAAATCTGAGGATTGGGCCTATATAGCCGTCGCCTTATATGTTTATGGTTTTAATTATCTACGTTCTCAGTGCGCCTATGATGTAGCACCAGGGGGATCATTAGCTAGTGTATATCATCTTACAAGAGTAAAGGATAATGCTGATCAACCCGAAGAGGTATGTATAAAAGTTTTTGTCCCAAGGGACAATCCCCAAATCCCTTCTGTTCTCCCTGTTTGGAAAGGTGCTAATTTCCAAGAACGGGAATCCTATGATATGTTGGGAATCTTTTATGAAAGTCATCCATATCTCAGACGTATATTGATGCCTGAGAGTTGGATTGGTTGGCCCTTACGTAAAGATTATATTACACCTGATTTTTATGAGATACAAGATTCTTATTGAATGTAAGAAAAATACACAATTTTTTCAAAAAAAAAAATAAAAGGGAAGAAAATCTAACATTTTAGATAGATCTAATATCTATCATCTACATCTACATGTACACGCACATATACATGCACATGTATATTATACAGATATATATATATATATATATATATATATATATATATATCTAAATGAGTTTGCATACCAGGAACCAGACTTGAACTGGTGACACGAGGATTTTCAGTCCTCTGCTCTACCAACTGAGCTATCCCGGCTCTTTCTTCTGCATTATCTTAGCGCAGAACCTGAACTTGTGTCAACTAAAAAGAAGAAGATATTTTTTTTTAGTCCTGATTTTGGATTGGGAAGTTCATCACCATTTGAAACACTGCGTATAATCGGTTTCCGTCGAAATATGATCTATCTATTAGAGAGATAGATCATATAATATCTCATCAAATGTATAAATTGATGATATGTGGATAATAAATCCACAATTGTTTACACCATTTTGTAAAAAAAAATGGTAAATCTGTCATTCGGAAATAAACCTGGGGATAGAGGGACTTGAACCCTCACGGTCTAGAAAACCAACGGATTTTCCTACTACTGCAATTTGCATTGTTGTTGGCATTGACATGTAGAATTGGACTCTATCTTTATCCTCGTCAAATCATTGATTCCAGAAATAGATTTGACTCTTTCTCTAGAGAAGCCCCTAATTGAATATTGAATTAATGATTCAATCAGCTCAAAAATGAGCTAGGCATTATTTGAATTTTCATAAAATAAAAATAATGGAATGCCCAGAACAACTCAAGTTCTAATCGTGAGTTTAGTTCATTGATGGTATATAACACTTTATATAAGTGTTAATATATAGGCCATTCTCTAGATAAAATATTGGTTGAAATTCAAATGATATTCATTCGTTAGAATAGCTTCCATTGAGTCTCTGCACCTATCCCTTTCTAGGAAAGGAGACTTTTGTCTTTCTGGATTTGGCTCAGGATTGCCCATTCAAATTATCCCAGGGTTCCCTGAATTTGGAAGCTATCACTTAGTAAGTTTCCATACCAAGGCTCAATTTGATCAAGTCCGTAGCGTCTACCAATTCCGCCATATCCCCCTTCAAAAAAATTCTATTGTGATTATATCAATATTACTTAATTTCCAACTAAGCGATTAGTTGGATTTTTTTTGCATGGGTGGGAAAAATGGACTCTTTACCCCCCCCCCCCCCTTCTCTCTATTTTGCCATCTCTACTCTCGTCTGAATATGAATGAAAATTCATTGTATAGTTTATGCATTTTCTATGCAATGTTATATATCTTATATACTTTTGTTTGAGTCGGAATAGTAAATCAAAAACGATTGATATTGATTCTTCCTCCTCTTTGTTTCTTTGAACAATAGAAATTTGAGTTCTATTGTAATGTGGATTGCGTTATTGAATCCGATTCGCTATTAATTGTTACTATTTCGTAGAGATCTACGGATTTCGAAGTGGTTAGATCCTCGATTCATATGAGCCTGCTTAGCTCAGAGGTCAGAGCATCGCACTTGTAATGCGATGGTCATCGGTTCAATCCCGATAGCCGGCTCTTTTCTGTTCTTGTCATTTTTTTCGCGAGAAACGATGTTTCGTTAAGATCAAGGAAATGCGGAAAAGACTCTTTGGATCGTTGGTCCACCGGATGTATCATGTCCTGACCCCTTTCTAGTCGAAAGGGGATTAATACTTCGAGCAGACCTATTTGGATCTGCTCAATCCAAACAAAATTGCAAAGATATTGTTCTCCATATAAAATAATTCCAATATTAGTACGGTTTATACTATTCTTCTTTCCAACACTATTCATTCATTTCGCGAAATAAGGAGTTTTTATGTCTCGTTATTGTGGACCTCGTTTAAAAATAATACGTCGTCTGAAAACTTTACCAGGACTCAGTAAGAAAAAACCCAATTTTAGAATTGAGCCTAACAGGAAAAAATCTCAATATCGTGTTCGTCTAAAAGAAAAACAAAGAGCCCGTTTTCATTATGGACTGACAGAACGACAATTACTTCAATATGTTCGTATTGCTAAGAGATCCAAGGGATCAACGGGTGAGATCCTATTGCAATTGCTTGAAATGCGTTTGGATAATATTATTTTTCGTTTGGGTATGGCTCTTACCATTCCTGAAGCCAGACAATTAGTAAATCATAGACATATCCTAGTCAATAACCGTATGGTAGATATACCAAGTTATCGTTGCAAACCCCAAGATATGATTTCTATAAGAGATCAACAAAGATCGAAAAATAGAATTCAAAAAAATATAGATTTTTATCAGAGGGATAAAATGAGTGGTAAAGTATTAAACCATTTGAATCTTTCAATTCAAAAGTCACAATATATTGGATTAGTCAATCAAATAATAGATATTAAGCAGATCGGTTTGAAGATTAATGAATTGTTGGTCGTAGAGTATTATTCTCGTCGAGCTTAAGTTGAGAGTGAAAGGGAGGGATTCCTGCACATCTATCCTATCCCTATCCCTTCGCTCTTCCTCACCCCCCCCCCCCTCGAAGTAGACAAATAAGCAGAAAAATTCTGCTTGATCTCTATTTGTAGAACCCTTGTTTACGTTAAATTACAATATTTTCATTATTATCCAAGATACATTTATTGCCCGCTTTTTTCTCAATGTTCTTTTGCTATCCTATATGGATATTCACTTTCTTAGTTTTATTTACCCACAAAATAGAACGGGCAGGGTAAGGAAATTATCTCCTTGAGTTGGGATTCAATAGATCGGGAAAACGATGGAAAAAATAATAAGGTGAAGATACGGAAAGAGAGGGATTCGAACCCTCGGTAAACAGAAGCTTATATAGCAGTTCCAATGCTACGCCTTGAACCACTCGGCCATCTTTCCTATCCTACAAAATCTCTGGATTCTAATACACAAAAGTAAAACATTCCATATGATGATCATCTATCAATAATGGTCGTCTGATACAAAGAATTAAGAATTCTTTGGCAAAGATCCATCGTAAAAATTGTATTGTATAATGCCCTATTTTTATCCACATTGTTTTATTTATCTACGTGTGTATGGACATGTGCACATACAAGGAGAATTGCATTCTCATTATGCAATGATGGTTTCACTTACCCCTTTTCTCGTTCGGATCATGAGCGATCAAATGAGGACGGAACTTCTAGAATTCACACAATTTAATCTATTATAAATAGCTCTTTAAATAGTAATTTTTTTCTATTGTTACCAGTCAATTTAATTAACGCCCTTTTTGAATATTTACGATCTATTTGCTATTCAGATCAATTGGAATAGAATGATTCCATATTTTCGATCGAAAAGAAAGCAATTTTATGGTATTGTGCACCGGAAAATCTTTTTGTTCATGGGATCATTTCCACACGGGGAATGAAGGAGATTATAAATGTCTAATTAACTATGCCTAGATCTCAGAGAAATGATAATTTTATTGATAAGACTTTCACAATTGTAGCGGATATCTTATTGCAAATAATCCCGATGGCTTCAGGGGAGAAAGAAGCATTTACCTATTACAGAGATGGTGTGATTTGATATTTATTCTCTTTCTGTTTTTCTACTTTCGCGAAATTCAATTCGTGATATTAAGTCAAATAAAACTTATGCTTAGTGAAGGTGAGTTTTAGAGATAGAACAATTCCTTCTATCGTGTATCCTCGATTGATGCAGCCTTAGATGCTTTGATCTTCTGAGATTCTAGTATCAAACGAAAGGTTATACCTATCTATGTATAGGACTTTCAAACTTATCTTATAGGTAAGCATAGGGGAAAAAGCACTACGTGTGGAAATCAACAGCATAAACGCTTCGTTATCATACGTATTACCCTTTTATGAGGGGCTAGTAAAAATGGTTGGAACAACAAACATCCATCTCGTTTGTACTTCGGATACCGATATCCTAGAACCATCGGAGATTGTTGAAGTGACTAATCCCCATAAAATACAGTGCATTAAGGACAAAGAAATTGTTGGAGATTCCATTAGTAGTACTAAGCTAAGATCCTTGGTGTTAATAAAAGAATCTTTGCAAGAAGGATGGCTAGAGATTTATCACAAATACACTAGCCCCTGTCAATTCATTATTATCGGGGGAATTTTTTCAATTCCACAGATTATTCCCCTTATTTTATAAAAGAAAGGAGGAGCCGTATGAGGTGAGAATCTCATGTACGGTTTTGGAGCGGGGATCATTTCAATTGAATGAACGACCGTAACGGATGTCAGCTCAATCCGAAGGTGAATATGCGGAAGCTTTACAAAATTATTATGAAGCCATGCGACTGGAAATTGACCCTTATGATCGAAGTTATATACTCTATAATATAGGTCTTATCCACACAAGTAACGGTGAACATACTAAGGCTTTGGAATATTATTTCCAAGCATTAGAAAGGAACCCATCTTTACCACAAGCTCTTAATAATACGGCTTTGATCTGTCATTACGTGCGGCTATTTGTACTATAGAATACATTCGTTTAGAACTACGGAAAAGAATAAAAGAAGAGGCTTTCTACATATACATCGTCCAAAGTAACGGTTTTTTATCAGCTGTAGAAAAAAAAATCTCATAGAAGCCCAAATATGAATAAATAAGTAGAGCTTAGATATTCCATGGAGAAAATCATTCAATTGATGGGGAAAGCACCATAAAGATCAATTATTGAAAGTTCGGGATGATACGATCAAATCTGCTCCTTGACAAAAAGAAGGAATCAACTTATGTAATAGAGTGGATTCACTAGGCTATTGAGCAGTGGTGTAGCATCAGATCCTAAAGATGTGAAGTACTTTCCTACCAGTTGTAGACGGAAAGAAGTATTATTCAAAAATTCTATACAGAACTGAGATAGTTACCTCTCAAAAAGACTTCTATCCGGAGAATTTGAAGTTTCTGTATTTCTATACTTCATCTTTTTGAGGATGGGAGAAGAGAGAAAACCTGATCATTGATCGAATGTTTTGAAACTCATGTCATTTACCCTTTCCGGTCCTTCGGTTAACCTGAACTTATTCCTAAGGAATTACCTTATATTGTTGGAAGTTTGGGTAAAGGGCCAAAGAATAGTGGATTGAGCCGTATGAGGTAGGAAACTCTCAAGTACGGTTCTAAGGGAAGAAAACTTTGACAAGTGGACCTATCCCGACCGAGGAGAACAGGCTATTCGCCAGGGAGATCCTGAAACTGCGGAGGCTTGGTTCGATCAAGCTGCTGAGTATTGGAAACAAGCTATAGCGCTTGCTCCAAGCAATTACATCGAAGCACAAAATTGGTTAAAAATTACGGGACGTTTTGGAGAATGAGAATTTATCAATTCCGATATAAAGAAATCGTTATCAAATATTTTCTCCGTCCGGGAGACATAAATAGAATTCTTCCATACTATTCTCTGGAATTAGATTTTCCTATTGTGTTGGCATCTCATAATAAAATATCTTCAATATAACTAAAGAAGACCCTTTATGAATCGTTAATGAAAGGGATCTTTTGAATAAGGTAAAATCCATCCGGAGGTATCATTTATTTTAAATGAATATTTTGAACTTCTTGTTATTTAGAAATGTGATATGGGACATATTAGTCCAATGGGTAAATAAATTTGGATATGAAGATAGTGATCATGACACCGAGGAATGCTTTTTCTCACTGGATGGGAGTTTTTCTAACTTGTAACGGTCCGTTGAGCACCTATATTAATATGTCATAATAAATTTGAACACCTGCCTCGGATCGACTTCCGTATCGTAGTCGCTTCAGTTATGAACTGGTAAATAAAGAGAGTAACGAGTTGAGAACATATATTTCTCATTCAAGAATCTTGTTGGCGGGTTTTTTCTTATGTCTCGTCTGGAAAGAGGAGAACTCAATGATCATTCGTTCACCGGAACCAGAAGTAAAGATCGTGGTGGAGAGGGATCCTATTAAAACCTCTTTTGAGAAATGGGCCAAACCTGGGCATTTCTCAAAGACGCTAGCTAAGGGACCTAATACTACCACTTGGATCTGGAACCTACATGCTGATGCTCACGATTTTGATAGCCATACCGATGATTTGGAAGAAATTTCGCGTAAAGTATTTAGCGCTCATTTTGGTCAACTAGCCATCATATTTATTTGGCTAAGTGGAATGTACTTTCACGGTGCTCGTTTCTCTAATTATGAAGCATGGCTGGGTGATCCTACTCACATAAAACCCAGTGCTCAGGTAGTTTGGCCAATAGTAGGTCAAGAAATTTTGAATGGGGATGTAGGTGGAGGTTTTCGAGGAATACAAATAACCTCTGGGTTCTTCCAGATTTGGCGAGCATCCGGAATAACTAGTGAATTACAACTTTACTGCACTGCAATTGGTGCATTGATCTTTGCAGCATTAATGCTTTTTGCTGGTTGGTTCCATTATCACAAAGCTGCTCCAAAATTGGCTTGGTTCCAAGACGTAGAATCCATGTTGAACCACCATTTAGCAGGGTTACTAGGACTTGGGTCTCTATCTTGGGCAGGACACCAAGTACATGTCTCTTTACCTATTAACCAACTTCTAGATGCTGGAGTGGACCCTAAAGAGATACCACTTCCTCATGAATTTATTTCAAATCGAGAGCTTTTAGCTCAACTTTATCCCAGTTTTGCTAAGGGATTGACCCCATTTTTCACTCTGAATTGGTCTGAATATTCAGATTTTTTGACTTTTCGTGGAGGACTCAATCCGGTAACGGGGGGTTTGTGGCTGACTGATACTGCACATCATCATTTGGCCATTGCCATTCTTTTTCTGATCGCTGGTCATATGTATAGGACTAATTGGGTTATTGGCCATAGCTTGAAGGAAATTTTGGAAGCTCATAAAGGTCCATTTACAGGTGAGGGTCATAGAGGTCTTTACGAAATTTTAACTACCTCATGGCATGCTCAATTAGCTCTTAACCTAGCTATGTTAGGATCTTTAACTATTGTTGTAGCTCAACACATGTATTCTATGCCCCCCTATCCATACCTAGCTATTGACTATGGTACCCAACTCTCTTTGTTCACACACCACATGTGGATTGGTGGATTTCTCATAGTTGGAGCTGCTGCACATGCAGCTATTTTTATGGTAAGAGACTATGATCCAACTATTCAATACAACAATCTATTAGATCGCGTTCTTAGACATCGTGATGCAATTGTGTCACACCTCAACTGGGTATGTATATTCTTAGGCTTCCATAGTTTTGGTCTGTATATCCATAATGATACTATGAGTGCTTTAGGACGTCCTCAAGATATGTTCTCAGATACTGCTATACAATTACAACCTATCTTTGCTCAATGGGTACAAAACACTCATGCTTCAGCACCTAGTTTAACAGCTCCTGATGCAACAGCGAGCACCAGCTTAACCTGGGGAGGTGCCGATTTGGTAGCAGTAGGTAACAAAGTAGCTTTGTTACCTATTCCATTAGGAACCGCGGATTTTTTGGTACACCATATTCATGCATTTACTATTCATGTGACTGTATTAATACTACTTAAAGGTGTATTATTTGCCCGTAGCTCTCGTTTAATACCCGATAAGGTGAATCTTGGTTTTCGTTTTCCTTGCGATGGACCTGGGAGAGGAGGAACATGTCAAGTATCTGCCTGGGATCATGTCTTCCTAGGGTTATTCTGGATGTATAATGCAATTTCGGTAGTAATATTCCATTTCAGCTGGAAAATGCAGTCCGATGTTTGGGGTAGTATAAGTGATCAGGGGGTGGTAACTCATATTACGGGAGGAAACTTTGCACAGAGTTCCGTTACAATTAACGGATGGCTCCGTGACTTTCTATGGGCACAAGCCTCTCAAGTGATCCAATCTTATGGCTCTTCATTATCCGCATATGGTCTTTTATTTTTAGGTGCTCATTTTGTTTGGGCATTTAGTTTAATGTTCTTATTCAGTGGCCGTGGGTATTGGCAAGAACTCATTGAATCTATCGTTTGGGCCCATAACAAATTAAAGGTTGCTCCTGCTATCCAGCCCAGAGCCTTGAGCATTGTCCAGGGACGTGCTGTAGGAGTAGCTCATTACCTTCTGGGTGGAATCGTCACAACATGGGCGTTCTTCCTAGCAAGAATTATTGCAGTAGGATAATGGCTAGGAGGATTTGAAAAGCATTATGGCATCAAGATTTCCAAAATTCAGCCAAGGCTTGGCCCAGGACCCAACTACTCGTCGTATTTGGTTTGGTATCGCTACCGCACATGACTTTGAGAGTCATGATGATATTACGGAAGAACGTCTTTATCAGAAGATTTTTGCTTCTCACTTTGGTCAGTTAGCAATAATCTTTCTGTGGACCTCTGGCAATTTGTTTCACGTGGCTTGGCAGGGCAATTTCGAGGCATGGGTAAACGACCCCTTACATGTAAGACCTATTGCTCATGCAATTTGGGATCCTCATTTTGGTCAACCAGCTATAGAAACCTTTACTCGAGGAGGTGCTACCGGTCCGGTCAATATTGCTTATTCCGGTGTTTATCAGTGGTGGTATACAATTGGCTTACGCACTAATGAAGATCTTTTTACTGGAGCTCTTTTCTTGCTATTTCTTTCTGCTCTCTTCTTAATAGCGGGTCGGTTACATCTACAACCTCAATGGAAACCAAGTGTTTCATGGTTTAAAAATGCCGAATCTCGGCTCAATCATCATTTGTCGGGACTCTTCGGAGTCAGTTCTTTGGCTTGGACCGGGCATTTAGTTCATGTCGCTATTCCTGAATCAAGGGGGGAACACATCAGATGGGATAATTTTTTGAATGTCTTACCGTATCCCCAAGGGTTAGAACCACTTTTTACAGGCCAGTGGAATCTTTATGCTCAAAATCCTGATTCCAGTAGTCACTTATTTGGCACCTCTCAAGGGGCGGGAACTGCTATTCTAACTCTTCTCGGAGGATTTCATCCACAAACTCAAAGTTTATGGTTGACTGATATAGCTCATCATCATTTAGCTATCGCATTTGTTTTTTTCATTGCTGGTCATATGTATAGAACAAACTTTGGGATCGGGCACAGTATAAAAGATATTTTAGAAGCACATGTCCCTCCGGGAGGTCTATTAGGACGTGGACATAAAGGTCTTTATAACACAATTAATAATTCTCTTCACTTTCAATTAGGTCTTGCTCTAGCTTCTTTGGGGGTTATCACTTCTTTGGTAGCTCAACACATGTATTCTTTACCCGCCTATGCATTTATAGCGCAAGACTTCACTACTCAAGCTGCATTGTATACTCATCATCAATACATTGCCGGATTCATTATGACAGGGGCATTTGCTCATGGAGCTATATTCCTCATTCGGGATTATAATCCAGAACAAAATAAAGATAATGTATTGGCGAGAATGTTGGAGCATAAAGAAGCTATAATATCTCATCTAAGTTGGGTTAGTTTATTCCTAGGTTTTCATACTTTGGGACTTTATGTTCATAACGATGTTATGCTTGCTTTTGGTACTCCAGAAAAACAAATCTTGATCGAGCCTATATTTGCTCAGTGGATACAATCTGCTCATGGTAAAACCTTATATGGTTTTGATGTACTCTTATCTTCAGCAAATGATCCGGCATTCAATGCCGGTAAAAGCATATGGTTACCGGGTTGGCTGAATGCCATTAATGATAATAAAAATTCACTGTTCTTAACAATTGGTCCTGGAGACTTTTTGGTTCATCATGCTATTGCTCTAGGTTTGCATACTACTACATTGATTTTAGTAAAAGGTGCTTTAGATGCGCGTGGTTCTAGGCTAATGCCAGATAAGAAAGATTTTGGTTATAGCTTTCCTTGCGATGGTCCGGGACGGGGTGGTACTTGCGATATTTCGGCCTGGGATGCTTTTTATTTGGCAGTTTTTTGGATGTTGAATACCATTGGATGGGTTACTTTCTATTGGCATTGGAAGCATATCACCTTATGGCAGGGGAATGTAGCTCAATTTAATGAGTCTTCCACATATTTAATGGGATGGTTAAGAGATTATCTCTGGTTAAACTCTTCACAACTTATTAATGGATACAATCCTTTTGGTATGAATAGTTTGTCTGTCTGGGCGTGGATGTTCTTATTCGGGCATCTTGTTTGGGCTACTGGATTTATGTTTCTTATTTCCTGGCGTGGATATTGGCAGGAACTAATTGAAACTCTTGCATGGGCCCATGAACGTACGCCTTTCGCTAATTTAATTCGATGGAGGGACAAGCCAGTAGCTCTTTCGATTGTTCAAGCACGATTAGTCGGATTAGTTCACTTTTCCGTAGGTTATATATTCACTTATGCCGCTTTCTTAATCGCTTCTACATCAGGCAAATTTGGTTAATTCTTTTTTCTCAAATCGAGGGATTTTGAATATTCATCAATCCCAAAATATCTCTGCATAGAAAGAAGAAGTACGTAATATTTCTCCATCTCAAATCTGATCTGTATCTTTATACCTGGATAATAACTAACTTAATCATTATGGCAAGAAAAAGTCTCATTCAGAGAGAGAAAAAAAAACAAATATTGGAAAGGAAATATAATTTAATTCGTCAATCTTTGAAAAAAGAGATAAATGAAGTCTCATCGTTGCAAAAAAAACGTGTAATTCATAGAAAATTACAATCTTCACCGCGTAATAGTGCACCTACACGTCTTCGTAAACGTTGTTCGAAGACTGGAACACCTAGAGACAACTATAGAGACTTTGGTTTGTCTGGATATATACTCCGTGAGATGGCTCACGCATGTTTGTTGCCGGGGGTGACAAAATCGAGTTGGTAGAAATTTTTTTTTTCTTTATTATATTTTTTTTTCTTTATTATAAAGGAGCCCCTCCCTATATAGGGAGGGAACCCAAGGGGTTGTTTTATGTAAACATTTATGTTTATTATACATAAAGGTAATATACGATTTTTTAGCGCGGAGTAGAGCAGTTTGGTAGCTCGCGAGGCTCATAACCTTGAGATCACGGGTTCAAATCCCGTCTCCGCAAGGAGACCATAAGTTTTAATGGTCAAAAAAAAAAAAAGCGATTCATTCCATTTGATAATGGAATAAGAAGTAAAAAGATTTTATGACAAAAGAAGGAAAATGTTCCTTGCCAGATTCCATATTTTGAATGGGCGGGTAGCGGGGATCGAACCCGCATCTTCTCCCTGGCAAGGAGAAATTATACCATTTAACCATACCCGCATTTCATTTGATGAATTCTTATATATTACCACTTGTCCGTAGGTAGATTTTACGGAATGATGTTTCCATTATTTATAATTTAAAAATTATTTATCATTTCAAAAATAACCCCTCCCTCGAGCACTCCCATTTGGTTTCTTGGGACTTGTTTAAAACGCCCTTCCGAACTAGAATGCCCCCGGGGAGGGGGAGGAGATAGTTTCAACCCAAAAGAGCTAGAACAGCTCTACGATATGAAAGAATTCAAGATACCTACTAAAAGGACTGATCCAATCCATAATGATACACCCGAAAATAAAATATTTTTGCTACTTGACCAACCACTAGGAGAGGCAAGTGCGACAGGTACACCAATTACTAGGATAAATGAAATAGCAATTAACGCAAACACAGACGATTGGAAAGCAATAATCATTGGTTTGATCTTAAAAGCTTCCAACAGATTCAATAGACTATACCATCCGATCCCCATCCGGTCAAATTCTAATCAAATGAAATGTACTACGGATTTTTTGATCATAAATTCATCGAGCTTAGAAAATTTTTTTTTTAATTTAGTTTCTATTTGAGTGTGAGGGAAGAAAGTAAATTCATTCTTTTTTTCCACCATGAAAAATCATGGTATACAAATATATGTATGAATATATATGAATATGTATGCATTGATATGTGCATATGTATATGTCGTATGCATGCATTGACATACGCGTATATCGTGATGATATCAGTCCTATTCCTATGGTCAAGTATTTTAGAAAAATAAAAGGGTAATATGGAATGAAAGAAGTTGTCTCCTTACAGGAGAGATGGCCGAGTGGTTGATGGCTCCGGTCTTGAAAACCGGTATAGTTCAAAAACTATCGAGGGTTCGAATCCCTCTCTCTCCTTTTATTCGTTGATAAATTACATTTATCAGTCTGGTAAAAAAAAAAAAAAAAGGCTCGGCATGCATATATAATGCCGAGCCACAAGGATTCAGTTGGAAAGATAATATCGAAAGATACCGATATTCCGCCTGCTAACGCGGGAAATTGAAATTTTATTCAATAAATAAAGAAATATTGAATGTAGTTTCACCTCTTGTTTAATTTAGAGGGGTCATGGAAAGGACAGGTTCAAAATCACGATCAATTCCTTTTTCAAATCCTGCTGCAGCTGCACGAGCCCTTCCTGCATGCCACAAATGACCTACGAAGAAGAAAAATCCTAAAACAAAATGAGAGGTGGCTAACCAACTTCGGGGAGAGACATAATTTACCGCATTAATTTCGGTAGCTACACCACCCACGGAATTTAAAGAACCTAAAGGAGCATGAGTCATATATTCCGCCGAACGTCGTTCTTGCCAGGGCTGTATGTCCTTTTTCAACTTACTCAGGTCCAAACCATTGGGACCCCTTAGAGGTTCCAACCAGGGAGCACGGAGATCCCAGAAACGCATTGTTTCTCCTCCGAAGATAATTTCTCCGGTAGGAGAACGCATAAGATATTTACCTAAACCAGTAGGTCCTTGGGCAGACCCCACACTAGCTCCAAGACGTTGATCTCTAACAAGAAAAGTAAATGCTTGAGCTTGAGAGGCTTCTGGACCGGTAGGCCCATAGAATTCACTGGGATAAGCTGTATTGTTAAACCAAACAAAACAACAAGCAATGAAACCAAACACAGCTAGAGCCCCTAAACTATAGGACAAGTAAGCTTCTCCGGACCATACGAACGCGCGACGAGCCCACGCAAAAGGTTTTGTTAAGATGTGCCAGATACCACCGAAGATACAAATGGAACCTAACCATATATGTCCTCCAATTATATCTTCTAGATTGTCCACGCTAACGATCCATCCCTCTCCTCCAAAAGGAGATTTAAGTAAATAACCAAATATGACACTTGGATTAAGTGTCAGGTTCGTAATTTTTCTTACATCTCCACCGCCGGGAGCCCAGGTATCATATACACCGCCAAAATAAAAAGCCTTGAACACTGGAAGAAAAGCACCAACACCTAACAAGATTAGGTGAATACCTAAAATTGTGGTCATTTTGTTCCTATCTTTCCATACATAACCAAAAAAAGGAAAAGATTCTTCTAAAGTTTCGGGTCCGATGAGTGCATGATAAATACCACCAAAACCTAAAACTGCAGAAGAAATTAAGTGAAGTACCCCAGATACAAAGTATGGAAAAGTGTCAACAATTTCCCCACCAGGACCTACTCCCCAACCTAGAGTAGCTAGATGGGGAAGTAAAATCAATCCTTGTTCATACATAGGCTTTTCCGGTACAAAATGAGCCACTTCAAATAAATTCATTGCTCCGGCCCAGAATACAATCAATCCAGCATGAGCCACGTGAGCCCCAAGTAATTTACCCGACAAATTGATAAGTCGGGCATTACCAGCCCACCAAGCGAAACCTGTGGTTTCTTGGTCACGACCAGTTAAAGCTAGAGTTCCATTAAAGAGCGTTTCCACGGGGTAGAACCTCCTCAGGGAATATAAGATTTTCATGAGGCTGATCCTGAGCCGCCATCCAAGCACGAATACCTTCATTCAATAGAATATTTTTTGTATAAAAAGTCTCAAATTCAGGATCTTCTGCTGCACGGATCTCCTGAGAAACAAAGTCATAAGCACGTAAGTTTAGAGCTAGACCAACTACCCCAATAGCACTCATCCATAAACCGGTTACTGGCACAAATAACATGAAGAAATGTAACCAACGTTTATTGGAAAAAGCAACCCCAAATATTTGGGACCAGAAACGGTTAGCGGTAACCATCGAATAAGTCTCTTCCGCTTGAGTTGGGTTAAAAGCACGGAAGGTATTTGCACCATCGCCGTCTTCAAATAAAGTATTTTCCACGGTAGCACCGTGAATAGCACATAGAAGGGCAGCACCCAATACTCCGGCAACACCCATCATATGAAAAGGATTCAAAGTCCAATTATGAAAACCTTGAAAAAAAAGAATAAATCGGAAAATAGCCGCTACACCAAAACTAGGTGCGAAAAACCAACCAGACTGGCCTAATGGATAAATCAAGAATACAGAAACAAAAACTGCAATCGGAGCAGAGAACGCAATTGCATTATAAGGGCGCAATTGTACAGATCGTGCAAGTTCAAATTGGCGTAACATGAAACCTATTAAACCAAAAGCACCATGAAGAGCAACGAAAGTCCATAGACCACCTAATTGACACCAACGAGTAAAATCTCCTTGTGCTTCAGGACCCCATAATAGCAACAAAGAATGTGCTAAACTATTGGCAGGAGTAGAAACTGCGGCTGTTAAAAAATTACAGCCTTCCAAATAGGAACTGGCCAATCCGTGAGTATACCATGAAGTTACAAAGGTTGTACCCGTGAACCATCCACCTAGGGCGAAATAAGCACAAGGAAAAAGCAGTAGACCGGACCAACCCACAAAAACAAAACGGTCTCTGCGTAGCCAGTCATCCAGAATATCAAAGATAGTTTCTTCTTCTTTGGAAGACTTTCCAAGGGCTATAGTCATAGTGATCCTCTTATTTAACTATTTCAACCTTTTTCGAGTACCCTATCTGATAGAATAGAATCAAAAGGTATACAATGGGTTGTCCGTTTTTGGACAATTTTTGATCCATCATGTCTTTCAACAAATTGGGGTGTTCCGAAGATTCCTTGTTAGCACAGATATTTTCTGCTGAACCAATCCAATATAAGTAAATACGTGATAACTCGAAGTTTTTCAATTCAGTTTCTCTCTGATCCCAACTTACATATTGAATAGAATAACATCAAAGGAACAACTTCTAGGGAGACAAATGATCTTTTCATTTACCCTCCCTGTTCTTTACCAGATACTATTAACAATATATATAATATATATATATATATATATATATATATATATATATTAATATTCCATTTTATTATATTATTCCTTCTCGAACCTCCTTCAAGATCAAGGAAATAAATAGGAGTATTTACGATCGTATCGATCTCATCAAAATCTATGTAGATTTTTTATTCTACATTAGAATAACGAATGAATAAGAAATATAAGAATGTTTGGTACATCGTGATCGAATTACAAAAAATATTTACTTACATATGAATAAACCTATCAGTTAGAGATAAGATAAATTTGGTTCCGTCCGTAATTCAGACTTGCATATCCATTGATTTATGGGGATAAGAGATCCTAATGATTCATTTGATAGAACATTCAATCAACAACCAAACATTTAATAATTTGATTGAATTGAAGATAATTCAAGTGAAAGGTTCACTTGCAAAAATCTCCTTCAAATTTAAATATAAGAATAACTTATATATTCTTGACTCAATGGGTCAGGTTCACTTACTTCTCCTTCTTCTCTACCTTTTTTGATCCTAAAGAACCAGGATACAAAAAATGAGAATCCTCTGATAATAAGGAATTAGGTATCTATAATCTCTATTATAGATTTGAAAAAAGACTATTACTACTAGCTATAAATAGTAATCTGGCGGCTCTCGTCTCCTATTAGGCATTTTGTTCAGTCGTAACAAAAGTTGAACCTAACACTGGACGTAATGTAGTTATTGTCTTTGATAAGTGTTTTTAAAAACTGTTTTATTCAAACACCGAAATTTTTTTTTGTAGGAACCATGAGCCCTTTATCGGGGTTGAACCGATGACTTACGCCTTACCATGGCGTTACTCTACCGCTGAGTTAAAAGGGCTTGTGCTCAGTCAGTAATGACTGGATGAGTATACTACATATCCAATATATAATAAAAAATCGGATGCGCATTATAATAATATGCACATATAGGTGTATATATATATATATATATTGATCTAGTTAATTAGAGGACCGATCCTGTTCTGATTATGTCAATTTTATTGACTCACTCATTAAAGAGTCGATGGAACTTCTAATTCTTGTTATAGAGAGGGGATATCTGTACCATACAATTAGCAGGTGGGAACTATACCTTCTATTATTTATTGAAGGCCTATAAGAAAGATTACTTAAATTCTAATTTAACCAGATTACTGAACTCACGTGGTTGTTCAGATGACCCTCTTATCCTAAAAACCCACTCGTTTATCACATAGATCCACGTATGAAGTTGTTTCAATCTGAAACATGAGATTGTCATATCCAATATTTCGTAAAGGCACTCGGTTATTATAAGTATAAGTTATGTCCTATTTCTATCTGTCCTATATCAGATAATAGTGGACAGAAATCTTTTGATTGATTTCTGGCCCTATCTAATTTCTATATAATTTAATGTAGTTTGTTTTCTTTATTATGAAAAATTCTTATTCTGAAGAATTGTAATCTGTAAACACACGTGCTGTATCATAAGTGTTAGTTCATAGTAACTAATATTGCTGCGGGTTCCACAAGCGAATCTCGAAATAAATTATACCGAGATTCATAAAGGAGGGCTGTACTTCCTGCTTTCTCTTCTCTAACCAATAGAAAGAAGTTTTGCAATACGGTGAGGAGGGGAGATCTATATCCATATCAACGCAATATTTATTGATATAAAGGACATTTCCTACATATTTTACCTATAAATAGTAAACCATCGTTGTTGACCATTTTGGTTCAACGGAATGGATTGCTAGATATTTCTAGCAATGCCCCAAGAATATTTGGGTTTATATCAGTATCTATAAGCGAACCCTCTTTTGAGAAATTATTTTTATTGTATAAATATAATTTACGAACAATACAAGAATAGGAAATAGAAAAGATAGATAAATTTTGTCTATACTATTGACAATTTCCTAAGGATTTGAATATTATAATAGGTAAGCCCCTATCGTCTAGTGGCCTAGGACATCTCTCTTTCAAGGAGGTAACGGGGATTCGACTTCCCCTAGGGGTACTAAAAAGTCTTTAGGATATTGATTAGATCTCCTAGCGACTTTCAATTTATTGTTTCTGGGTCGATGCCCGAGTGGTTAATGGGGACGGACTGTAAATTCGTTGGCAATATGTCTACGCTGGTTCAAATCCAGCTCGGCCCAATATCAACTTGATACAATGAATGATATTTATATCAATTTCTGATATTGAGGAAAAGGGGATTGGTTATTGTGAATCCCCGATATAGATACAATCGGAACGAACAGAGACTTCACAAGAGATGAAAGGGAAAAGTCAATTCTTTCATTGACTCAGCACTGATCATAATCACTAAGAGTGATTATGATAGGTTGTACCTATCGGGATTGTAGTTCAATTGGTTAGAGTACCGCCCTGTCAAGACGGAAGTTGCGGGTTCGAGCCCCGTCAGTCCCGGTCCAATAGGCTTATCTATTATTCGCTTGACTTTCAAAGAAGAAAAAAAGGAAATTGGATTATAGAGTATATTGGAAATGCTCTAAATTTAGTGGATCTATCCATATCTATAAAAATAATTGGTAAATTCTGTCACCATTTAGATGACAACATGTAATTAGAAGAGCAATAAAGGATCTTCTATCCTTGAAGATCAAAAATTTCGGATATAAAAAAATCCGAAGAGAAAATATCTTCGGAATAAGATAGCTATATTTTCTTTTAGGGTCAGAGGTAGTCTACTTTGAAGTTAGAATTACGCGTAGGTCTCTATAGGAATTATTTCTAATTCTATCTGAGTTAGATATTCTCGACTCAGATACATATAATGTATACGGCTAGTTAAAGCTAAACCAAGAGAGTGGAGCCAAAAAGAGCCAATTTTTGGCCATTACCTCAACTTAAATAGGACGCAATTTGTTATGAATCGTCAATTCAAATGGTTATGGATAGAACCCATAACGGGGTCTAGAAAGATGACAAATTTTTTTTGGGCTTGTATCCTTTTTTTGGGTTCGCTAGGATTTTTCCTGGTCGGAATTTCGAGTTACCTTGGTAGGAACCTAATACCCCTCTTGTCATCTCAACAAATACTTTTTGTTCCACAAGGAATTGTGATGTGTTTTTATGGTATTGCAGGTTTGTTCATTAGCTCTTATTTGTGGTGTACAATTCTGTACAATGTTGGTAGTGGTTACAATAAGTTTGATGAAAAAGAAGGAATTGTATGTCTTTTTCGTTGGGGATTTCCCGGAAAAAATCGTCGTATTTTCCTTGAATTTCTTATGAAGGATATTCAGGCAATCAAAATTGAAGTTCAAGAAGGTATTTCTCCTCATCGTGTTATTTATATGGAAATAAAGGGACAACAAGATATTTCCTTAACTCATACTGAGGAAAATTTGACATTGCGTGAAATGGAACAAAAAGCTGCCGAATTAGCACGTTTCTTACGTGTATCCATTGAAGGATTTTGAAATGAGGGGTTATTTCATTCGTTATTCTTCTACAGCCAAATGGATAGATATAGAATATGAATAATTTATACGGAAAGAAGTTCTGGGAAATAAAAAAGATCGTGCAATCCAATCAGTGGATCTAAACGATGATGAAATCAGACTGATCATATCATACTGGTATGGTTCGGTAGTTACCGATCGAAATATTCGATCTCTTTTTTTTTTAGAAAGGGCCAATAGAGCCTGTAGACGGTTATAAAATAATCAAAAGGATATGATTGATATATATAGTATCACTATATATATGTTCTCTATCAAACAGATTTTTTAACATATGTATACCTACCACAACCTTTTGGAGCGCCTAATTTGCCTTTTTAGGCTCTATTTATACGAATAGATGTATATGGATACTATCTCGTAACCTATTTTGATTTCTTGTGCGAATCAATATTCGTTTACTTTAAACAAAAAAAGTTTGTTTTTATTCAAAATTATGCCACTTCACGTTTTTATTCGGGGAAAGAATCAGATAGGAAAAAAAAACGAATAGAGAATTTTTCTAGATTCAATCAATTTTGAATGATTGATTCAGCTGGGATCAATCTCCCTTTTTATTCTACTTCTCATTCGGAGCGAACCGCTCCTCATCCGAAGGATATTCTCTCTTCGGAGTCGAATAATTAAACAATAGATCAATCTATGGGTCCTATACCTCGTTCTATAATTCGGACTTTGTCCAGATTTCGGGCAGAGCTTACAAATGAATCGAATTCGTTAGCGATTCACGAATTGGAAGTGGCAAAATATAAAGCATCAGTTTCTCTACGATATCTTGCCTGTTTAGTAGTAATGCCTTGGGGAATTTCAATTTCATTGCAGAAAGGTTTGAAACCTTGGGTTACAAATTGGTGGAATATTGACGGATATAAAAAAATATTAGATTATCTAGAACTAGATAACGTTCTAGATAGATTTGAGAAAATAGAGGAGTTATTCCTGTTAGAAAGAATGGTAGAAGATTCTTCGGAAACGTATTTAGAAGGTTTTTCTATAGAGATGAAAAAAAAAATGATTGATTTGATCTTGATGTATAATCAAGATTGTATCCAAATAATATCACATTTATTAGCAAATCTAATAGGTTTTGCTATTCTAAGTACTTATTTAATTTTGGGTAAGAAGAAACTTGCCATTTTAAATTCTTGGATCCAAGAAGTGTTCTATAGTCTAAGCGATACAATGAAAGCGCTTTTTATTCTTTTCGTAAGCGATCTATGTATTGGGTTTCATTCCCCCCATGGTTGGGAACTTATAGTCGATTTGATCTTTGAAAATTATGGATTTTCCCATAACGACAGAATAATATCTGTTCTTAGTTCAACTTTGCCAGTGATCTTAGATACGATTTTCAAATATTGGATTTTCCGTGGTTTGAATCGTATATCCCCTTCACTTGTAGTAATTTATCATTCCATGAATGAATAGCGGATAAATTGAATTTATTCAACAACAATTAAATAAGGAATATTAGTTCCTTTTTTTTTTTAAAGCTATTATCTTCCTTTTTTTTTTTATTTATACTTCTGATTTAGTAACTTTGAGTTTTTGAATATAGTAGCAAAATTGCAGATAGCTAACTATGATAGCTATCTACTCCCATCTATTAAAAAAAAAATGATAATATTTGTAACCAATAATCAAACCATGCAAAATAGAAATACTTATGATGACTGGGTCAAAAAGTGTATAACTCAATCAATTTCCGTCTTGATTATGATGCATATCATAAATGAGACATCTATTGGGAATGCATATCCCATTTTCGCACAGCAAGGTTATGAAAATCCTAGAGAAGCGACTGGACGTATTGTATGTGCAAATTGTCATTTAGCTCAAAAACCTGTGGAGATTGAGGTTCCACAGTCCGTGCTTCCTGATACCGTATTTGAAGCAGTCGTTAAAATCCCTTATGATACGCAAATAAAACAAGTTCTTGCTAATGGTAAGAAAGGAACTTTAAATGTAGGAGCTGTTCTTATTTTACCCGAAGGTTTTGAATTAGCCCCTTCGGATCGTATTTCCCCTGAGATTAAGGAAAAGATAAGTAATCTTTATTTTCAGAAATATCGTCCCAATAAAAAAAATATTCTTGTAATAGGTCCTGTTCCTGGTCAAAAAACTAGGGAAATAGTATTTCCCATTCTTTCACCAAATCCTACTACTAATAAAGAAGTTCACTTCCTTAAATACCCCCTCTATTTGGGTGCTAATAGAGGAAGAGGACAAATTTATCCCGATGGGAGCAAAAGCAACAATACGGTCTATAACGCTTCAGCAACAGGTAGAGTAAGCAAAATCGTACGTAAAGAAAAGGGTGGATATCAAATAACTATTGATAATCCATCAGACGATCGACAAGTGGTCGACTTTGTACCTCCGGGACCGGAACTTCTTGTTTCAGAAGGTGAATTGATCAAGGTGGATCAGCCGTTAACGAATAACCCTAACGTAGGTGGATTTGGTCAGGAAGATACTGAAATAGTACTTCAAGATCCTTTACGTGTTCAAGCTCTTTTATTATTTTTAGCATCTGTCATTTTGGCACAGATATTTCTCGTTCTTAAGAAAAAACAATTTGAGAAAGTTCAATTGGCCGAGATGAATTTTTAGGCCCAGCCCATAAATTCACTAACCTTTAGTTGATTGAAAGATTTGAATCTTCATCTTATTGATAAGTAATGCAATCATAACTTCTAAAGTTATACTCCTTTAAAGACGCAGAATCTTTTATTTGCCCCTTTCTCTGTTCGAATAGATATTTGTATCTATAAACAATGATTGAGGATATAAATATGTATATGTATTTTACATAAGAAGTGACTCTGGACAGACTTTCCAAACAGTCCTCTAGTGATGTGCTATATTATACTACACGTCATATTTTTTGTCATTGTCTTTCATCATAGACAAGATAAACGATAAAAAAGAAGAAGTAAGTAAAGAATTAAGCAGTTTTGGCTTATTAATTCTCCTCGATCTTATTCTTGATCCTATTGTTTTAAAAGGTAGAAACATATTCTATTATATGCTGTCTCGTCGAGGTAGAAGTAACTAGTTCGTTTTGCAATTCCGTTCGTCCATGTTTTACTGACTCCTTTTTAGAAAAGGAGGAGCAAATGAATAAAAATATTGTTGAGCAAATGGGATTTTTTTAGCAAAGTAAACGTTTTAATGAACGGGTTCACTTCTTTTTAGAATAAAAAAGAAGAAAAAGGGTGTTCGGCTTGGACCGTAAAAAATAGAATCGCGTTCATTTGCAACGAAATTTGTCATTTCGTTCGGACAAATTTGTCATTTCGTTCGGACAAATTTATCATTTCGTTCGAACAAATAAAAAAAAGGTTTTTTAAATCTCTTAGAAATGCACAAAGAGTCTGAATGCAGACTAAGTTATTAATGTTAATTTGTTTCTGTTTGTAGGAACATTCAAATTGGATCGGCCCAATTCTTTGATAATGCATATCAAAAATATAAGAATGGGTTGACTCACTTTACTAAAATGGGATTAAATAAAAGAGTTTTAGAATTTCTATGATTTAATTGGAATTTTCAATCTGGGAAATTTATTTTATTTTATTAAAAACTAAAAGATAAAGATAAGACCTTAAAGGTCTTATCTTTATCTTTTAGTTTTTAGTTTGAATTTTCATGCGTACAGTATTCCCACGTACTCCTCCTAGATATGAAGGACATTTCATTACTATAAAGATGATCCTAATCCTGAATAGGAACCATAGAAAAAAATACCTATTAAACCAATAACGAGAATACCAGTTAAAGTACCTATCAACCAAAGAGGGATCCTTCCGGTGGTATCAGTCATTTCTATTACTCCCTTTCACATTTTTAATTTTCTAATAGCCATGCTCAAGACATAAACAATCATAGATATGATTATTAGATCTCTCCGAATTGGGTGAGAAAGAATATCTCAATTTTACTAATTGAAAAAGTAATTAGAGAATAGAACAGCAAGTACAAAAATGAGTAACAAGCCCCAATAGAGGCTGGTACGATTCAATTCAACATTTTGTTCGTTTGGATTTGATTGTGTCATAGCTCCGTGATTTAGTTTATATAGAGTTTATCGTTGGATGAATTGCATTGCTGATATTGATCCCAAGAAAAAAACTGTAGGTACAGCTAGTCCGTGAACGGCCAACCATCTAACTGTAAAAATCGGATAGGTTCTATCTATAGTCATTAGTACCTCCTAAAAAGATTGAAATCTAGTAAATTCATCGAGTTGTTCTAATGGATCGAAACGACCAGTTATTAATGGAACCTCTTGTCGGCTTTCTGTGAAATACTCATTCGGACGGGGGCTCCCGAATACATCATAAGCCAACCCCGTGCTGACAAATAACCAACCTGCAATGAATAGCGAAGGTATAGTAATGCTATGAATAACCCAGTATCGAATACTAGTAATAATGTCAGCAAAAGCGCGTTCTCCCGTATTTCCAGACATACTAAGCTCCTTATATATTATTGTAAAGTCAAGGGGGAATTTATCCCCTGAAAGATAGAGATCAGGAAATGGAAAACTACTGATATCTTCTCCAATCCTTGTTTTAATTGTCAATATTATACCAAGGGTATATTCCAATCCAAGTATACTGAATCAGTATAGCTAGTCTTCTTCTAAGACAGCAATACAATTTTGCTGAAGATCGAAAGGGATCGGTATAGAAAGAACGATTGTTCTCCTCCCAGTTCTTCCAGCTCAGTTTGGTCAACTGAATCAATCTGTTCGATCTCTTCAACACCCAGTCGATAGAAATCAAAGAATTTATCATGGTTCATGATAGGTCCGGAAGGAATCCTATTTCAATATTGTATGGATACATGGATCACAGGTGAATCAAATTCATTTGAATAGTAACCATTGTAATGGCTTTCGTTTCTACAGGTGACTGTATAACGAAACGTATTGATTGCACTTTAAGTGTAAGAACAAGGGGTATCGTTCTCAATACAACTCATCCGGAATACCTTATTTTCTCTTTCTCTAGCTGTTCGACCATTATGTTCGTATAGATGAATACTAGTCATTCAGGTTGTAGCAGAAGAAGATCATTAGTGCTACTATATGGTCCGCTTCTCCATAGGATCGTGGATGGAGCTATGTCACGAACTTAATGATTTAATCACATAGCACATTGGTTGTGGATGACCAAATGTTACTCATCTCGTAGATAAAAATGATCTAATGAATAGTAATTCATTATCAAAGACCAAATTGTAGCTATGTTACGAGCTATTTGGATTTTTTTTTTGACAAGTGAGAGATCTCTTGATAAGGCTTTGCCCGCATTACTGGCTTTAAGAATGAATATGTAACAATTTTATCCGTCTAGAGGTGTGTGCGGATGAATGGATTAATCGGATCTAGGAATGAATAGATAAAATGAATACTAATTTTAGTACATAGTAATAGTTAAATTAACTCTTACTATGCTTGACTGTGTCAAAGTTTCATTTTCTTCTGTTAAAATCTTTCGAACAAACCGATAGAGATAATGTCTAGTGATCCATTCATTAATTGTCAAATTAATTCATCTCATAGTTAAGCATATTACATTTGACAACTAACGAAGGGTTAGTTGGTATTGGTGCTATTCATGGGTTGCTCAATTCATTGAGCAATTCAACAATTGCTCAACTAATTGATTTATTTGAGATGATAAATCTATTTTTTTTATTGATTAACTATCATACATATTTGATATTCATATCATCAAATATAGAATGAATTGGTAACAATTTGTTTGGACAATTGATCTTATTCTGATCCGATCTCAGAATAAGCTAAAAAAATTTAGGTAATTGTCTAATTAAGATATATGTCAATTTTCTTTTTGCCATTGAGTCCTTCCATGCCTACTCTAATTAGTTATTTTCTTTTTTTATTAGCTTCGTTCATTTTAACTTTAATCCTATTTATTGGTTTAAGCAATATACGACTTATTTGAAATTGAATGAATAAAAAAATTTCTTCGTCCCTTCTTGTCGTTTCTCTCAAAATAAATTGATTTTGATTGAGATTCCTAGTAAATTCGGGGTACTATATGGGGTAGTTAGTTATTAATCTCTATTTATTTTTTTCAATATGATTGAAGTTTTGCTATCCGGAATTGTGTTAGGTTTAATTCCTATAACTTTGGCTGGATTATTCGTAACTGCATATTTACAGTACCGACGTGGTGATAAATTGGATATTTGATTTTAGGAAATTCCTAAATCAAATTGGACTGATACTGATTGATCATCCTGGGAGGTCAGTTTCCATTCATCGTTCTAACTGCAGTAATAATCCATTTAGAAAATGATATCCAATAGGATCACGCTCTGTAGGATTTGAACCTACGACATCAGGTTTTGGAGACCTGGGTTCTACCGGACTGAACTAAGAGCGCTTTATTAGGAAGAAGTTAGGATAGGAGAGAAGGTTCTACTTCTCTCCTTGTAAAAAACTTTTACGTGTGGCATGATCCAATCACTGATTGATTGTTCAAGTGAATCGATATTACTGGATATCTCGTTATTTTCTTTTCTTCCGTGGGAAAAGAACTATGTAGGGATGACAGGATTTGAACCTGCGACATTTTGTACCCAAAACAAACACGCTACCAAGCTGCGCTACATCCCTGTCAATGGTTAGGTTTTAATGTCATTTTATCTGATCCATATTTATTTTCCACATTTATCCACTTTCATTTCTATTTGATTTTATGAATCAAATAAATTAGAGAGATAGAAAATAGTATCTAAAAGATGACTATTCATTGACAGTATTTGGTAATGGAGCATGTTCTGTTCCATAAATATGGAATAAATAGAAACATCTGACATTCCGGATAATTGTACAGATATCCGTTCTGAATTCGGATTCATCAATAACGGATGTAGTTGACCATATAACATACGCATCATGATTGAGAAGGAAAACTCACGAACAATGCAAGATATAAAAACATATCTTTCCACAGCGCCTGTGCTAGCTACTTTATGGTTCGCATCTCTAGCTGGTTTATTGATAGAGATCAATCGTTTTTTTCCAGATGCCCTGGTTTTTCCCTTTTTTTCATTTTAATTCTCCTACCAATCCGAAAGTAAAAAAGGATGCTAGATCACCTCTCTCCTTTTTTATTGGAGAAACATCTTAGAGAAAGAGTTGTTTCAGGCCCCGCCCAATAGATTTGAGTTCAAAACTCAAGGAAGGTAAGGTTAGAAATTTGAAAATTGAAATATAGATTCATAAATTCCTGCCACAAGTAAAATACTACTGAAAACTCCAATTATGAAAGATTTTATTACTTTTTTTATTGTAATAAAATCTTTTCTAATTGGATCTACAACAACTTCTATTCCTTTCTTTTTCTTCTCTTTTTTGAAACCGAAAAGCGAAGTAGATCTAATATCTATAGTAAGCTTATGGCCAAGAACGGAAAAGTAACAATTACTTTGGAATGTACTAGTTGTAAAAATGGTGTTAATCAAACATTCCGGGGTATTTCCCGATATACGACCCGGAAAAATAGTCGCAATACACCTAGCCGGTTGGAATTGAAGAAATTTTGTCCTTATTGTTACAAACATACCATTCACGGAGAAATAAAGAAATAAATTATTTCCACTTAGGAATAGATCACAGATATAGAAAGAAGTTTTATTTTAACAACTTTATCTGCCAATATTTATTGACGAATAGAATAAAAAGTTGACGAATAGAATAAAAAGTATTTCAAATAAGGGTTTCTAAAACCGAAGAAAAGTCAGGAAACTTGATAATAAAAACAGTAAACCCGATGATAAAGACATCAGTAAACGAAGGAGCCCTTATCAAAGTTCAATATGAATCTTTGGGTACCTTCATACGAGATCTATGAACATTATCGAATAAGAAAAGGTAGAATGGGGGAAATCCTTAATAGATACATTCTAACAACTGTTGGTCGTATTCGTTTTAACCGAGAAATAGAAGAAGCCATAAAAGGCTTGTGGACTTATGATATACGACAAAAAGAAATGTCGCTATTCAGAATCTAAGATTATTAATCTTATGATTCTTTCATTCATGTAGAAATAGAGATCGAGGAAGCCTTCCGGCTTGAGCTCATTGCTGAATCATATTCCCAAAAATGGGAAGGAGTTTTTTTTCTTATGGTAGAACTCAATTTTTTAGAAGCGCCCTTCGAAGTGCCCTTTTTTAATAAAGTGATGGATAGAACTGCTCTTAAACAGCTTATTACCAGATTTATAAATCAATTTGGAATGACATATACATCACATATATTGGATCAACTTAAGACTTCAGGTTTCCAACAAGCTACTGATGCAGCTATTTCATTAGGAATTGATGATCTTTTAACAGCACCATCTAAAGGATGGCTTGTCCAAGATTCGGAGCAACAAGATTTTGTTTCGGAAAAACATAATGATTGTGGGAATGTACATGCAGTTGAAAAATTACGTCAATTGATCGAGATATGGCATGCTACAAGTGAATATTTGAGACAAGAAATGAGTCCGAATTTTCAAATGACTGATCCTTTTAATCCAGTACATATGATGTCCTTCTCAGGAGCTAGAGGAAGTAAATCTCAGATTCACCAATTAGTAGGTATGAGAGGATTAATGTCAGATCCTCAAGGGCAAATCATTGATCTACCCATTCAAAGTAATTTCCGCGAAGGACTCTCTTTAACGGAGTATATTATTTCCTGTTATGGTGCTCGTAAAGGAGTTGTAGATACGGCTATACGCACAGCAGATGCTGGATACCTCACGCGTAGACTTGTTGAAGTGGTTCAACACATCGTTGTGCGTAGAGCAGATTGTGGCACTATCCAAGGCATTTTTGTAAGTCCCATTCAAAGTCGAGAGAGAATGAATAATCAAATTATTCTACAAACACAAACACTAATTGGTCGTGTGTTAGCAGACGATGTATATATAAATGGGAGATGCATTGCTACGCGCAATCAAGATATTGGGATTGGACTTGCCAATCAATTACGAAAGCTCCAAATACAACCAATATATATACGAACCCCTTTTACTTGCAAGAGTATATATTGGATTTGTCAATTATGTTATGGCCGGAGTACTACTCACAATAACTTAATCGAATTAGGAGAAGCAGTAGGTATTATTGCAGGCCAATCAATTGGAGAACCAGGAACTCAACTAACATTAAGGACTTTTCATACTGGTGGGGTATTTACAGGTGATATTGCAGAACATGTACGAGCCCCTTTCACTGGGAAAATTGAATTCAATGAAAATTTGGTTTATCCGACACGCACTCGTCATGGGCATCCTGCTTATATATGTCATAATAGCTTATACATTACTATTTATAGTAAAGATAAAGTACAAAATTTAACCATTTCACCACAAAGTTTGCTTTTGGTTCAGAATGATCAACTTGTGGAATCGGAACAAATTATTGCCGAGGTTCGTGCTAGAATATTTCCCTTCAAAGAAAAAGTGAAGAAACATATATATTCTGATATAAAAGGGGAAATGCATCGGAGTACCCCTATGTCCAAAATATATGATAATCTTTATCTTATTTTAAAGACAAGTCATTTATGGGTATTATCGGGAGGTATGTATGAATCCACTGTAGTACCTTTTTCCCCATTTCATAAAGATCAAGATCAAGTGGATACTCAACTTCCTCTTGCCAAACATCAATCACTTTCGAATTCTTTGGCGGATCAAGTCAAACAAAAATCAGTTGAATCCAGCTTCTTCGAAAAAAAAAAGAAAATCTCGAGTTATTACAAAACTGATTGGACCATATCCAACGAACATCGGGATTATATCTATTCCATCATTATTTGTAAAAATAACAATAAAACAGAAAAAAAGGAAACAAATCGATTCATCATCCCGTTGCCGTGTGATAAAAAATGGGGAAAGCGAACAATTGCTTGTCCTGATTTTCTTGTTAGAATACCCAGAAAATATATTATACAGAAAAAGGAAAATAACATTTTTCCTTTTTTTAATAACCCTGAATACAGAATTGAGAATTCAGGAATTCTCGAATATGGGGAGATGATCAGGAATGACTCAATTGACGAAAATTTGAATTCTCTGAAAAATAAATTAAATGGAAGATTAAGGCCAAAAATAGAAGAGACCTCTGCTTCTCTTACTTCAGTAACAACAAATAGGATCGTTATTAACATTATCAAAATTAGTTTGATGAAATACCCCTTTTTGATTATGGGAAAAGGGGAGAATACAGAAAGTTCCAATTTTCTGTTTCATAAAACATTAGATAATTCTTTTTCTTCCAATGAGAAAAGTCAATTATTTAGTAAGCATCAAGGGATTATTCGTTCATTATCTAATGATAGAGAAAATAATGATAATAAAAAAGGTGAATCTTTTGTTGTTCTTTCAACATCTGACTTTTTCAAAATCGTTTTATTCAATGATTCAAAATGTCTTAATACGGTAAAGAAATCAATTCGAAAGGATCCAATTCTAAAAATTGTTGAATTGTCAGGTCTCTTGGGTCATTTACATAGTATTGTTCAACGTTTTTCATACTCCCATTTCATAACTTATAATAAAGTCCTAATGAAGAAAGGTTCAATTTCCTACAATTACTTGAATACTTTACAAGTACCTAAATGCTATTTCATGGATGAAAATCAGAAAATTTACGAATTTGATCCCTGCAGAAACATCATTTCTAATCTCGTCAATTCTAATTGGTGCTACTCTTTATCCAATTTGAGTGGAAAAACATTTCCAGTAGTCAGCCCGGGACAATTGATTCGTGAAAGTGTATGCATATTCGAAGATGCACCACTACCCGAATCTGGTCAAATTATAGCCGTTGATGATGAATCTTTAGTCATCAGATCCGCTAAACCCTATTTAGGTACTCCAGGAGCAACTGCGTATGGTCATTGCGGAGAACTTGTTTTTCAAGGAGATACATTGATAACTTTGTTATATGAAAGATTAAAATCCGATGATATAATTCAAGGTCTTCCTAAAGTTGAGGAATTGTTAGAAGCACGTTCGACTACTTCAATATCTAAAAATAGGAAAAAAAATTTTCAAAAATTGAACAGACACCTGGCAAGAGCTCTTGGAAGCTTTTGGGGATCATTCATCAGTGTTAGGTTAACTATGGAGCAAAGTCAGATTAAGTTGGTGAATAAAGTTCAAACTATTTACCGATCCCAAGGAGTACAACTTTCTGACAAGCATATAGAGATTATTGTACGCCAAATGACATCGAAAGTTATAATTGTGGATTTGGAAAATTCGGAAAATTTGGAAAAATCAAATTTTAAATATGAAATGGGTAATGTTTTTTTACCTGGGGAACTAATTGGATTATCGCGAGCACAAAGAATGAATCGTGCTCTAGAAAAGACGATAAATTATCGAACAATTTTGTTGGGAATGACAAAGGCATCTCTGAATACTCAAAGTTTTCTATCAGAAGCGAGTTTCCAGGAAACTGCTCGCGTCCTAACTAAATCTGCTCTTCAAGGTCGTATTGATTGGTTGAAAGGCTTGAAGGAAAATGTTATTCTCGGGGGGATGATACCAGTTGGTACTGGATTCAACCATTCGGATAAATTGGACAAACAGAGTAAAATTGATTTGAAAACAGTAAATAAAAATTTATTTAGCAACAAAGTGAAAGAGATTTTATCTCATCATAAAGTCTATTTTTTGTCCGTTAAGCCAAAAAAAAAATTAATTTTAAAAAAACTAAAACGATCATTAAAAAAAAAATGGAAACGATCATCAAATTTGAAACGACAAGTAAAAAAATAGGCGTTTTATTTTTATTTAGAAATAAATTTCTTATTAATCTTTCTAGATAATGAAATGGATCGCTCGTACCACGTACTACACGTACAGGCAATCTTTAACATGTAATCGATTCCTTCGGAATGAATAATTAGATATTATCATGGTTCAAAAAACAAAAAAAAAAAAATGACGAAAAGAAATTGGAACATCAATATAAAAGACTTGTTCGAGGCAAAAGTTCATTATGGTCATAAGACCAATGAATGGAATCCTAAAATGGCACCTTACATTTTTACAAAGAAGAACGGTTTTCATATTATAGATCTAACTCAAACTGCTAATGCTTTATTAGAAACCTGTAATTTGGTGTTTAATGCAGCAGGGAAAGGAAATGAATTTCTGATAGTTGGTACAAAATCTATACAAGCCATCATAACTGCTAAATCAGCAGCTTTAAGAGCTCGCTGTCATTATGTCAATGAAAAATGGCTTGATGGTATGTTAACTAATTGGTCTACTACAGAAGCAAGACTTCAGAAGTTGAATGATTTAATAAAGAAACAAGATACGGGAGGATTCAATCAATTTACGAAGAGAGAGGCAGCAAGGCTCCAGAGACAATTGAACCAATTAAATAAATATTTAGGTGGGATTAGACACATCAAAAGTTTGCCTGATATTGTAATAATTATCGATCAGAAAGGAGATTCCAAAACTATTCGGGAATGTCAAATATTGGGTATTCCGATAATTTGCTTAGTCGATACAGATTGTGATCCAGATTTCGCGGATATCCCAATTCCAGCGAATAATGATACTTTTTGTTCAATCAAATTCATCTTGAACAAACTAACTTCAGCAATTTGCGAAGGTAGGTCACTATAGTTATATTAACGGTGAATTAGAAATACAAAAACGGGATTTAAAACTAAGTTGTCTACTATTCTAAAATAGCAGATTATAGATTTCAAATCTGCTTTAAGATTCTGATCAAGATCAAGAAATATTATTAATCAAATAACCATTCCATTCTTTTTTTTGTATTTGACGTACAAAATCTATTATGATAGTGAAATAATTGAGGAATATTGGTCATTGAATCAAAATCATTCTATTTTTGAAGTTCATCTTTGTAAAGGGTAATATGGATATTATACAATCTTCTATTAGCACACTGAATCATTTTTACGAGATATCCGGTGTGGAAGTAGGTCAACATTTCTATTGGCAAATAGGGGGTTTTCAAGTTCATGCACAGGTACTTATAACTTCCTGGCTTGTAATTGCTGTTTTATTAGGTTCAGCTACCATAGCTGTCCGCGATCCCCAAATCATTCCGAGCGGGGGTCAAAATTTTTTTGAATATGTTCTCGAATTTGTTCGGGACTTGACTAGAACTCAGATTGGCGAAGAAGAATATGGTCCCTGGGTTTCTTTTATCGGAACTATGTTCCTTTTTATTCTTGTTTCGAACTGGTCAGGTGCTCTTCTACCTTGGGGAATTCTCAAATTACCTCATGGGGAGTTAGCCGCACCTACAAATGATATTAATACTACGGTTGCTCTAGCTTTGCTCACATCAGTAGCATATTTTTATGCAGGTTTCACCAAGAAGGGTTTAGGTTATTTTGGTAGATATATTCAACCAACCCCAATACTTTTACCAATCAACATATTAGAAGATTTTACAAAACCCTTATCGCTTAGTTTTCGACTTTTTGGGAATATATTAGCTGACGAATTGGTAGTTGCCGTTCCTGTTTCTTTGGTACCTTTAGTAGTTCCTATACCTGTAATGCTTCTAGGATTATTTACAAGTGGTATTCAAGCTCTGATCTTTGCAACTCTAGCCGCAGCGTATATAGGTGAATCCATGGAGGGTCATCATTAATTGTGCAAAATGAAATCTTTTCAACTTAAAACTAATTAGAATACGGATAAAAAAATATGGATAAAAAATAACATATGTGAGACATTCTTTGAAATCGGATGCTGCCTTTATCAGTAAGAATGGAATTACTTAAACGTGCACTTTGTGGATTCTATACTATATGTATATGTACAACATATCTATTGTTCTTATTATTTTAGTTATATACCTTTTTTTCTAAAATAAGGGTATTACGTAGGTTATTTAATTTCCTAAATGAATCAAAATCTGCGTCTCTTACAGTCAGAAAAAAATCTGTATAAGAGTATAGAATTTACCTATTTGGTAATATAATTACTTATCAGTACCATAATAAGATTTCATTGGATTTTAGTTATTCCTAATAAATTGTTCTCTAATTGAACGTGAACAATCAAATCAATAGATAAAACTGTCGTATTATTAACCATTTATCAACCTTACTAAGAGGAGATTACCATGAATCCCTTGATTTCTGCTGCTTCCGTTATTGCTGCTGGATTATCCGTAGGCCTAGCTTCTATTGGACCTGGTATTGGTCAAGGCACAGCTGCAGGGCAAGCTGTCGAGGGTATTGCGAGACAACCAGAAGCGGAAGGTAAAATACGAGGTACCTTACTACTAAGTTTAGCCTTTATGGAAGCTTTAACTATTTATGGACTAGTTGTAGCTCTAGCACTTTTATTTGCAAATCCCTTTGTTTGATCTTGTAATATTTGTACACTTCGTAATTAGAAGTACTCTCCTCGAAGAGAAAAATTTCTCTTGTTCATCCAATAGGGGGAGAGGCTGATCCGAATGATCAGCAAATGCTCTTTTCTTATACTTCACTTGTTTCAATCAGAAAGATTCGTGACGCTCGAAGGAGCGAATAGATCGTTTTTTTTTTTTTCAAATTCTATTCTTATTATATACTTATAGGCACGGTACCTGGGATTGACTAAGTACTCAAAATATCCTTATCCGGAGTTGGAATAATAGAGTTGAGTCATAGAAAAAATTTTTTCAAACTTAAATATCCTTATCTATGAGGGGAGAGCGTATGAAAAATGTAACTGATTCTTGCATTTCCTTAGTTTATTGGATTTCTGCTGGGAGTTTCGGGTTAAATACCAATATTTTAGAAACAAATATAATAAATCTCAGTGTGGTGCTTGGTGTACTAATCTATTTCGGAAAGGGAGTGTGTGCGAGTTGTATTTTTGAATAATAGGGTTGGGTTCAACCAGCTGTACTTTTGAGATATAAAAGTGCATGATCTCAACGAATTACTTCTAAACGGGTAAATGAGAAGAACTATAGCATTTCGTAATTGATTGGGAAATCCACTTTTCTACCAACCAATAAGAGAAGATCTTTAGAATGGTTAAAGCTGAACTGCTTGAAGTCCAATCACAACTGGGTACTCTTTCCACCGCTGTGTCAATATGAGATGGGTTCAAAGACATAGTTGGAGATTGATTCGATATATAACATTCATATCAATGGAATAACTCAATTTATCTACTGAAAAATAGTTCTAATCTCCCATCCAATTTATTTTGGTTTCAATGCTGAATCGACGACCTACACATAAGGGAAATTATTCAAGAAAAGGGAAGAAGAAAACACAAAAAAAGAAAAGAAAAAAAACAACGACTTTGTCAATAATCAATAATCCCTTTTGGCGAAAGAGCCCTTCAGAAATTTCGATCTTTGATAAATTGATCCTATTCTTCCATAATATGAGCGGAAAGGGCAGGCTTGGCGAGAAAGGGGGATTTATGCTCCCATACAAAAAACTGAGCAGGAGAGCCGAATGAATCGAAAGGTTCGTGTTCGGTTTGGGAAGAGATTATAAATTCATTCTATTTATGAATAAATAATCTACTTTCATTAAGTAATCTATTAGATAACCGTAAACAGAAAATATTTAGTACTATTCGGAGTTCGGAAGAATTATGTAAAGGAGCTGCTGACCAGCTCGAACAAGCTCGGGTTCGCTTACGAGAAGTAAAAACGAGAGCAGACGAGATCCGTATAAGCGGATATTCTGAAATAGAACAAGAAAAAGAGGAGATTCTCCATACTGCTTCTGCTAATTTGGAAAAATTAGAGAATTCAAAGAATGAGACCATTCACTTGGAACAACAAAGAGTAATGGAACAAATCCGACAACAAATTTATCACCAAGCTGTACAAAGAGCTCTACGAACTCTGAATAGTCGTTTGAATAGTGAGTTACATTTACGTACGATCGATCATAATATTGGCCTGCTTAGAGCCATGAAAAATATAACTGGTTAGCCTATGTATATATATATATATATATTATTAATATAGGTCTTATTACGTAAACTACCATCGAATCTATGGAAGCATTGGTTTATACATTTCTTTTGGTATCGACCTTAGGGATAATATTTTTCGCTATTTTCTTCCGAGAACCACCCAAAGTTCCGGATAGAGGAGAAAAATAATTTTTTTATTTTATTTCTTTTTGCGTTACGAAATGTAGAGTGGGAAAGAAAGGATGTCGGGGTAGATAAAGCTTTGACAACTTCATTTTTTATCATCCTGGCATCGAGCTATTTTTCCGCAGGGCTTCCCCTACAGTATCGTCACCGCAATAGAGTTTAACCACCAAGTTCGGGATGGATTGGTGTGGTTCCTCTACGCCTGGGACACCAGAATAGCAAACCATACTTTTTTTTGCGGATTATCGTCAAAGAATGGAATGACCTTCCCTACCGGGAAGGTCATTCTTTCAACTAGTCTTCGTGCTCTTCAAAAGGATCTCGAAGTTGTTCAGAAGGTTGCCCAAAGGCGGTGTATAGGGCATAACCAGTAAAGCTTACAAGTAAACGAGATATGGAGATAGCGACTAAGGTTGCAGTTTCCATTGTTAGGTAATTCCATGTATATATATATATATATATATATATATATATATATATATATATTATAACTAATAGTATACAAAGTTAACAGATGTAAACAATACTTTAGCTGTAACTATGCCTACAAAGATTATTGATGATACTTCAAGAACCAAGCCAATACGAACTATTGTAGGAGATGTATTAAAACCACTTAATACAGAATCTGGTAAAGTAGCTCCCGGATGGGGAACTACTCCTTTGATGGGTGCTGCAATGGCTTTATTTGCAGTATTCTTATCTATTATCTTGGAGATTTATAATTCATCCATTTTATTGGACGGAATTCCCGTTAGTTGGGTATAGAGAAATTAGAAGCTCGGATTTCGGGTTACTTTTAGAAAAAAAAAGTAACTAAGGAAGGTTAGCTATTGGACGAGTTTTTAGGTTATTACGTTTTGGTAGTTTGATCGTTTAATTTAATTACTTAAAAGGATTTTTGGAATATGGGTGTGCGTCTTGTTTAAATTGATCTTTATTCTAGTACAGAAGACCGGTCTGTTATATGGTCCTACCTCGTTGGATATTGATTGAATAGTTAATATCTGGAGCACGAGGTATATAATAGACATATTCAAGAAAATTTGAACTATGGTTTGTACCTGTCATTTAGACCTCGTAACCAGGCTTCTAATAATTTGAAAAAATTATCAGAACTCGAAGGATCTCTTCTTCTTCTTCTGTTGACTCTGACTGAAGAATGAAATAGTAACTAATTTATCTTAATTAGCATATTTCATTGATGAATAATTTAATTGAAAGGTTAGAACCCAGAAAACCTTTTACCAAATTTAGAAAATTATCGGGGTAGACTCTAAATCTGAGGTTTAAATTGATTCATCTATTGAGATCTCGACAAGATAATTCCTATTGTCGTTAATACTAGTTTTTTTCAAGATTAAATCACGAATAGGATAAAAGATCGTTCAAAAGGCCTATAGCGATTGATTCCGCATAAGGATGAGCCAACTTGAAATTTGAGCACTATGAAGTTTTCCTTCTTATTGTAGCAGATCTTGGATTATTCCGAATTCTTTTCATTCCTATCCCCAGGGAACGAACTATTCAAGTATTTTGAATATTTTCAAATTTGAATATTTATTAGGTATTCGGGTGTTCTTGTTTAAGCCGTATGAAAGGAAATTCTCATGTACGGTTTTCAGAGGGGGATTTCAGTTTACCTATCTCAATAGAGTATACGATTGGTTTGAAGAGCGTCTCGAGATTCAGGCGATTGCAGATGATATAACTAGTAAATATGTTCCTCCTCATGTAAATATATTTTATTGTCTCGGGGGGATAACATTGACTTGTTTTTTAGTACAGGTAGCTACTGGTTTTGCAATGACTTTTTACTATCGTCCAACTGTTATAGAAGCTTTTGCTTCTGTTCAATACATAATGACCGAAGTCAATTTTGGTTGGCTAATCCGATCGGTCCATCGATGGTCTGCAAGTATGATGGTTCTAATGATGATCTTGCATGTATTTCGTGTTTATCTCACAGGTGGATTCAAAAAACCTCGTGAATTAACTTGGGTCACTGGTGTAATTCTGGCTGTATTAACCGTATCTTTTGGTGTAACTGGTTATTCTTTGCCCTGGGATCAAATAGGTTATTGGGCGGTCAAAATTGTGACCGGTGTGCCTGAGGCTATTCCTGTAATAGGATCTCCTTTGGTAGAGTTATTACGCGGAAGCGTTAGTGTGGGTCAATCCACCTTGACTCGTTTTTATAGTTTACACACTTTTATATTACCCCTTCTTACTGCTGTATTTTTGTTAATGCACTTTCTAATGATCCGTAAGCAGGGTATTTCAGGTCCTTTATAAAGGGGAAAGATATATTTTTAATGAGTATTGATAACATGTTTTTTTGAGTAAGGACAAAAATATATCATTGCCGGGGATATCTCTTGTCGAAAATATACAAATAAGAGCCCTTCGGATTTCTCCTTTCAATTCTTAATTATTAATTCATCCAATACAAAGAATTGAAGTAGATTCTCAGCTCAGAGGGATAACATTGATTATGGGAGTGTGTGACTTGAACTATTGCTTAGGCCATGCAGATACACTCTTTGATCTGCCATATTAAAGATTCATAACGAAATGTGTCTCTGTCCCAATTTTCTTATCAGAAATAGGAAGGGTAGAACCTGGGTAAAAGGAATCGGTCGCTTTGTTCCGTTCCAAGAGACTTTTTTCTATGATCGAATCCGAAAAAAGGGCTCCGTAAGATCCAGGCAATAGTAATCATAAATTACATATTACTTTTTCATAGTATGAAAATGCATGCATTTCCCTTGCATTTCAATAGGGTAAACTATCGGAGTAAAAGAAGGGATCTAAGGAAGTAGAAAGGCCGGATCAGTAACAAGTCAAAACTTGTATGTAAAAAAATGGAGGTCCGTTCGTGGGGATCTTATTACAAGGAATAAGATGGTCCAAAAGGCATATTGATCATGATCAAATTTGTAATGTAAGCTTACTTGGGTATTGAGCATTTAATCTTAAATAATAAAATTACCAAGAAAGAATATTCTTGGTCCTTCTTCTGACGATACCTGTTTCATCATTTTAAATGGAGTTATTGCTCGAGCCGGATGATCAAAAATAGCATGTCCGGTTCTTTCGGGGGATAGATTCATAAAGATCTACTTATCCCAATAACAAAGAAACCTGACTTGAATGATCCTGTATTCAGGGCTAAATTAGCTAAAGGCATGGGTCATAATTATTATGGTGAGCCCGCTTGGCCCAATGATCTTTTATACATTTTTCCAGTAGTAATTTCAGGTACTATTGCATGTACCATAGGTTTAGCGGTTCTAGAACCATCAATGATTGGTGAACCGGCAAATCCATTTGCAACCCCTTTGGAAATATTGCCCGAATGGTATTTTTTCCCTGTATTCCAAATACTTCGGACAGTACCTAATAAATTATTAGGTGTACTTTTAATGGCCTCAGTACCTGTAGGACTCTTGACAGTACCTTTCTTGGAAAATGTGAATCAATTTCAAAATCCATTTCGTCGTCCAGTAGCTACAACAGTATTCTTAATCGGTACCGCAGTATCCCTTTGGTTAGGTATTGGGGCAACATTACCTATCGATGAATCTTTCACTTTAGGTTTTTTCCAAGTTGATCTAACTATCCCAGCCCAGTATTGAAAGAAATCTTTCATTCCTATGTCTAGGGAGAGACAAGTTGTCTTGAAGCAACTACTCCCTAGATATAAATTCATTTTGTCATCTTTTTTTTTATTATATGAAATAAATATGAATAAGATTAATTCCAAATGGAGTTATTCTTCCTACTTTCCAAAAGAATTTAGAAAAAGAAAATCAGCGAAAGAGAAATATAAAAACAAAACTTTTTAATTAATTTAATTACGATTTAGGGGTAGATCAAATCCAAAACTTCGTAGAATATCCAATATCTGTTGGATAGAATGTTTATCGATGTATTTCATTTTCATTAGGTCTTCCGGACTGTAGTTCAAAAGATCCGATAACGTATTTATATTTGCTTTTTTTAGGTTTTTATAGATTCTATAAGATAAATTGAATTGATCAATAAAAATGTCATCTTTTAAAACATCCTCTTTCATTCTACCTGGAAAAAGAAGTGCAGGAGGTATATAATCTGTTTCATCGATGTCCTGTTCCTCCGTACGCATAAAAGGAATTAATAAGTGAATCAAATTACGAGAAGCTTCGTAAAGTGCCTCTCTAGGCACTAATCCTCCATTTGTCCATATTTCAAGAAATAGCATTTCTTGTATCTCGTTTCCGTTCCAATAGGAATGAATACTGAAATTTACATTTCGAACAGGCATAAAGATAGCATCTATAGGAAAAATTCCATCTTTAGAATTAAAATGATTTGGATTTTGTATAATATATCCGCGGCCTTTTTCAATGTTGACCCTTATATCTAAGGTAATTGAGTTTTTTATGTTAGCTATATGCTGTGTAGTATCAATTATTCTCACAGACGGTGGTAATATTATATCTTGAGTAGTTACTTTTTTTGGTCCAATGATATGGATAGATCCTTCTCGAATTCCGTACACATCACTTCTAAGTATAATTTCTTTCAGATTCATCAGAATATCATGTACCGATTCTTCAATACCTATTATTGCGGAATATTCATTTGTTATGTTTTGGAATTTAACACGTGTGATACATGTTCCTTCTACTTCTTCAAGTAAAGCTCTGCGCATTGCAATGCCTATTGTATTGGCTTGACCTTTGCGAAGCGGGGATAGAGTGAAACGGCCATAATGAAGACGTTTACTGTCTTCTCTGGATTCGACGCACTTCCATTGCGGTGTCTGAATAGACACTGAAATTTCATTCTTAATCATACTAATAATAATTGGAGTAGATAATTAAATCGTTTTTTTCTCTTCAAATTGATTTCATTCTTACAAACATCTCTTTTTGGGAGGTCTACATCCGTTATGTGGTATAGGAGTTACGTCACGTATATGATTTACGTGTACGCCACTTGTACCAATGCCTCGTAATGCTGTATCTCTCCCCCGGCCAGGTCCACTTATCTTAACTTCTGCTCGTTTCAAACCTAACATATCAATGGCATTTTCTGTTGCAGTTTGAGCAGCAAATGGTGAACCTCTTTTCGGACCTTTGAATCCACAGAAACCGGCAGAAGACCAAGAAACCACTTGTCCTCGTATATCTGTAATAGTAACAATCGTATTGTGAAAACTTGCTCGAATGTGAATAATTCCTTTCCGTATTTTATGTTTCTGTCTAGACACAAATTGACTTCTTGTGAGCGGAACTCTTCTTGTGATTTTTGGCATAAACTTTTTTTTCAGTTTTGGCACAAACTTTTTTTTAGATTTTGGCACAAACTTTTTTGTAGGTTTTAACACAAACTTTTTTGTAGGTTTTGATATTGACATATTATCTCTATAAGTAAAAAAAAAATGTAGATAAATCTATCTATCTAGAGAACAGAGAGATTTATCTACATTAGATATCAAAATTGATTTTTTAGATTCCCCTCTTGATATAAAGAGGGATTATCCCTGTCTTTGCTTATGTCTCGGATTGCAACAAATTACCCTAAGCCGTCCTCGTCTACGAATTAGGCGACACTTTTCACAAAATTTACGAATAGAAGCACGTACTTTCATATTTGTGGTCCTTGAGATTGGAATTGGTAGGATTGTATTCCATTTTCGTTTTATGAAAAATAAAGTTGATCTAATTAAATACAAATAGATCAACTCTATTTATTAATGTAATGATCTAAAAAGATCAGTTGTCATCATCATAAAAAAGATCATCAAAAAAGTCGTCGTACTCCTCATCCTCCAAAGATTTCTTTTTTTCCTTTTTTTTCCATGGAGGTATTCCAATTCTGTTGGGAATTCTACAAGCTATGCGTCCTTTGGTCATATCAGTTGTATGCATTTCGATCTTAACTCGGTCTCCTACAACTATTTGTACATAGTTGATTCGAATTCTTCCCGCAACATATGCTTTGATGATAGATCCATCATCCAAACGAACTTCAAACACACCGTTGGGATGCCCCTGAATAACTAACCCCTCCATAACAATAGAGCCCATAGTAAGATCCTCCAGAATAAATTATAGTCATAATATGTAAAATGGATTTGATTTGTTGTTACACAGTTGTGTTGTGTAGGTACAATTATGAATAGTCATTCACCTATGATTTAATTACCAAACCTTTGTCATTGATCAAATTGTTATTAGATCTTTTTTTTTTTTTTTTTTCATTTTGAATAAGATATTAATTCAATATCTTCTAATTCCCCAGAATTAGTAGTTCTACTCTACAGTTTAAATTGACACAAAAACAAAATGGAAATGAATTACCATACATAACACAATAATTCTCCTCCAATTTTTTTGTGTCGGGCTTCTCGATCAGTCATAATTCCTTGGGAAGTAGAAAGAATTACGATCCCCATTCCACCTAGAACTTTAGGGATCTCCCTAGAATTGGAATAGATTCTTAGACCAGGTTTGCTAATACGTTTTAAAGTGGTTATATATTTTTTTTTATTTTCCCTATATCTTGAAGTTGAAACCAAAATAGATTTTTGACCTTCGCGATGTTCCCTAACATCTTTTAGAAAACCTTCTCGTAGAAGGATCCTTACAATCTTTTCGGTAATTTTAGTAGCTGTTACTCGAACTTTGTCTTTTTTTGCCATGTCAGCGTTTCTTATAGAAGTCATTAGATTGGCAATAGTATCGTTACTCGTGAAGAACTAATTCTTAGGAATTCGCGGTAAAAGACATGTTTGATTTCCTTTCAAGAAAATGCCTGAGATACAATCTCATTTACAAACTGATCAGATTTTTGTACCATTACCTTTACACGATCTATCTGTCAGTATTTATAAGACTTCAGGAGCCAATGATAGTATTTTGGTAAAATTAAATTGTCTCAATTCCTCCACAACTGAACCAAAAACTCGAGTTCCTTTTGGATTTCCTTTCTGATCAATCACAACTGCTGCATTGTCATCAGATCGTATTATCATTCCATCGTCACGTTTAAGTTCTTTACGTGTGCGTATAACTACGGCTCTAACAATTTCGGATTCTTGCAGAGGCATATTAGGCAATGCTTCTTTAACTACAGCAATTATAATGTCACCAATATAAGCGTATTTACGATTATTTGCTCCTAAAACTCGAATACACATTAGTTTTCGTGCTCCACTATTATCTGCAACATTTAAATAAGTTTGAGACTGAATCATTTTTCCTCCAAAAGATTTGTTGGCAGAAAGAAAAAGAAGATTTCTGATCTACGAACTAATAATCTTTTTCCACCAGAAAGATCTCTTTGGTTTTGTATTTATATAGGTGAATCAGTAATAAATTGAGTATCTATTGGCATTTTGTATGCAACGATTCGAAAAGCTGCTCTAGCTACAGTCTCGGATACTCCGCCTATTTCATAAAGTATTCTACCTGGCCTCACGACAGATACCCAATATTTGGGAGATGCTTTTCCTTTTCCCGAACCCATACGTGTTTCTACAGGTTTCATTCTAAAAGGTTTGTCGGGAAATATACGTATCCATATTTTTACGCCACGGCCACGACGGGCATAACGAGTAATTGCTCGTCGTCCTGCTTCTATCTGCCCAGATGTGATCCATGCAGGTTCAAGTGCCTGAAGAGCAAATCTACCAAAACAAATGCGATTGCCTCGAGAAGATACTCCTTTCATTCTTCCCTTATGTTGGTGACGAAATTTCGTTCTTTTTGGGTTCTAGTCGATGGTTCTAGAATACTATTAATAGATCCCAGCTCTATTTCAGAACCGGACATGAAAGTTTCTTCTCATCCGGCTCCTCGTGAAGATTGCACTGCAAAATTGGACAATCAATTTGAATATCATTTATTATATAGTAACAAGTCTGTATCTATATATCTATACATTACGCATATTCTCAGTAATATTATTGAATAAATAAATAAATTTTTTCTATTAAGACTGTCCAATAATAATTTCACAGGCGAATATTGACTCTTCCAGTATTTGCCTCATGGTTCAATTCATAGACTCCAATGAGAGGAATTCTTTCTTGGTTTATTTCGCCATCCTGTCCAATAAATAATTAAGATTCTTATATGATCTTAATCAGTCACAGGTTCCATCGTTCTCATAGCTTTCAAATGGATGTTTAGGTCTTCCCTCTACAACGGAGCTCTCATTTGTTAGAGTCATTTTCCTTAGTTTCCATCGACCCGAAGCTCTTTTTCTTTTTTTTTTTTTAACCAAATCCATTTCTAAATGAATTAGGATGATTCTTATGCTTTATCACACTGCTTTTTGGGGTTGATTTACTAAACCATACAATACTGGAAGGAAGAAGATTTCATTCTTTCTTCTTCTCCTTCCCACTTTTTTCTTTTCTTGTTTTACCAAATACCTTTCCCGCTTCACGATAGATATAGATCTCATTTGTCTGTCCCTTTGTGGAAGAAAGTCTTTCATTAATTTGATACAACTAAAAAATAGATCTATCTACTTAGGATTTTTAGCTTATGGGATCCTAGTAATATGAAGGAAAGAGTTGGTTTCTAATTTAGACCAGAGACCAATCCGTTTTTATTCCGAATTCTCAATCACTTAAGAAAAGAAGCAAAAGCGAAATACTTCGAGTCACACACTAAGCATAGCACTATTCCAAGATGATCAATCTAATTTCTATTCGATCTTATAAAATTGATGATTTATCATCGATAAAATCGATGAAAGGACCAATTACCAATTATTCCTCATTCTCAACAAAAATCCAAATTTTGATCCCTAATACTCCATAGATGGTTTGAACCACATAATAACAATAATCAAATTTAGCTTGAATTGTCTGCAGGGGAAGCCGACCCTGTCTGGTCGATTCTTGACGGGCCCTTTCAACTCCGCCAATACGTCCTTTTACATTGATTTTAATACCTTTTACACCTGCCTGTTCAGCTAGTTCAAGAGCTTTTTCCACTGCTTTGTTGAGTGGAATTCTTTCTTTTAGTTGTATCGAAATGTATTCCGCAAGAATATTAGGTTCTTTATAAGGTTTTGCTATTTTTTCTATAGCAATAATAGGGTGTCGGGTCACACAATCAAGCATATTTGGTAGAAGCATATTTTCTACATCGTTGTTGAATTGTTCAATTTCTTGATCTTCGCTTTGTTTTTCGATTAACGAATGCGGAAGTCCAATATATAATTGGACTTCAATCGAACTGACCCTTTTCTCAATTTCTATACGTACAATTGCTGCAGACTTTGAGTAGCTCTTGAGATGCTTTGCAAAAATTGCAATACAATTATGTATTTTTTCATCTTCTCGTAGATTTTCGGAATAATTACTTTGTTCAAACCAAACGGAACGATGATTTTGATTAAAACTAAGTCTAAAACTAAGTGGATTTATTTTCTTTCCCATTACATATTTTCCTTCCTTTTTGATGTTCTACTCGAATAGTTCAACTATTTACATTTCTTCCAATATAATCGTTATATGACAAGTGGGTTTCTGTATTGGATAACCGCGTCCCCGAGCTCTAGGTTGAATTTTTTTCAAAGGAGTACCTTCATTCACTTCGGCTCTACTGACAAATAAGTCGGCTTTGTTTGAACCCATATTGTGAGTAGCATTTGCGGCTGCAGAATAAATTACTTGCAATATAGGGTAACAAGCTCCATAAGGCAGCAGTTCCAATAGTATAAGTGTTTGTTCATAGGAAGCACCACGAATTAGATTAATTACTCTACGTGCTTTATGAGCAGATATACGTATATGTTTAGCGATAGCTCGTATTTCTAGACTTGGACTCTTATTTACCATTAACCTTCATCCTCCACAATGAATTATGAGTATTATCTACGTTCACGACGAGATTTCTTATCGTTTTTCGCATTTGTCTTCTTTTCATTTTTCGTATGTCCCTTCTTATCGTCTTTCGTATGTCCCTTTTTATCGTCTTTCGTATGTCCCTTGTTATCCTCTTTCCCATGTCTTTCGAAAATCCCAGTAGGGACAAATTCCCCTAATTTGTGGTTTAACATACCACCTGTTATATAAATAGGTATATGTTCCTTTCCATTATGAACAGCAATTGTATGACCAATCATTGCGGGTACAATGGTAGATGCTCGAGACCAGGTCACTATGACCTTCTTTTCTTTTTTTATGTTTAGGTTTTCAATTTTCCTTAATAAATAATAAGCTACAAAATTATTTTTTTTTGAACGTGCCATGGTCAATTACCTTTATTTTAAATTATCTTTCTTTTTGTTGAAAGAAAGTACAAAATTGATTTTCAACTATTCCTACTTACGTCGACGAAGGATTGACGTATCACTATATCTATTCCTTTTCCGGGTCTTCCTTCCAAGCGCGCTATAGCCCCAGGGGGTTACGGGTTTTTTTCTACCAATTGGAGATCTTCCTTCACCACCTCCATGAGGATGGTCTACAGGATTCATAACTACTCCTCTTACTTCAGGACGCCTACCCAGCCAACGTTTGGAACCGGCTTTGCCTAAAGTTTTATTTTTCCAATGGATATTACCTACTTGTCCAATTGTAGCAGAGCAGTTCTCAGATATGAAACGAACCTCTCCAGATGGTAATCTTAATGTGGCTAATCGACCTTGTTTTGAGATCAGTTGTGCTACAGCACCCGCCGCTCTAACTAATTGTCCACCTTTTCCGACTTGTATTTCTATATTATGTATAGACGTGCCTAATGGTATTTCGGTTGAAGTAGACCTTTAGGTCGTAAAAATCCCTTCCCAAACTGTACAAGCCTCTCTCGGGGCATACAGCTTTCTGGATGTACATGATATATATGTATATATTATACATATGTATCTACATACATACATATATTTGCATCTATAGATGCAGCATTAAAGGTCTATAATCGGTTTCTTATGCCCCGATTATCTACATCCTAGGTTTCTATATTCCATCATCTGGCTTATGTTCTTTTTTCATGTAGCATTCAGAATGAATGACTTTATCAAATTACGTTAATGCTTCCATATCTTCTGGATAACGTAGGAGACATTTTAAACATCCTTTTTTCCGCGCTTTTTTCTCTTTTTCTTCTTATATATAAGATGTATTTTTTTTATCTTGGAAATATTCTCACTGTCTAGCTCCGAATCTGCCTCTGACCATCAAATCAAATGTGAGTAACTTGTTTTTTTTTTTAGTAACAAGGGTTCCTTTACCTTATTTGTTTCTGCTTCAGACAATCCAGTCTTCTCCATATTATCATATCTCTGGAGCCAATAATTCTATACGAGTAACTATTGAACTCAATCACCCGCTGTCGTTTATCCTCAGTTTCCCTTTGGGGTTCATCCCAAAAAAGTATCCTAGTTGGGTTAGTGATAGATTTTTAGGTTTTGCTGTAAACCCAATCGGTTGATTACGATTACGTAAATTAATAATTCAAACCGCACTCAAAGGTAAGGCATTTCCCATCGATATGGGAGCTCTTGGACCAGAAAAAATAGTATCTCCCATACAGACCCCTCTGGGATGCAAAATATATGCCTGTTCACCATTTCTGTATAGCACTAGACAGATATCTGCACTTCTATTAGGATCATATTCTATTCCTACAATTTTTCCCAATATATTGTTTTTCTCCTTCCGTCGAAAGTCAATTTGGCGGTATAGACGCTTGTGACCTCCTCCTCTATGTCGTGTGGTAATAATCCCCCTGTTATTACGACCTTTAGCATAATGATGCTGTCCAGAGGTTAATTTCTTATGTGGAGTAGACGGAAATTTACCATTTGAATTTTTTTTGGGTTCATAATATCTGTCTGCCATAAAAGTTGTGGTGAGGTGCGAATGGGTGTTCATGTTATTAATTATAAATTATTTGAATTGAATTCATTTTTATTCCTGCGGAAAAAGTGGAATAGAATAGCCGGGTTGTAGTGTAATGATCATACGTTTACAACGTATTTGATGTTTCATTATTCGTCTTCTCTTTATTCTCTTTTCCCTTTTCTCCGGGGGTCGATAACTATTTATCGCTATTATTCTAACATTGAAGAATAGTTCAATCCAATTTTTGATCCTTGTTTTGGTCGATCCTGAATCGACATTCAAAATATATTGATTCTTTTCTAATAGACGAGTACTTTTTTCTGTAAGTACTAGATCTAGATATTGAACTTCATTCATAAATATTTTTCCTTTCCTATCTTTTTTAGAACTACAAATGCCTATATCCACCCATCAATATTTATTATTGTTAGTTGCCATACAACCAATTAGTATAAACATATTATATGTATGTTTAACTAAGACACATATCTAGCAATAAGAAAACCGGTATGAACCTCCATATCTCCATAATGGAGATAGCTTTATATTCTTTTTCTTTCGTAAAAAAGACGAGAGTACAATAAACTCTAATGTATTAATAAAATACAACTGTGCATCCAGCAGGAATTGAACCCGCGACTTCCCGATTATGAGTCGGGTGCTTTTACCATTCAGCCATGGATGCTAGATAAAGAGCACTAACAAGTAGAATTTAATATAATCTATTATAATAAGTATCGACTCAAATGAGTACCCAATTCCATTCTCTCTATACTTATTTAGCTTACTTTTCACTTAAGTTCAAAATTTCAACTTGAGACCAATAGTAAAATGAAACTCTGTTTCATTTATTTTTGAACAGATAATTGGCAATTGAAATGCGAATCATATATAATATAATAGAATAGAAGATAATATAATAGTTGGCAGATACTTAGCATTTATAATAGACTGTAATAGTTGATATAGTCAGATAGTTATAGTTGACAGATGCTTAGTTAGCAGTTATAATAAACTGGAATAGTTGGCAGATACTTAGCATATATAATATAATGTAGCATTTATAATAAACTGGAATAGTTGGCAGATACGTAGCATATATAATATACTGTAGCATTTATAATAGACTGTAATAGTTGATATAGTCAGATAGTTATAGTTGACAAATACTTAGTTAACAGTTATAATAAACTGGAATAGTTGGTAGATACTTAGCATATATAATATACTGTAGCATTTATAATAAACTGGAATAGTTGGTAGATACTTAGCATATATTATAATATACTGTAGCATTTATAATAAACTGGAATAGTTGACAGATACTTAGTTAGCATATATAATATACTGTAGTATTTATAATATACTGTAATAGTTGACAGATGCTTAGTTAGCAGTTATAATATACTGGAATAGTTGGCAGATACTTAGCATTTATAATAGACTATAATACTGGATATAGTCAGTTGTAATAATACTGGAATATTTATGGTCTGGCCAACGTTCAATGAATCCTTGAGTCTTGTTTTATTTTTACTTAAAAAGATGCTTTATTTTTTAATGTTACATAAAATAACACATATGTATCGATACTTGCAGGGTTTTTTAGATATTTACATAAATATCCATATCAATAGACAATAATAAAATCATAAATAAACATGATAAAATCATAAATAAAAATAATTTTATCATAAACTAAAATTAATTTAGCACTTTTTCAAAGTGAGGAGAATAACTATATGAACCTACAACAAAAATTGTATGTTTGGTTGCTTGCCTTTAAGCGAAAATTGAAACTACAACATAGATTGTATGTTTGGGTGAATAGCTTTAAACAAAAATTTAGATTGTTCAGGACGGAACCTGTCAATGAATTGACCAAATCCAACTTGGCAAAATTCTTGAAGCGAATTTTTTCTGGTAGGGAGCCTTTTATTAAGCTTTTTGACCTTCGAATAATGAGTATATTAATTTTGCGTGATTTACGTGATTTACGTGGATCTAGATCCAAACAAATAAAAGTTGTAATGTTAATTACAATAGTACCAATACTTCTGTATTATTTAATTAATCGAAGTCTAATTAAGAGAAGGCGAGATTATATTACTCAGTTGAACGATAGAGCTCGTATGTATCAATTATACATCAAAGAAAGAAGAAAGCTGGACCAATTATTGGTTCCAAAATTAGCGGAAAAAGGAAAAGAAAATGGTTATTTTAATCAAAATAGTTTGAAAGACAAAGAGAGTGCCGAATTAGCTTTACATTCGGCTGAAAATGACCATTTCAAACCTGGTGAAAATCAGTATTCGGAATCTCAAAAAAATGTTCACTTCGAATTTTCTAAAATTAAAATTGAAGGAATGAAAATATTAGAAGAAAAATCAATTCCAATTGAAACAACTGAAGGAGATAATCAATTGCAACCACAGAAGCAATTGGAATCTAAAAGTGAGCAAGAAGATGCTAATTTCGAAAAAGACGAAGGGGAACAAGAAGATACTAAATTGAAAGAAAAAAGGGAGGAAGAAGATACTAATTTCAAAAAAGATGAAGGTGAGGAAGAAGATACTAATTTCGAAAAAGATGAAGGTGAGGAAGAAGATACTAATTTCGAAAAAGATGAAGGTGAGGAAGAAGATACTAATTTCGAAAAAGATGAAGGTGAGGAAGAAGATACTAATTTCGAAAAGGAAGGGGACCAAGAAGATACTAATTTCGAAAAGGAAGGTGAGGAAGAAGATACTAATTTCGAAAAGGAAGGTGAGGAAGAAGATACTAATTTCGAAAAGGAAGGTGAGGAAGAAGATACTAATTTAGAAAAGGAAGGGGACCAAGAAGATACTAATTTCGAAAAGGAAGGGGACCAAGAAGATACTAATTTCGAAAAGGAAGGGGACCAAGAAGATACTAATTTCGAAAAGGAAGGGGACCAAGAAGATACTAATTTCGAAAAAGATGAAGGTGAGGAAGAAGATACTAATTTCGAAAAGGAAGGTGAGGAAGAAGATACTAATTTAGAAAAGGAAGGTGAGGAAGAAGATACTAATTTCGAAGAAGAAAGGGAGGAAAGATCAATCCTGACAGATGAATCTGAATTCTTTGCAAGATCAGGAAATTCATTTCCAATTGAAGAAATCATAATCATAGAAGAGCCAATTGCAAGAAGAGAGTTTGCTTTGGCTTCAAAGTTACTTTTTATCATTGTAGATTTGAATAAATTAAAGAGAAGGAGAATATTTATCAAATTGGAAGAAGAGAATAAATGGGAGAAACTTCAAAAAGATACCGATTTGATCCAAAAAAACATGAATTCATTTCATGAAGAAAGATTAAAGAAGATGTTGCAAGCACTTGACAAACAAATTGATTTGATTAAAGAAAACATGGATTTACTTGAAAGAAAAATGGTTGATTCAATTGAAAGAAAAATGGTAGAGCAGAATCGATTGGAGGAAGAAAGTGTTAAAGAATCAATTCTAGCAAAAGAATCTGATTTATCTTCAAAATCAGAAGATTATCCAATTGAAGAAGAATTCAAAGAAGAATCAATTCTAGCAAAAGAATCTGATTTATCTTCAAAATCAGAAGATTATCCAATTGAAGAAGAATTCAAAGAAGAATCAATTCTAGCAAAAGGATCTGATTTATCTTCAAAATCAGAAGATTATCCAATTGAAGAAGAATTCAAAGAAGAATCAATTCTAGCAAAAGAATCTGATTTATCTTCAAAATCAGAAGATTATCCAATTGAAGAAGAATTCAAAGAAGAATCAATTCTAACGAGCGAAGTTGATCTGATTTCAGAATCAAAGGATTCTCTAATTGATTCTATGATAGAAGAACTTGAACAAATAATAAAAGGATTAATTTCAGCAAGGGAATCTAAATCTAATTTGTCTTCAAAGTTAATTCTCCAATTGAATAAATTGAAGATATTGAAGCAATTGGAAGAGGAAAAAAAGGAAGAAGAGAATAAATTAGAAGAAGCATCAAGTAGACAATATTTGTCTTTAAAAGACAAAAGTTCTATACTTGATTCTATCATCGATTCTCTCGTCGATTCTCTAATCGAAGAACTCGAAGAAATACTCGAAGAAATAGTAAAAGGACTAATTCCTCCTCCACCAAGTGAAACACCAAGTCTTCCACCAAGTGTTCCACCAAGTGGAACACCAAGTGGAACACCAAGTGTTCCACCAAGTGGAACACCAAGTGGAACACCAAGTGGAACACCAAGTGGAACACCAAGTGGAACACCAAGTGGAACACCAAGTGGAACACCAAGTGGAACACCAAGTGTTCCATCAAGCAAATCTGATTTGTTCTCAAAGTCAGAAGATGCTTTAATCCAAAGGAAAAGTCCAAATTGTTGGAAAAGTTTGATTGATGATTTTCAAAAATTAATTAATTACAGTTATTTTGATCTACTTTCAATAGATGAACCATTTATAAGTGTTAGTGCTACTAACAATAGTGCTAGTTATAATTTTCGATTTTTCAAAATCGAATTGTTGAAAAAGAAACAAGATTATTTAAAATATTTCATCGGATTAGAAAGGAATAGGATAGTTGATTTATGGAAGTTAACAACATATTTTCCAAATGCTAATGATGTTTCAGCAGATCCCGGATGGAATATTAAAAATAATCACAGGAATATAAACGAATTAAATTGTATTCGATTTATGAACCAAAGTTCACCTTGGAATCTTTCTTCTTCATTCTATAACCAAAACAACGAACAATTTCTATTAAACTTATACAATAATTTTCGATTGAAAAATCGATTGAAAATTATTGTACTAAAAATAGTAGATAAATTGATTTTATCAATGGCTAAGCCTAGTCAAGTTGAAAAAAATCAATTTTTTCTTGATGTAAATTGGTACATGAGTCCATTCCTTAAACTGAACAAGAAAAAATCCTTGAATCAGATCTCCGATCACAAGGATAAATTCAATGATGAGTCTCTATTCAGTACTTTGGATGAAAATAATGAATATTTTCAAGAGAATCAATATGTGGGTCAAATTATATCAAACAATTTTGTAACTAAAACATTGGTACAATCACAACCAATGTCGATTCAAAACAAGCTTCAAGTGAAAGTTGATGAATATTTTCAAGAAGCATTCAATATGTTCTATTTATTGAAGAATACTTTTTTGAATTTGAAAAAGTACTTTTTCAAATTTGTCAAATTTTTCTTCCAATTTTTCTTCAAATTTATCAAATTTTTCTTCCAATTTTTCAAAAAAGCATTCCATAAATACAATATAAAATTAAAAATTTATTTTGAAAAATTAAAAGTATTCTCCTATTTATCAAACCTCCTTCATAAGTACTTTCTGGAATTGGAAAAAGCATTTAATAAATATTCTTTTTTTTTGAATAAAAAGTACTTTTTGGAAGTAGAATATAAAGCAAAATCTATCTATTTTCTTTTTTTGGGGGAAATATACGATAAGTGCTTTTTGGAATTGGAAAAAGCATTTAATAAATATTCTTTTTTTTTGGGGGAAATATACGATAAGTGCTTTTTGGAATTGGCAAAAGCATTTAATAAATATTCTTTAGAAAGGAAAAAATTATTCTATATCCATATCGTTTTTTTTGTAAGGCCTAATGACAGTTCAAAACACAAAATTCAAACAAATTGTATAGAAAAAGAAACGTTCTATAATGTAACCCAAGATACAATTAACCGGCATTCATCAAGTTGGAAAAAATGTCGGAAAAAATGGTTCAATCACTTTATTCTTCGAACTTACGAATATATAAATCGCAATTGTAATTTTGACAAATGTTCCGTTCGGACCGAATACTTTCAAAAAAGTTTGAAACATCTTGTGTTTATTTTTGGACAACCAATTGAATTATTATTAGTACATAATTCAATTGGTTGGTCTGGAAGTGTCGATCAAAATATGGAAGAAATTTTTCTTTTGGAGTCCAATTTTTCACAAAGAGCAGGAGCGGGTTCCTTTATTGATGAAGGAACAATAGCAAAATCTGTTTTAAATGAGATATCAATGAGTCAATTTATTATTGACTTTTTCAATAATAAACAGAATTTTATGCAATTGTTTGATAACATAGGTCTTTCGGCGATCTTCAATAATCGAGATAATTGGTTGAACCCCTTCAACTTATCTAATCAAAACTCATTGATAACTTCTTTTAAGAAAGCAAATACATTTGCATTTTTCGACTATTTACATCATCCTGGTCCACATTATAAAAAAAGATTAACATCTTCTCTAGATATAGAGAAAAGGATTAGCATCAAAAAGAGGAATCTTACATATGAACAATTGTTAAATCTTGTTCCGATTCACAAAAATCTCTTTTCGTTGGCTATTGGTGACCGAATACCTGTCCACTCAAAGAAAGAGACTATTTCACTGATCAAATCACAAGTTAATATATTCTTAGCTAAATATTTATGTGACCAAAAGTTAATCCATGACTTGAACAAATCATACAAATTATTAACTCAATTGAATTTATTCCTTCATGACAAAAGAGATATTTACTCGGTTTATTTAACAAAACAAAAAATAAAACAAAAAATAGTCAATTTTGAAAAAACTTATTTTGGTCCTTTTTTCAAAAGTTCGTATTCAGAAGAAACTAAAACTAACCTTGATCAATACCAACAAAAGAGTTTTAGTTTGAGCATGGATCTTATTCAAACTCAATCTTATCAAGATGATTTACTGTCGGGAATGTATTTTCGAATGAATAAATCTGTTGAACTTGAAACAGAAAGTATAAAAAATAATAAATTTGTTGAACTTGAAACAGAAAGTACAAAAAACATAATTGTAAACAAAGTGGAGAAAAACATCGATTTAGAAAATCGAAGGGTTATTACTATTTTTACTTTTTTGAAAGATCTTCAGATTCAGATGGGGAATCTTCCTTTTTCAAAATTGAATTTATTTCAAGTATATACGTCATCTATATCATGGTTTTTTACTTTTGCACGGTCGAAATATTTCGATCTCCTGCAGATAGTTTCTGCATGGTTACTTGATAGAATCCCTGAGATAGATAATGTTCTTTTTTCAAAATGGGATTTGTTTCAAGCATATACGTCATCTATGTCATGGTTTTTTATTTCTGCAAGGTGGAAAAATATTGAAGATATATTTTTTTCTATTTTCCCGGAAATTTTACTAAATAGTAGTGATCAATACATATTTAGTTCGTATATGCGATTGCATATTTTGTCGGCACTTTCTCATAATTTTTGGACATTTGTAAAATCGAATTGGGATTCTCTTTTATCCACAATTTATTCTAATTATCTTTTCTATTATTTCAAATTGACGACTGGATGTAGATTAAGCTATTTGGAGAAAAATAGCTGGAAGAAAACGGTTCATAAAAAAGTACGCGATGAAGTCTTTTTTCAAGCTAAAAACTCATTATTTTCAACATGGAAAAATCTATTAAATACTCGGGATTATGAAAATATTCTGTGTTTTATTTCCGTGATTGGTTTTTTCTTTTGTGCATATTTCTGCACTTGTTTTTTTTCCATTAGAAAGTTACTTATAAAGCTGGTTTATATCGAACATTTCGATAATCCGTCCTATTTTATCAAGGTGAAAGAAATTTTCAGTTGTTTGAAAGAGTTCGATTCATATTCTTTTTCTTGGTCTGGTGTGTTTAAGACATTACTTGATTATCTAGGCTTAATAGGCGAGGATGAAGAGCCATCATTGATACCATTATCGAACATATTCAAAATTTACAAAAAACAATGGATGTATTCCATCCAATATAAAAAATTATATTCACATATAATAAAAGATTTTAATGAATGGTGCGCGAGCATGGATCTTCTTGTAGAAGAGAAGAGAATGTTTTCTATAGAAATAGAAAGACTTTCTGAAATCGAATCAACGTTGATTCCTCCTCCTAATTTAGTTGTTGAATATTTCAAACAAAAACCGGGACTTATTTACTTGCGATATTTAGTTGAAATTTATCAAAAAGGTCTAATGAATTATGAATTTGATCTATTTTGTTTAGCAGAAAGATGGGTCTTGTTTGCTTTTTTTAATAAGATTACTTATGGGCACGGAAAAAGTAGAGTTGAGGCTTTGAAGATCACATCTGATAATACAGACTTTTGGTCACCCCACTTCGGATCGCTGTTTTCCAAACGGATTTTATTAATAGGTCCTAGGGAAACCGGACGATCCTATTTGGTCAAAAGTTTAGCAGCAGATTCTTATGTTCCTTTAATCAAAATATCCCCAGAAGGTTTCTTGTCTTTGGATAAATCGGAAAGTGAATTTGGATATGTAGAGAAAGCTCTAAATAAATATACTTACCTTGATGATAAGATTCTTGCGCTTTTTGGTTATTTTTTAGATCAGGATGAGTTGGAGATGGAGGAGGATTTTGCTTATATTGCACAGGATGCTGATAAGGGTCTTTTTCAGACAGAGTCTATACCAAAGGAAAAGAGAATTAAACCAAAAAAATTGGTTCGCGAGTTTGAATCATGTGTAGCAGATATTTACAAAAGGTTAATACAATTCAAATTTGCCATTGAATTAGCAAAACGGATGTCTCCTTGCATCATATGGATTCCAAATCTTCATAAGTTGGAAAATGACTGGTTCGTTTGTCAATTGTTGGGTTCCCTGTTTGGAGATTCAACGTTTAGCTATGATTCTGAAGCTAATGCTGAGAAAGTTTCAAGAGATATTCTTGTTATTGCTACGACTGATGTTCCTAGAAAAGTGGATCCAATTCTAATTGCGAATCCTAGTAAACCAAGATTCGATAGATTAATCAACATGCAAATGCTTCCTGCACCACAACGACAAAAGGAATTTCCTATGCTTTTACGTAGCAAGGGAGTTTACTTAGAAAAAGGGTTGCCGGATGAATTCGGATTGAGAACCAGAGGTTTTGATGTACGAGATCTAGCAGGACTTGCCAATGAAGTTTTTTCAATTAGTATTACCGAAAAGACCTCAGTTATAAACACTGAGGTAATTAAATTAGCTGTTTATAGACAAACTCGGGCTTTCGATGGTATATATTTTAAGATTGAAGAAAATTACGAAAGACTTCCCTATAAGGTGGGAAAGGCTTTTATACAAAAAAAATTTGGAAAGAGAGATCCCATGAATTTTGTAGCTCTTAAAAGGGACTTATGGAAGAAGAGGTTTTATTATTTACACGAATGCTATTTAGAACCCTCAATTGCTGGAACAACAGTAAATGAATGGACCGTATTCCCCCATATCTTGGGTTGCTTAGCTGGATCAGTAGCTCGAGATTATTGGTTAATCTCGGAATCAAATAGAAAGAATTTGAATTGGAGTCCCCTAGATAATTTTACTAAGCATGACTTAGCTCTAGCTTCTAGTCTTTTAGAAAGTCTCCTAGTGGAGTTTCCGTGGTTAGAAATAGGTTTTAGCAAGTCTGACAAGAATAAGAATACAATATTTGCTTATCAAATCGGAAGAAATCTGATTCAAAAAGGGTTGTCTTCTATCGTAGATAAATGGATTCTGTATAAAGAATCGGGTCCATACATATTGGATCTGACTTGTAGAAGTTCAGGGCAGGGGCCAAATAGAAATAAATCAGAAGAAAATTTCTACGACATACAGAAAAAATTATCTATCATAGATTGGTCTTCTAGGACCTGGCGTCTTAGTTTTTTTCGCGGTAATCAATTTGATCGTAAAAAAGATATAATAAAACAAAACCCTTTAATGGATTTTATTTATATGTTTGGAACGGTTAAAAAGTGGGATGTCAGTTTTTCTGATATGTTTACAAAGATATATCTAGATGCTAACTACATTAACGAAATATATCGGAGAGGAGATTCCAAAACGGATATTAGACGAAGACAGCTAGTGGCTTCGTGGAAAGCAGATTTATTATGCGAGGATTTTGAAATGATGGGATTTTATCAATTTGATATAGAAGAAGGATATCAAATGCAATATAGACCCTTGAATAATTCAATATTCTATTTAGAAACCCGATTTCTTTGGGATCCTGTTAGTTTCCGTTTTCAAAATAAGCAACCTAAGCAACCTGTGTTTTCACGGAGAGAACTTTTTATTTCAAATGAGGAAATGCTGAGAAATCTTTATATTACTTTCGTTCCAATAAGAATAGAAGAAACAAGAGCTCATTTTTTGCCATATGGTTTCACCAATGAAAAGCGAGAGTTTGCCCTAGGAGATTATGAAAAAGATGTGACTATCACTTTGGAATTTAAGCCCGGTTCAGGCCTCAGGAAGAAAATTACAAAAAGTCTTGAAAATATTGAGGCTTTCAAACGTTTTCAACAAATGGCTCTTCGATTGAAACGTATACATCCATATGGTCCTGCAATGACATATCATAGTTGGTTGATTGAAAATCCGCGAGAAAGGGTTGACCGCTTTAGCAAATTGTTAGTTGAACGAAAAAGTGAAACTAGATTATCTTATGAATCTTATATTTATAAGGTTCTATCCGAAAGTTATCAATATTTATCAAATATATTTATGTCTAATGGAATGTTATTGAGTCAAATGATAAATATTTTGTTGAAAACAGGATGGCTTCTTCCGAATGATATTGAACAGTTCCTAATTAGATTGAACATTTCCTAGTGAAACAAAAAAGGAAGAATAAAACAGAGTAGATCTCGAAATAAGAGTTCTTATTTCGAGATCTCAATTTTGTAAGAGTAAGCATAGTAAGAAAGAGGGAGTCAATTTATTTGACTCCAATATGTTTACCCCTTAACAAGATACATTTTGTACACCAAAAGAAAAGCATTGCAATTTCATTGCATCTTAGATTCGTTTTTTATTTTTCATTTAAACTTTAGCTAAAAAAAGACTACTAGGGGAATGGCGTAGTAATTTCCATCTTATTTTTTTAAGATGGATATATATTATCCATGAACTGCTTGAATAAGATTTTCAGGCACCTAACAAAAGTATTCGTTAGTAATACTACTTCATAACAAATATGGAATCTCAGTCTGTTATCTGAATTTATCTGATAGATATTCTGTTGATAATGCTAATTGAATTCATTTAATTAGCATTAATTATAGTACTATTATGCCTTGAAGAGGACTCGAACCTCCACGCTGTTTAGCACGAAATTTTGAGTCTCGCGTGTCTACCATTTCACCATCAAGGCATCTAAAAAGTGAATCTTATTTCATGAATAAGATATCTATGCATCTTAAGATAATATATCTTATTGTTGATCTCTGGAATATAGAATATATGATATAGATATAGTATTGGAATATTTGTATTGATCGGTCATATAGGTTAATTTATATTGAATATATCATATAATCTAATTTTTTACTATCCGAGTATATTATAATATAAAATATGTATGGTCAAACATAATAAGTTTTTTTATCATTCAATAGAAAAATAGAAATATGATACGCAAATAACAATATGTTAAAAGGAGGTTCAATCCTATGTACGAATACCTCTATTCGTAGATAGAACGGAACGACGTAAATATCTATTTCTATACGTTTAAATGATGTTTTTTCATAATGGGAATGTATATTCTATCCTATGCTATAGGATGGACTTCTAATTTAAGCAGTTGATTTCGTAATTAGAAGTTCATTTTTCATAATTTTTAACCTATTTCCTCCCTTTTTGGTTGAGGATATCAGGACAAATCTATTCATTTTTTCAGTTAGTAATAGAAAGATTTAACTAATAAATCTTAAAAGAAGGCGACCTGAGCAATTGTAACAATTGGATTCATTACTATTCCCAGTATAGCGGACGCTATTACACATACAATCATACTCCATTCAAGAAAATTTTTTGAGATTGAAGAAGATAATCTATAATTTTGGACGTGAGGAGTTATTTCTTTGTTTCTTTCAAACATTAATAACTTAACTATTTTAAGATAATAGTATATCGAAATAACACTCATAAAGAGTCCTATCGAAACCAATAAATAGAAGCCTGCCTGCCATCCACACCAGAATAAATAAAGTTTTCCAAAAAAACCTGTTAATGGAGGAACACCTCCTAGAGATAGTAGACATAAAGCCAAAGACAAAGCCAAAAAAGGGTCTTTCGTATATAATCCTGAATAATCCCGAATGTTATCGGTTCCTGTACGTAAGCCAAATAATACAATACAAGCAAAAGTTCCTAAATTCATGAAAATATAGAACAGCATATAAATTATCATGCTTGCATACCCATTATTTGAGTTTCCATCAATTATTCCAATAAGGATATAGCCAATTTGTCCTATGGACGAATAGGCAAGCATACGTTTCATACTTGTTTGAGTAACAGCGATTAAATTTCCTAATACCATACTAAGAATAGCTAATATTTCTAAAATTAGATGCCATTCAGTTTCTGAAAAATAGAAAACAATATTGAAAATTCGAGTGGCTAAAGCTAAAGCAGCTACTTTAGAAGTAACAGAAAGAAAAGCAACAACTGGAGTGGGAGAGTTAGAGTCGAAAAGAGGATCTCTCACTCCTTTCTCTCATTCAGAACCGTACATGAAACTTTCATCTCGCACGGCTTCTAAGTGATAAAAAAGAATATCATTTTTTTTTATTACCTTCCTCGTGTATGTATAAAACCGAATCTATTCAATTGATGGAAATACTAATCCTTAACTTTCCGAGGAATCCTTACTCAGTGGTTCCTATGATAAATCGCTGATTTTTCCAATCTTTCTAACTTGGGTTCCGTCAGAGTCAAAGATGGAAAAAATAGAACCATCTGATTTGGTTCGTTTTCAATGGCCATGAGATTATCATTTTAGGGTAGTCTTTTTGTCGACGGATGCTTTCTTTACATTTACACTCGTAGTTTTTGAAGAATTAAAACTGACTATTAGCATCTATTTTCATTGTATACGCCATTAGTCTGATCAACTACCCGTAATAACTAACTTCCAAAATATCTATCTTATATTCAAAGATATTAGTTGTTACTTTGCTTTACCTTAATTCAACAAAAAATATACAAAAAATTTTGAGTAAAAGTAATGTTTTAGTCTGAGTGGGGGTAACAGCCCTTTTCTCTTTCGCATGTCCCTAAAATTTTTAGGTATAGAAAAAATAGAATAAAAATATATTTTTTTAATAGTAATTTGTCAAACGAATCACACTCCCTCATATACGTCGGGGGTCCATTGATGAAAAGGGACTAAAGAAAGCTTGAATCCAATTCCTACAGTTATTGATAGAAGTGGAATCCAAATTCCTGGAGAGTTATACATTTGTGTATTTATAAGACCATTGTATATTTCTTGAAGCTCAATTTCTCCCCCAGATAAACCATATATCCAAGAAAAACCATAAACAAGAATAGAAGAACTTGCCCCACCCATAAGTAAATATTTCATTGTAGCTTCATTAGATCGTACATCTCTCTTGCTATACCCAGATAATAGATAAGAACATAAGCTTAAACATTCTAAAGCTACGAAGATAGTTACTAAATCATTAGCACCACAGAGAAACATTCCTCCTAGAGCAGCTATTAATATGAACAACAAAAACTCTGTTATAGCCATTTTTGTGCAGTGAATATACTCCACGGATAGAGGAATACATAGAATAGTACATAGTAAAATGAGAAATCGGAATATTTCGTTGAAATTGTTCGTTTGGAAATTACCCAAAAAGCTAATCATAGGGCCTTCTCCCCATCGAAAAAACAACACTGTGATGCTCAATACTAAACTCGTCAAAGAGATGAAATAGAACCAAGCTTTTTCTTTTTTATTATAAATGAAATCAATAATTAGAAGAAGAAATAGTCCCAAAATCAAGATAGATTCTGGTAAAATGGAATTTCCATGGAAGAGAAGCAAATGAAACTCTTTCATAAAAAGAATATAAAACTATTATTGAAAATTTTATTTTCAATTTTCATGCCAGATCACGGATAAGTAACTTAATTCAATTTCTGAAAAGATTTTGAATACCATGAAAGAAGAGATTTGTATAGTTATGATGAATAATATCGAATATTTGATCAAAATCTATTTTTTTAGACTTTTTTTTATCAACTCTATTAAATAGATCTATCTTATAAAGTTGATTAACGGTAATGTGCCAAAGCTCTATTGGACTCTGCCATTTTATGAGTCTCTTCTTTTTTGCGTATAGCATGCCCCTTATTCCTGGCAGCATCCATTATTTCATGACTTAATTTGTCATGCATAGTTTGACCCGAACGTTTTCGAGATGATTCTAATAACCAACGAATAGCAAGTATTGTTCCTTGCTTAGGTTTTACGTCAATGGGAATTTGATGAGTTGTCCCAGTTACACGTCTTGCTTTTACCATAACTTTGGGGGTTAATGTTTGTATTGCTTGTCGTATAATAAGCAAAGGGTTTATATTTGTGTTTTCGTAAATCGTTTTCATAGATCGATAAAAAATTTTATAAGCCAATGCTTTTTTCCCGTTTTTAAGAATACGGTTAACCAACATGTTAACTAATCGATTATGATAAATCGCATCGGATTTTTCCGAATATTTTTTTCTTCTTTTTCTTGCAGGAGTTTGTCGTGACATGAGTGCTAAAAATATTCACAAATTTATTTCATAAAAACTAAAAATAACTTATTTCGGCTTTTTAACTCCATATTGTAGGGTGGATTTAGAAAGGTATGAAAGATCTCCCTCCAAACCGTACATTCAATTTTCGTTGAATACGGCTTTCAACATTATAATATATATATGATATATTCGTTTGTTAATTATGTTTACTCACTCTTAATTTAGTATCCGTTTCCTTTTTTTTTTTTTTTTTTTGCAATGATTGGAAATCATGTATTTTCCGTATCTATACGACCAAGTCCTTAGGTTTACAATAGAGTAAAAAAAGTGTTTCAAATTATTGCTATTTCACTTGAACCTGTTCTAAAAAGGTCAAGGTTTTTTCATTGAATTGTGTATTAAACAAACACAAAGTCGGGGAAAACTTGTGAAATTATTGAAATAATTGAACCTTAGACATATTGAATAT